TTTAAAAAAAAGAATATTTAATATTTTTATGTCTTTTTTCATATTTTATATGCATATTGCAATAATTATTATCTCTTTTATATAAATTATTATGATATTTTATATAAACAATATAAATTTTTATAATATTTTACATAATACTTATGATAAAAAACATCCACTGGCCAAAGATCAGCTTATTATCAAGGTTTCATTTTATTTAAATCATAGAACAATCTCTTGTAGAGTCAACTTACAGGTCAAGGGTTGATGCTTGTACTAATAAATCTTTATTTGTTAATAACGATCCATTAGATAAAACATATGGGTTCGTATCTGTGAATATTCCGTCTGCTGTAAAAAGCAATTCTCTTTTGTTATCTGTAAGCATTAGAGTATAAATTTCATTTTTTACTGTGATAAGACCTTCGTTAATATGTTTATACCATTTTTCTTGATTTATTTGAAGACTATCACCTTTGTTAAGCAATGGTTTCATTTCATCGAAAGAAATAGGATTTTTAAGTCCTTTGATTTTAACATATTCGTAAGTATCTGTCTTACCAGCATAAACTTTGGGTGCTAAGTATATAACTTCATTAAAAATATGTTCCAATTTAAGTTTACCTAGTTCAGTTCCTATAAATTTAGGATCAAGTTCACCATTTAAGCTTAGACTATCAGTATCCATATAAAATATATCTAAATTTGATGATAACGCAGATTTTTTTAATAAAGACATATGTATTCTAGCATAAGCAGTTATAGCTAGAGCTACAGGTACCGAAATGTTTTTAGAAGAAGGTTTGTTGCTTTCTATTTTATCAGACACAGGTTTATAATAAGAAATTAATTCTTTATTATTACCAAGGTCAATAACATTTGTAACAACATAATTATTGTGATATTGTTTAGCTTTATCTGAATCAATGATAACATGTTTATCATTTTCAGGGTCCATACCGAATTTACCATACAAGGAATTTAATAACAACTTAACAATTAAATAGTTTGGAGTACCTTTTGTACTATTAGCTTTTAATTTATATAAAAAGTCTACATATTCGGTAAAGATAAAACCTTTTTCAAATAAGTAACCTTTTAATATTTTGAATTTATAACCAAAAGTTTCAGCATTTTTAATTTCTTCGCTAAAGTAAACACCTGACCAATTACCAACTGGAGCTATAGTTCTATTTCCATTCGGAGTTTGAACTTTAGTTTGAATTACAGGGTAATATAAGTCTTTAGGAGCTTGTACTTCCACTTCGAAAATACCAAAAGCATCTGGTTTTATTTTAGTTATGTCTCCTTCAAAATATTTAGGCATACCTATAGGCATAGGGAACTCTTTCATTGAGAATGGATATAATGAGTTAACATCGTAACTATAAACTTTAGTATCAGGTTCATTTGTTGGTTTATAAACATCTCCCAGACAAACATCAAGTAACACATTGAGGGTTCTATTTAAGTTTATCTAGTTTAATTCTTTTCTTTATATACTTCCTTTGGAAGCTAAATTGTGAAGAATAAGGGTTGAGCTAGCTATTTATTATAGCACCGTTGGATAATACATAAGGTTTTGTATCTTTGAAGATTCCTGTTTCATTAAAAATTAATTCTCTCTTATTATCAGTGATCATAAGTGTATAAATTTCATTTTTAACTGCTATGTTACCTTCTCCAAAATGTTTATACCATTTATCTTGATTAATTTTAAGACTTTCATCTTTGTTAAGTAAAGGTTTCATTTGATCAAATGAAATATGATTTTTAAGTCCTTTAACTTTAACATATTCATAAGTATCTGTCTTACCTGCATATACTTTAGGAGATAAAAATACAACTTCATTAAATACGTGTTCTAATTTAAGTTTACCTAGTTCAGTTCCAATATAATTAGGATCTAGTTTACCATTTAAACTTAAACTATCGGTATCCATATAAAGAATTGATAACCCACAAAGTTGTGCAATATTTTTTAAATAAGACATATGTATTCTAGCGTACGATGTAATAGCTAGAGCTAGTGGTATTGATATATTTTTAGAAGATGGTTTGTTATTTTCCATTTTATTGGAAATTGGTTTATAGTAAGAGATTAATTCTTTATTATTGCCTAAATCAATTACATTTGTAACTACATATTTATTGTGATATTCTTTAGCTTTTTCTGAATCAATAATTAAATGTTTATCTAGTTCTGGATCCCACTGGAAAGTATTTTGATGATTTAAATGAAGCTTTTTATGGTGGTCACGTGGATATGTATGTTCCTAAAAATATTGAAGGAACTAAAGTTTATCACTACGATATTAACTCTTTATACCCTTACGCTATGAAAACTTTTAAATACCCAACTAACTTTGTTGCATACTTTAAAGGTGATGTTAGCAATATGCCTGAATACAATAAAATGTATAAAGATTGTGTGGGATTCTACAAAGTTAAAGTTACTTCACCTAAAGATATTACACATCCTCTGTTACCTGTTAAAATAAATAATTCATCTGTTTATGCTGAAGGAACTTGGACAGGGTGGTACTATTCTGAAGAACTTAATAATGCGGTTAAATATGGATATAGTTATGAAATATTGGAAGGTTATTTATTTAATTCAGATGAGATCTTTGCCGGATATGTTGATAGAATGTATAAAATGAAAGAGGAATCACAAAAAGATTCTCCTGGTTATGTAATTAGTAAATTACTAATGAATTCTTTATATGGAAGATTTGGGATGAAACGATCGATGGTTAATCATGAAATCGTTAAACAAAAAAAATGTTAACAGTTTCATAAATAAAATTGGATTTGAAAATCTAGTTAATAAACTTGATATTGGTAATAAAACAATTATTTCATATAAATTACAGTTTCAACACACTCCGAAGATCAACATGGCAATCTCTGCTGCAATCACAGCTAATGCTAGAATTGTTATGTCTCAATTTAAAAATAACCCACAATATCAATTATTTTATTCAGACACCGATTCTATTTTCATAGATAAACCATTACCAGATCACCAAGTTAGCAGTAAAACATTGGGGTTAATGAAGTTAGAACATGTGTTAACTAAGTTCGTTGCTCTAGGACCAAAAGTTTATGGTGGTATGGATCTTGAAGGTAATGAATTTACTAAAACTAAAGGACTTAAAACATCTTTATCACTTATAGATTTAGAAAATCTTTTGAACGAAGATACTTCTTTTAACAATATCAAATTAGTTATTTTGTTTAAGTTATGCATAATGTAATTTAGTTTAATAAATTTAATAAAAGAGTGGTATGATCAATAAAAGTTAAAATAGTTATAACTAGATTAACAAATTTCTTTTTATATAATTTAAATTTAAATATTTAATGATATTTATTTATAAATCTATGTAGATCAAATCACCTACGTATGCCTTAACCCAATGGATCTGATATTTAAGAGACATGGAAATGTTTTTTGATTTATGTAAAAATCAACTTAAAATAAAAACCAAAACTAATATAATAAAATGAAACCAACACTAGATTTAATGATACTAGATAGTATGAAAAATAAAAACACTGTTGTAGAATGGAAATTCTACTCAGATCCCAACCGATTTCCAGGTAATATGAATTATTTATTAAACTGGATATATTCTTTCGTATATACATATACATTTCCCGAAAACTATGAAGGGTTATTCTTTAGTTCTCCAATAGGTAAACGAATATTTATTGAATTTTTAATAACAGACGCTTGGATTGCTGCTGAACCAAGAGGTTATGATTTTCCAGTAAATCAAGTTAAATTCTTTTACACTCCACGTGGAGGTATTTATATGAATGAAGTAACTAAATTTGTTAATACCTATACTAGAGTAGTTCAAAAACAAAATAAAGAACTTAAATTCGATCACGACAGCCATTATGCTGTACATGAACTAAAAATAATCATTCCTAAATAAGTATTTATTTAAATTGATGGGAAGGGGTTTAACCCCGCTCTGACGAGCTACTAATTTGAAATGTGACTTAATTTATGATCACGGTATTCTTATAGATTAGAATTAGCAGCACCTGGAGTACAATTCTTACAAGGTGACCACCAACACCCCGTAGATGCTGGGAGCGGGTATTAGAAATAAAATCGTAACAGATGATAAATAGGGGTTTATTTTATTTCATTCATTTTTATTTGATAATCTTTTTCTGATATGAATTTATATTCAAAGATAATATCAATATCACTACCAAAAATAGATATATCAATATCTCTAACTATGCTATTAATAATAGCTGCGTTTAAGAACGTGACTTCATAAATAAACTTATCCACAGTTAAATCTAGTGGTATATTTTTATTTATAGAAAAAATAGGATTATTATTTACATAATTATAGTCATGTGGAATAAATGGATTAAATATATCCTCAGTATACTTTAAATTAAGTTATATGAAATAGTTATATAAAAGAGACCGATGATCAATATCAAAGTCTTAAACTCTAATATTTTCATGTTTTTGCTAGAGTATAAATAACCAGAAAACCATTGTAAATAAATAACTAATAAATAAAAAATGCAAATAAAAACAATAAATTTAAAATCTAAAATAAGTCGAATAAATTTAAGAAATAATTTATATAAATTTTTCAAACAAACAAAATTTAATTCTAAATATCTTAATGTTTTTACTAAAGTTTCAACTAATAAATCTACAATTAATTTAGGTCCTAAACAGATCATTAATTTAAAAAATCAAAATGAAATTAATACATATAAAACTTTAGTTATAAACAGCTTCTTAAACCAAGAATTTAAAAATAAAACAAATAATAAAGATCTAATTTTGATTTATTATATAGAAACAGATAAAGAATCTTACGATAATTATATAAAACAAATCTCTAATTTAAACGACTCACTTTTAGATTCAGGGGAATAAAATAACCCTTACAAAAAATAAAACAATCAACCAATGGATCTTGATATTATCAGCGGTCTAAAAATAAAACTCTAACTTTTCATGTTTTTCTAGAGTATAACAGAAAATCATTATAAATAAAAATAAACTAATATAAATAAAATGAAAACAACAAGAATTTATTTTTATTTTTGTTGTGTTCATAGAGTAAATAAGTTACAAATTAACCCTGCCCAGCAGGGTTAACCACGTTTATTAAAAATGTTACTTACATACCCAATTAGTTTGTTTGCAACAGCACGTTCACTCTGGAATAATTGAATATTATTTGAGCTGTTCTGTCTAGCTTGCCTATTTAATTCTACAGAAGACTCACTATCACTAGAAAACCTAGCAGATAAGTCAGTACCGTCTATACCGTGGGTATCTAATTTAAGAGCCCTAATCATTAAGTGCATTTTATTTTTTCCCAAGTTGAAAAATAGTTCATTTTTTTCTAATTTACGAACCCATGAATACTGAACATAACAAGCTAATTTTACAAAAGTGTCAACTGGGATAATCTCATAACTAACTGAGTCATCATAACCAACAAATTTAAATGTAAATAACTTAAAGTTTTCCCAATACATAAATGTGTTATCTATGTTATGACGTTCTGCAACAATGGACCTAACATAAAATTTATTATCCATAATTTTATTAATTTGGTTCATGTGTTGACTTTCTAATAAGTCATCTAAAGTTATAGTTCCATTATATTTATGTAACACATAAGCATGATGAACCCTTAAAAGATTATCAGTATTAAAATTAGCGTCCAGTTGAGTTTTAACAAGTTCCAAGTTTAATTCATGTTTATGTTTTAAGTTTTCTAAATATAAATCAGCCAGGTTACTAGCACCATAGTTTAATGATAGAAAGGTATCAGTTTTAAAATCTAAAACAACTATGGAATAAATATTATTCATATGAATAAGTTTATTATTTAAAATATTATAATAATTTCTATTATCGTTTAATAATTCTTCTTTATAGTCAATTAATATTTTATTATTATTATCAAGTCTATATGCTAAGTCAATTATATTTCCAAAATAATTATTGAATTGAGTTTTACTTATTACATCGTATTTAAAATAATCCAACAATCTTTGATAAAAGTCAGCGAATGAAAGTGTTCTAACATAATAATTGTTTTCCATAAACACTAATCTTGCACCTTTTTCCCTTATGGTTCCCAATTGTTTAACTCTGTTATCCACAGTTACCATTGTATCAGAAAGTGTTGTACTATTACCTTGATAAGATCTAGTAACTAAACCATTCGAATCTAATCTTAATTTTAGCTTAGATGAGATTTGTAATTCCCATCTAGCTGAGCTAGCTCTAGGTGAAGGGTTACTTTTGTTTCCACTAATTAGTGTTTCATCAGATACCCCTACAGAAGAGTTATTAATAATAGTTTGTGAATTAATGTTACCTTGTAGATTCTCATTAGTACCACCTCTCGGTTGCATAAACATGGTTCTAGATCTAGGAATTAAATTAGTTCTAACTACTTGATTATTCGCATTATTTTGAATGTTTCTAGTAGTATCACCATTATGTTGAGTATTTTGATTAGTTTGTTGGTTATCATTATCGGTATCACACAATATTGGATTATTAAAGTTAAATATTAATATTAATATAGTCCATATTATTGAACCTATAATTAATACATGTAACAACTTACTTTTTTGTATTTAATATTATTTTATTGTAACCTACTTCTTCTTATGAAATATAATAAATATACATTAAAGGAAATGTAGGAGCAATAAGGATTGAATAAATATAAGAGTATTCTGCTATTATATTACTATATTCTGCTAAATTATTTTCTAATCTTAAAACTAGTAAAATAGTAAGTACAAAACATATTATGTTATATAAATAATAAAATGTTATAACTCTTAAAGTTGGAACAATTTTATTATTACTGTTACCATTTCTATAAGCAGCATAAAAATAAATTACTGATTTATAAAATACATTAAACAATCTAATAATAAAATTAAATTTTAAGAAGAATATATTCAATACTGTAGCCGATACAAATAGATAACCATAATTTGAACTAACATAATTATACATACTGCTATTGAATACTATTGAGAGTATAACCATTACTAATATTAAAACTATAATTAATTTAGATTTACTTCTGTAAACCATTGGTAAAGATAGGATAGATAAATAAGTTTCAATAATTTGTTTAAAAATATTTCCGAATACGTTTTTTATATGGTCATAAGCCATAAAGTTTTTAATTTTGATCATTTTTTTTTTTTATTTAATTGGAATTACAAATAGCTCTAAAGATAATTACATGGTTTAATGTTGTATCTCTTCTTTTAAATTTAAATAACCGAACATCGATATCGGCATGGTACGCGTTGGGCAGGGTTAAATTTAACCACTATTATTTTAACTTTATTTAAAAGAATTAATTTAATTAGAATTATCTTCATATTCTAGCTCAAAATCTTTTCCTTTACTTAATTTATTTATATAATTATCATACATTTGTTCGTTAGTTTCAATATAAACTATAAAAACTTTCTCTACATTAATAATTCTTTTGTTATTTGTTAAATCATCGAAATTATGTGATACAACCTTTTTAAAAGATCGTATTAAGGCTTGATCTTTAAGATCAAGCAATATTTTGTTACATAATGGTCGAGTTTTTTTACCTTGATTTGTTAATAATTTAATTTGTACAAATATATATTGAGATCTAAAATTAGTTTTTTTTAAGAAATCTGCTATATATCCAAATAAGTTTCTTCTGTTTAAAGGTTTTCTGGTTGTTATAATTTTTGTTTTCATTTTTGTTTAATTGTTAATTACAAATAGCTCTGAGATATAATATAGATTTATATAAATTAACATAGATTTCTATAAATACCTCTTCTTTTATAATAAAACTATAGCTTAAACCTCTCTAATTTAGAGATAAAAACTTCTGTTATTTTAAAGTAAACTATCATTTTGCTGTTATAGTTTAAAAACTACTTAAAAGTATATGATGTAGCAAATGTCATATAAGTCTGATGTTTCACATTTATAGAAGACTCTAAACTCTAATAATTGTTTAAATGTTAATAAAACAAGCAAAACAAATGATAATCAAAACAGTAAACTTAAAAACAAATTTAACAAATAAATCTCTAAGACATAATTTATATACTTTCTTCCGTAAATATAATGGCAAATCACATTATATTAGTATTATAACTAAACTATCAACTAAAGGCGATACCGTTTACACGTTAAATACTAAAGTTACATTAGATGTTAACAATAAAGATGAAAAATTAACTTTTATTAATCTAATTACCGATAAATTTATTGAACATAAAGAGGGTAAACATGGATTAGCTAAAAAAATATTGATTTGTTATTACGAATGTGATAAAGAAGAATATATAAACTACAAAAAAACAACGTCCGTTCAATGGGCATCTTAATAAATAAAACTAGTATTTTTTACGTTATTTTAAATTAACAAAAACGTTTAAATGAAATTAATATATAAATAAAATGAATATAGCCAAAATAAAAATAAACTCGTGGGAAAATTACAACTACATCCCTTCGGAAGGGGTATTGTGTGTCTACTTACTACAAATGTGCTAACGGTTTAGATAGAGCAAGCTCATTCTATTTAAGTGACTTATCAATTATTACATAATAATTTTAATGAAATTATTAAGTAAAGTATTATCAATTATTACATCGTTATTATTATCGTGATTTTTATAGTTAAAGTGAACCTCTGAACCTTCAAATTTACTAATTCTAAATATGTAAGGCTTACTATAATCATACTTAGGAAGATTAAACGATCTAAAGTAATTAACCACGTCAGCATACCAAGTTTTATGAACAATTAAATTTGTAGGTGTAGGAAGATCAATGTGAATAAATTCTCTTATAAAATCTTTAAGGTCAAATGCTAGACTTAATAAATATTTAAATTTGTTAAAACTACCCATCCAAAAGATGCCTAGAATAGAAACAACGATAACTGTGAATATTTTAACAATAAACTTGAATAATGACTTGAATACTAATAAAAATGAATTAACAATAATCCAATTAATTAACTTTCTCACACTAAGTTGTGTCGTAACATTTTGATATCTAATTTTAAGTAAATCACTTTTAATTGCACTATCGAAGATTGTTGATACAATCGGATTACTATTAAAAACAATATTACTTAACGCAGATATGTTGATATTACCATAAATGTATTGTCTAACACTAAACAATAAAATAACACCTCGAATAAATCCTAAATTGGTAATAAGATATCCCGCGAAACTCCAAAGTTTGGGGTACAGTGCTGATTGTGCAATATGACTAAAAAATGGTTTTAGTAGCATTTGACTAATAGTGAATATCGGTTGATTTGTATATAATATTGGCATTTTAATTTATAAGGCGGTTACAAATAGATTTTACGTTTTGGTTATTTAATAAATTCAATTTAAAACATAAGAAACTTGAGTTTATTTTAAAGGGTTTATCTAGTTTCTAGAGCTAGACTGAGTTCTACGAAGTCCACGTCGTCTTAATTCATTTACAATGTGTGCACCATAACCAGTTCCAGATCCTGACGCAACAGGTTGACCTCGTTCCATAGCATTAACTCTAGCTGCAATTTCCTCATCTGTTGGTATCAAACCATCTATCAGTCCTTGCTGACCTCTAGCGATTCTTCTTTTCATCAATTCCCACAATGTTGGATAGCTTCTACGTCTAGTATTAGCAGGCTGAGGTAATTGACCTAAACCACCATCATTGGGTCCTTTCTTTCTATTAGTAAAGAATCTCCAAATTTTCTTAACTACAGTTTTAGGAGCTGAGACAATTTTTTTAGTCACATTATAAATAGGATTAAGTATAGCAAGTATAACTCTAGTTGCATCCTCAGAGTGATTGAATATATAATACAATCCACCTAAAACCAGAATGGTTCCAGCAACAGCGATAAAAATTTTTACATAGAAATAATAATTAGTATCGTGTTTTGGTTGTATATCATCAATTTTACCACTATCCACAAATGAACGATAAGCTTTTTTAGCTGGTTGTGTTATATTATTTTTGTGATCAACTGTTTCCTTTACATCATGTAGCTTAGAGATTAATCTTTCCATGATTGACCGGATAGTTGAATATATTCTGTTAGATATGTCCAAGATTGAATCTCTTAAGAAATAATAGACGATATAAAACAGGTAAATGTATAAATCCCAGGTAAATTTATGTTCTATATCCAACATTTGAGATAGGTAAATTAATAATGCAACAATTAGGTGAGTGTAAACTATAAATCTAAACACTGTGCTGACAATCGACATAATAAACAATAAAGTTTTCTTATTTAACTTATCCAAGTATAAGATTTTAACTAGATAATTCCCTAACGAACTAAGTATTTTATTAATAGAAAATTTACTAGACATTGATTTAACTTTAGTTATTCGTGATGCCGCAGTAGTTTTTAAATTATTTAATTTACTTAACGCGTTTGTTTTAGTTAGCCGTGCGGCATTAGTTGATTTAGTTAGTTTTGTTTTCATAATAGTTGATAATAAAAAGGTTACAAATAGATTTGTAGATTTATATTAATGTTTGAAGAATCTTCTAAACAAAATACGCACTACATTTTTGATAAACTCTAACAATTGAGCTAGAATTTGAAATACAATAGAATTTTTAATCCAATCTCTTTCGTATGATAGTTGATACTTAAACATAGCTATAGCTTCAGCACGTTCCTGTTTATCTGTTAAAGATCGAAATAATTCTATTATTTCTCCCAATATAAATAATAAGGTAACCACTGAATAACAGATTAGGCTTAACCACATAAGGTGATAATGAGCTTCATATAATATAAACTCATATCCAAGATAGGATAAAATTGTTACTGTTATTGTAGAAACGGCCATAAGACCTGATCCTATCAATATTATTAATTTTAATATAAAAAATATTAGTAGTGTCATGACATTTAAATAAGTTAGTTACAAATAGATTGTAGAAAGAATTTATTACGTAATTTATATTTAAGAGGGTGTTAACAACGTTTGTGTATCACCAATGATGAATGCGACACTACAATTTTGATGCGTTGTTTAAAGTTTAAAATTTGAGTATGAGTTATTTTAAACTAAACATAAATTATTTTTATAAATTATCTACACTTTTAAATCATTTTCTTCCTATAATCTACAAGGTTAATCCGAAATTTTGCATTAAAAGAAGAGGAATGTTGGACTAGTGCCAAAAGATTCTCAAATCTATTTGTAACCTAATAATAATTAATAAAAAAAATGAACATAAAAACAATAATAACCAGAAAACCATTAACAACTAAAAACTTAAGAGAGAATATAAACATCTTCCTTAAAGCAACTAGCTTACACGCACAGTATTTAACTATACAAATAAATATTTTAACTAAAGAAAATAAAAATAAACATACTTTATGTAATAAAGTAGTAATAGACCTTCAAAGTAAGTCAGGTGTAAAAACATTTAAGGATATATTAGTGCAGAATTACTTGAAAGTATGTAACAATAAAAAAGGATTTCCTAAAACTGCTTTTATTACGATTCACTACATATATAGCAATGAAGATGATTATAAAAACTTTATTAATAACTTAAAAACATCTAATAAACTAAATTTTTTTGACGATGCTAATATTTAATTGTAGTTGATTAAGCCTTTAATGGGGGTATAGCGGCTTAAATAAAACAAACTTTGTTTAACCCTATAAACAAATTTATATATAACCTAGCAAAATGTCTTAAAAGAGTGATGTAATTCGGATAAACTAATAAAACTTAAAACTAAATTAGTTTTACGAATCAATCATCAAATCTATTTGTAACCAAAATTTAAAAATAATATGATCAAAATCAACAAAAGCAACAAAAATAAAAAATATACTTTCCTTAACAAGGAATTTCCAATCTTAGATAGTAGGTATAGGGATTGTATTCTTATTTAGCATAACTGGACTATCTTTTAAAGCCCTAACTCTATTCCTAACATTATAAAAGGGGTTAGACAAAACAGAGTTTCCCGAAGCTGTCAACTGTAAACAACTTTAAAATATCAAAGTTTTTATTAAATAATTAAACTTTTAGAACCTATTTTACACATAAAAAATTCCTGACGTAATACGGTTGATTTTTGTTTTTTAATTTTTACTTTAACGATTTATTCGTGCTCCTGGTCAACAGCATTTATGTACGGGGTTAAAATTTTTATTCTATTTTTATTTTTAACATTTAGTTTTATTCTTCAGTTAAAATTTTATTTTTTGTACCTATAAGAATACCATTATCATAAATTAAATCACGCTTAAAACTTGTCGGTCTAAGGTTATAAGGAGAATTTTTAATTGTAATAGATCCATCAATTAAATTATTAAACCATTTATCCTGTTTTAAATTTAAAGAATTATCTTCAGTTAAAAGATTTTCTAAATCTATAAGTGATAATGAGGTTTTAAGTCCTTTAGTTTTGGTGAATTCATTACCATCAACATCTACCCCACCGTAGACTTTCGGACCAAGAGCTACGAACTTAGTTAACACATGTTCTAACTTCATTAACCCCAAAGTTTTACTGCTCACTAACTGATCAGGTAACGGTTTATCTATGAAAATAGAGTCAGTGTCTGAATAATATAAGTTATAATCAGGATTATTTTTATATTGAGACATAACAATTCGACTATTAGCAGTTATTGCAGCTGAGATGGCCATATTGATCTTAGGTGTTCTTTGAAACTGTAAGTTATAAGAGACAAGGGCTTTGTTACCTATATCAACTTTATTAATAAAGTTATCGAAGCCAATTTTTTCTATGAAAGTGTTAACATTTTTTTGTTTCAATACTTCATGGTTAACCATTGAACGCTTCATACCGAATCTCCCGTAAAGAGAGTTCATTAGTAACTTACTAATCACATAATTAGGTGTGTCTTTTTGCGACTGTTCCTTCATCTGATACAACTTATCAATATATCCACTAAAAATTTCAGCAGAATCAAATAAATATCCTTCTAAAATTTCATAGCTGTAGCCAAATTTAGCTGCGTTTATTAATTCCTCAGAATAATACCATCCAGTCCAAGTACCTTCACCATAGATAGAAGAATTATTTCTTTTTACAGGTAATAAAGGATGTGCAATGTTTTTAGGAGAAGTTACTTTAACTTTGTAAAAACCTACACAATCTTCATATAATTTTTTATACTAAAGCATAGACGGTAAATCTCCTTTAAATCTTGCTACTAAGTTTGTTGGATACTTAAAAGATTTCATAGCAAATGGGTATAAAGAGTTAACATCATAATGATAAACTTTAACTCCATCAATGTTTTTAGGAACATACATATCAACATGCCCCCCCATAAAAAGCTTCATTTAAATCATCAAAGATTTTACCGGTAATAGCAGGAATTTTAAATCCTGTTGGTATAAAGTTACTTCTAAATATTTTAAATGCAGCTGATGGTAAAGTTGGAGTAGTCGAAGTATTAATTTTAAATTCCTTAAAAATGTGGTTAGAGAAGTTCATAATTACTTCATAAAGAGATTTACAATCTAGTTCACAATATTTGATTGCTTCGGCTTTAAGGCTCCAATCGTTATTTAAGAATCTGGATTTATATGAATCGTATTCACTTACACTTAAACCACTAAAGAATTCAATAGATGGCACAGCACCCACTAAGTTCAAGTTATCTTTAGTAACAAATTTATGAGGAAATAGATCTTTAATGTTATCAACATTAAATGCTTTACTCAATTTAGCTAACGAACCTGGTAATAATAATATTGAATCCCTAAAACTAACTTTATATAAATAATGTGGACCGAATCTAACATCTATATTAATAAACTTTCCATCTTTAATAACAGGTTCAACTTTGGTAGAACCGTAACTAACTAGATACTTCATTAAAAAGACTAAATCAAATTCAGAGGAATTATGGATATAAATATTTTTACCGGAATATTTTCTACTAAAAATTGTAGATAATAAATCTTTAATTAAAGAATCAATATTATAATAGTTTGTTAGATAAAAAGACTTAGCTTTTTCACCATCATAAATTGAAATACAGTAAAGAGACATTTTATTATTCTCATCCAGATATGTTTCCACATCTAATGTCATTAAGTCTAAACTAAATTTTTTATTAGGTTTTAATGAAGTAATAAAATCTTTCGGGAATATCCGTTCAAATACGAAGAATAACTTATTATCTTTAATGTGATAACTTCTATCTTCAACTTTTCTTACGAATTCATCCTTTAATTGGTTAACAACTTTATCCGTGAATCTCGCTATATCTAACCCACTAACATTTGAGAATACTTTAACAGATCTGTTTATTTTATCTCGAAAGGTAACTTCAACGTATCTGCTTATTGTTTTAGTAGCATCCACTGTTAAATCGTTAACTTTAGCCACACTAGAGCTTACCCATTCAGTTACACTTCCCCAATTTAGGTATTCTGTGTTTAATGGTAATTCTAAAGGCACATCTTCTGTAAAATCTACTTCCAATTTATAGTTACTTAATCTAATTATATTTTGATTTAATATATAATCACCTTGATCAATATTGGTATAGTTAAGATACACACTTAAGGCTTGATCTGGATGGTATCTCCCATCTAGTAATGCCACCTTATTGCTTATGTAATCTATATAATCTCTAATATCGTTATCATTAGCAACTTCAATAGGAAATCTATCACCTAAAGTAAAGTGTGTGTTATCACTTTCTCTAACTTGACAAATTACAGAGATGTAGTTTTTAAAGTATTTCCGATTTTCAGTAATGAATTTATTTACTAAAGTAGAGAAGTCTAGATTCCCTTTTTCTATTGGGTATTCTTCGTTGTGGAAGGTATATTTTTTTAATTTGTTTATTTTTTTCATATTAATTTTTAGTTTATTAGTTTAATTATTACATTTTAGTTGCATTTTATACTCCTGCAATAAATTGCCAAAAAAATAGAGTGGATTTTTAAATGTCTGACTTTATATATCAGACTCTTTTAGTTAACTAAAACATTTAAGACTAATAATTTGTAATGTAATCAGGGTTTAGGATTCTAGGTAAAAGGGTTCATTATTATTTATCTATTAAATCTATCCATGATGTTTTAATATAATTTAAATGTTCTTCCTTAGTACAAAGGTAATAAGATATTGATATTTTATTTAAAGGATGTTTTTTAATTTCTTTATTGTGTTCATTAAATTTATCACTTAGTAAATTAATGTACGTTGTTATTTCAGATTTACTCTTAACATCCAAAGTAATTTTGTTATTTAAGACAAAAACAGGAGAGTTAGAGGAGTCTGAGGTTAATTTAGTTGAAAGGCTAATAAATTGTGAATTATCATTATACCTACGGAAGAATTTAAACATATTATTTCTTAGTACTGTGTTAGTTAATTTTGATTTTAAATTTATTGTTTTTATTTTCATTTTGTTTTGTTATAGCTTATATTTTTTATTATTACAATTTAGTTGGGTTTTTTAAACTCTTGCACAAACTGTCAAAGCTCAGAGTTTATTATTGTCTTATTTATTAAATATTAGACTCTTTTAGTTGCTAATTTGTAATAAAAGAGATAGGTTTTATAACCCTATTTCCACTATTGTAAATACTGTGGTTATAAAATTTTTATTTAGTCTTTGATGGTTTATTACATAAGTCATATTATATTAAAACAAAATTATAGAAACAAAAATGAAAACAATATTATTATTTCTCTTATACAAAAGTAAGGGAACATTAAAGGGAGGCTTTATTTTGCAATTCTATTTTAGAATGAACTCTTATACAAAAGTAAGGGAACATTAAAGGGGGTTAAAAATATTAAATAGAATAATATTACACCAAGAGCACTAAAAATAACTGTTACTGCAATAGTACCAGGATTAGTTAAGTTTTCACCCGAAGAAGGAAAAGTGACATTATTGTTAGTTAAGTTAGACGATACATTTTGTATATCTCTAGCCGATATTTGATTGTTATTAGCTATGCTATTTGTAACATTACCAATATTAGCTGTATCTAAACACCACAATAATTCATACATAAACACAGCAATCATAGCTGTTGCAAGTATTATAGTAAGAACAAATAATATTTGTCTTAAGTTTGACATAATTTTCATTTTTATTTATTTTATAATTTGTGCCTACGTTTATTGAAACGTTTGGATAACTACATATTTATATGAGTTAAAACAATATTATTATTTTTATCATTATATTTATATTTTTTATATTTAGGTTCCTTAATAAAATCAATCAAGCTTAAGGAAAAGGGTTTTTTACCCCAAAAGTTATTGAATTTTTTCTGTACTAGAAGGTACCTTAGGTATTACTATTTTAAGTTCTAAAATAAAATATCTATCGTCATAACCCATAGCTAGTCCATTTGTTTGTTTTGATATAGATTTTCTAATTCTATTAACAAAATATTTTACGCTAGTTAAGCTACTTTTGTGTTTTGGAGTATAGATAAATTTACATGTGTGAACTTTACCACCATCACCTGGTTGAACAGTAGACCAAAATTCGGAGAAGCTGATTGTAACTTTAACTTCTTTACCTAATAATGTTCCTTCTATGAAACCTTTAGCAAAAAATGGTGCTAGTTCTGTATTATATACATACATGAATGTATATATCCAAATTAAGTAGTGAGTAAAATATGACGGATAGCTATGTGTCGGAGATTCAAAAATAAATTCTACTACAGTATTTTTGTCGTTAACTTTAACAAATTTTAAACCTATTAAACTTTTACAAAGTTTAATAGGTTTAACATGATTTTAGTGAGAGTTTTTCAAGTTGATAATTATATTGAGTTGTCAATAAGTCATATAAATTATTATATCCTCTTAAGCTTTGAAAAGCACGAGAATGTTCAACTAAAATATTTTTATCTGGATTAATATCGTAACTAAGTTGTAAGTTAACAAGTTTCATATAATTCCCTTTTATAATCTAAATTGGCTTATTGTAATTTTAATAAACCTGTTGCTTTATAATTTAATCTTACAAACGAATCTGTTCTATAAGCTAATACAATCCATATAAATAATTCTATTATGTAAAATATTATAAAAGTTTTGTTCGCTTTCTAGGGACTCATCTTTATAAACTGTTTATATAGGATTATTTAAATCTTGTTTAGGGGCATAAAAGATTAAATGACTAAAATTATTATAAAATTGTTCTTTATCTATTACTCCATAATTTAGGCTTTCTGATATTGTTAGATAGATTTTAAAGAATAATCTTGTTCTAATAAATGAATTATTATTTATAAATTGTAAATCTATGAATATCTTGTATGGAACTACTTAAATAATAATTATTAACTTGATAAGATCTTGTTATTAAATTATTTATATCTTTTTTTTTAAGATTTTTTTAGATGAAAATTTTAAGCCTATTCTTGGACGATGTTTAATTTTGTTGTTGTTTTTGTTTCCACTAATTAAAACACTACTTTGTTGAGAGTTATGGTTATTAATAATAGTTTGTGAATTAACATTACCTCGGAGATTCTCATTAATTCCATTTCTATTTTGTATAAACATGGTTCTAGTTATAGGAGTTCTATTGGTTCTTACTATTTGATTGTTTGAGTGTTACCCATACCTGCGACGCTCCCGGGTTGAGGGTGGAAGTAATAGATAAACTTAGCTTATATTAACAACCATATAACTAAGAAAACTAAAAAAATTAAGAATAAATTAACTAAAATATTTCTGCTATAAACATGTATATAGTATTCCTTATTCTCTGATTGACCTTCTTGTTCTAATCTAGATAACCACTCACGAGTAAATTTAGGTAAATATTTAGGTTTTTTTATCCCTTCTGATCTTATACTATAAATAAGGAAAATATAAAATTCTATAACATAAAAAACACACAACATTAAATACCAAAGAAATAAACAATAAACTAACACAGAGAAACTAAGCATAGAAATCATATTAACTAGATAAGTATACGTTAAAGGAAAATATTCTTTTACACCTGGTATTACAAAAATTTTTAAACCTAATAAAGATAACGGCATTAAAAATAACCATTTACTTAAATCCCTACTCATAAAACCTACAGAAACTGTACTATTAGATTTAAATTTGTTTAGCGGTTTATTTGTTATATTTTTAATTTGATTTATTTTATTTTTCATGTTTTTATCGTTTTATTTTTCTGTTTTTGTTATTAACCTACCCAAATAGCACAAGGCTATTCCAATTCTTTTTACAAAGATTGTTAAGGCTAACTCAATCTAATAATTAAATATGATCAATTAACTTTATTACACCTGAATGGTTAAAATAATAAATATTGAGTCGTATGTATCTACACCTGCCCTGTTACAAAAAATTAAATTCAAGTAAGAAAGGAGTACTAGTGCTAATAAGACTATCCAATTATTTTAAGGAAGGATGGTTATATTAGCTACGAAAGACTAAATTAAAGGTTTAGATAAAGCAGTTTAAAGTCATACTTAGAACTTGATATAAATTTTCAATTTAAAAGTGCTTAACTCTTATTTATTAATTATATCTCTTTTAAATAAATAATTTGTTTTTTGTCATTAATTTAAAATAAAAACAAAGTTAAATAGAGACCATTTCTTGGTTTGTTTAATTTGTAATAAGAAAAATTAATAAAATAAAAAAATTATAGTTTAAATAATTTTCTTATTAACCCTGTTCTAAACCCGAAATACGATAAAGAATTAATATTTTTTAGGTCGGTTAAGGTTATTAAGCATTACGAAGATATAAGGAATATAGGATAGCAGGTAAAACAATAAGATATTGTTTATTATATCTGATTGAAATTACCGAACAAATAAGAATAAAAATTTGATTCTGTTGTTAATTTAGATAAAAATAACAAAATTTAGTTTCATAGAAGATTTATGGTTCACCTTTTTATTCGCATAATTATTGTTTTTACATAAAAAATGGAATAAAAACATGTTTAGAATCTATCCCTCTCTACTATATTTATAAACTATGACTTTACAAGGATTCCTAAATAAAAATGTGTTTTGGATTTTGTTTGCTCGGATAAGGTGGCAACTATATTTGCTTATTTGCTCGCTTACAAGAAAAAAAATTGGAAACAGCCATCCTATTAAAATCTGTATCAAAATTTTCGTCTTGTGTGGCCGATAGGCTACAAATAAGTAATAACAAAAATATAAAGAGAATAAAAATATTAATTTATCAAAAATTACAGTGACTATTTTAATTTATTGTTTTATTTCCTTAATTTTTACTTTTCTTTTAATTTAAAAGCCAATTAAAAGGTTACCTATTACAATAAGCAATAAGGACAGGAATAAACCTATTGATTCCCTTTTAATTGTAAGTGTTGTGTGAATATCTTAACATAAAGTCTTGTGACCAATTAGTAATGCTAAACTAAATGCTTTTCAGCAGCTTTCATTTGCATCCTATCTAAGAAATGTTCTATTTCTTATCTTATTGATTATTTAAATATAATAAAAAAATGAAATAATCGTTAGTATCTAGGGGGTAGATTCTTGCTTGATATACTTTCAGCACTTATCTACCATGTTTGTGGCTACCCAACTGTGCCAAATTATATATATAAATATCTAGTACTTCCTTTCGAAAGGTAAAGCGATACTATATTTTAAGGTAAATAATATTAATACAATGTTTATACATATTAATCTATGAAAATAGAATAATTACCACACCAAATAAAATATAATAGTTTATTTACACATAAAAAACATATAAATAAACTAACCCCGAGTCCATTTAAGGATCGGTACCAAACCAAAAATAACAAAGATGGTTATTTTGGTTTTTATATTAGATTTGATTTCAACAATTGGTACACTATAGAAACACAGCCTATTGATCCTTTCGTACTAGAAGGTCTGCCCCTTTTTACTAATTGTCCCCCCAGAAGATAGGGACCATACTGACTCACGTCGTATTAACAATTGTGTTATCGTAATGACTCTTTATTCATTACTTCAGTAACTCACGCTACTGTTCAGACTATGTCATCATTAATAAGTAAATTATACTATACTCTTAATGCCGGAAATTCGTGTCAGGCTTATTGTTAGTGATACTCACCTGTTAGTCGTTGAACCTTCTTGATCTATCGAAGTTTAAATTTTATATTCGTTCACTTAATCAAGCTCGGCTGCAAATTAACTGAGCTTCGGACTCAGTAGTTCTTGCAATTTCTCCGGTTATCATCTTATTTCATTCTTTAAATAAGAAGGGGCTCATACATAACTAAAATTAAATTATTATTCCCATAAATATAAATAACAAAAACATTGGTTATTATAAACCAATTCGGTAAAACATACTGGATTCAAAGTGAGGGGAAACAATGTCTCTCAATAAAGATAACTGCTTAGCACCTATAGTTAATATCCACTGATCTTTACGATCATGTAGTACTCCAGCATAAATACCTAAATTTGAATTAATGGCTACAGCTAATCTATTTACATCCTCTGTGGTTTCACTATTGGTATAAATCCGAATTCTATTTCGATTTTTATCGAAATTACCGTCTGTCATTATCAGATAAGCTAAAACAACTGGATTTAAATTATCTAAAATGTTTTCACCCACCCCGAAACCGACCATGCTGGGTGCGGGAGGTACTATTTTAACAAATTTACCTTTTTCTGTATTGAATTTATAGAACATCTCATGGTCTTTATTAAAGAGAGGTAAAGTACTTGTTTTTAATCTAAAATTAATATAATTTTTATCCTTTCCCTTTAATTCTATAGCCTTAACAGGACTATTCATGTAATCCTTAAATAAATAGCCAATACTTTCCGCAAATTGTTTATATTTTGTACCAAAACTCATTTCAAATCTGCTGTTACTTGTAGAAGAAGATCGATAAATCCCACCGTCACCTAACATAATACCAATTAAAACAAAATGAAGGTTTTCTGGTAAAAAGTTTACATTTCTAACGTTTTTAATGTTTATAATATTTTTCATAATGTTGATTTTCGTTTTTATAATAGTGTCTAATTATGTGTTTATTTCCTCACTTCTTTAAAGAAATTTAAAAAAGGATTGTTAAAGGAAATAAGTCAACCCAATTCACGTACCCTTTTAATGGGCGAACAGCCCAACCCTTCCAAGCTTCTTCCCCCGGAGGATAGGATGAATCGACATCGCAATTACTCCTTAATTTTCAATAAGGTTTAGATCATATCTTCAACCAGTACTTTGAATACATAAAATACAGCTCTGGTTGTTGGCGTGTGATCGTTGAGGGGTTTTATACTATCATCAGTTGCTTGTACCTAAGATATAAAACTTCCCTGCTGATTGCCCAATCTTTAAAATTTTAACTATTTAATATTAGTATTTAAAGCTCTAAGGATATTCCAGCATATAGCCAACTTCTAATTTAATATTGCTATTAAAAATCCCCGATGTTAGTGTTAGATAAAACATCTGAAAGTCCGCAAATATCAGCCTCAACGAGAGATGTTGAAGCAGTTAAACTGCTTTTTACTACTTCAGCTACATTTACAGGCTCCGGTGCGGTTTATTGCTTAACTAGTTTTTAACTAGTGGTCAAATAAACATGGACTGATATTTCGATATTAGACTGCTTTTCATTTTAGCCTCTTAACGTCTTGCTCAGGACGTGTTATTGACTATTTAATTTAATTAAAAATCTAATTAAACAGGTAATAACTACAATTATAATTCAAGGTGCCAAACAGCCGGGACAATGTGTACTCTCGCCGGCTATCAGCCTGTTCAAATATGTTAACATAAAGGCTCTTTATCCTTTATCTCCACTTTTCACAAAGTGGTTCAGACTATGTCATCATCTGTTTCTTACCTACGGTAATTTATTTACCTTTTCAGGTACAATATGGATCTATTAAACCTCTAAATATTAGATAACTAATAGATTAGCAATTAATGTTTTTTAATGAATGTATAAATTTATACTAATTTTCGATCAAAATCGATAAGAATTAAGATGCCGGGCGCTCGTGGAAAGATTATTGTTAGCAAAACTCACTTTCTAGTCGTTGAACGTTCTTATCCCATTATATTTATATTTATATTTATATTTATATTTATATTTATATTGCTAAGATAAGCTTCGCTGCAAATTAACTTTAGTTAAAAAGTTCTTTTTGCAATTCACCCGGTTTATTACCTAACCCTTTCAGATTAGGAGGACAACAAATTTATCCCTAGCGTAACTTTTATCAAATGATCCCCGTCTATTCCATTTTATAGCGAGGGGTCACTATGCCCTACTTACGTATCTGTTCGACTTTTAAGTCTGTCAGTTAGGTATGCTTACCGCCATTACACTCTGCGCAACCTTTACACTGGTTGATTGATCTCCATTCGATTTCTAGCTATACCTTTAAGAAAAATTTATACATAAATATATGTTCGATGGTTTAAAGTTTAAAAATAGTAAATAGAAAATTCATTATAAAACCAATTAATCCCCCTTGTCCTATTGCGGAGCTAGGCTCAACAATGGCCAGGGACTACCTATATCCATATCCTACTCCTTAAAAAAAAGAATAGAAGTAGAGTGTAAATAGAGTTAAAAATTAATTATTTTATACCATCTAATAATCTTTTTGGTGTGCAACACTATTATAAAAATAATAATATTGTAATAATTGTTAATATTAAATCTGTGGATGTACTTTGCTACTTTATTAAAGACGACCGCCCCAGTCAAACTGCCAATTAGTCAATTCTCCCTAATTCTATTATTAATAATATTTATATAAATATATAAGGTTTTTCCCTTATCTAATTAAGGTATCTATTATTAGAACCGCCTAATACAGTTTCTAATTTTAACTAACCCACCCCGTCCTTCGGACGGGGAAGAAATTTTATATCTAAAAATAATTCTAATTAGTATTAATAATAACAAAGGTAAACTCTGACCCAATTCCAATCTGGAGGTTTCCACAACCTAACCTTTTTAAGGGAAAGGAAAAGCGTCTATCGACATACCTAATCTCTATTGTTTAGAATTGTTCTAGATCAGCGTATTAACTAACTACAGTAAAGCTGCATAGGGTCTGTTGAGGCTCAGCCAAGTTTTACAACTATGGTATCCTCTCAGAACCGTACGTGCGACTTTCATCGCATACGGCTCAAGCCTTAAATTTATTGTTTATTTTTAACTATGATTACTCAGCTTTGCTTTCTACACGGTTAGAGTTCATTTGAGTTGTTAACCTGTTTATTAAAGCTAAACCTTCTACAGTTTTATGTAATCCTGCATTTTTAATTTCTATAATTTTTTTCCAATCCACATAATCTAAATGTTTTCTAGTTAACATTGGATATTGGTCTACAAATTTAATGATAGAACCAGTGTCTCTAAATACATATCTATTAACTAAACGTGAATTTTTGCATTCAGATATGTCATTAAAATTATACTTAGGTTTGATATAGCCTCATCATTAATCATAATTACTTGTTAAACACTTAACACTAATTCAAAGTTAGCATCCTTTCGGATTAGTTAAAAACCTATCCTTATCATTACAACAAGGCATTCGCTTTTTTGAATTTCCTCTACCTACTAACAGTTATCTATCTTCACAGAATAAATCTCCAATTATATTGGTTGTTATTAGGCTTACCTAGTTTTTACAGTAATACCTTATTGATACCCTTAGGTCTCCACTATACGTAAAACGCTTAAAGATCCATTAAGAAAAACACGGGAACGTCTTTCTACATACATATTTACGCTTCAAACATGGATTCACTTTACATTGACCATAGGCATCTAGCTCCTTATTTTAAACAATTATTTTTTTAATTTTCCCATTTATAATTTTATAAAATAAAACAGGCTTTATGCTTTAAAATTACTCTTAACGCATACTGTCTGAGCTCAAATAATGGATTATTAGGTGGACTTTCACCACATTATTATTGTAAACTTATCTAGTCGCAATTTTTTTATTTGTTGAATAACCACCCAGGTTTCTATTTAAGTTTCCCGTCCCACTGGGGGTAACCCGCATCTGCACGGGTAATTCAATTTCACTGAGCAAGTTGTAGAGACAGTGAGACCTTCGTTACATTATTGATACCGGACCACATTTAATGGCCAATTGATTTCGCTACCTTAGGCGTTATTCTGTAATATTTCTAAGACAGCCGGACTATATCATCAAATATTTGAATTCAATTATTTGCTCGATTATCTAGTCTCTGAGGGCTATTTAATTACATCAAGAAAAGAAGGTTATTAATTATTTAATCATCTTTATTTATGCATCTGACCATGTACTCCCATTCCCAATCTAGATCTTCATCCATAGGAAATATAGTAGCTCTCACAGCTTGTATAGGTTGAGGTAAATTTTTAGAATTACCACCCCGAAACCGACCATGCTGGGTGCTTTATTTTCAATTATTTGAATAATTTCAGATAATTCTCTTTTTCTATTTTTACCTTTACCTTCTAACAGATAGCATAGTTTTACTAGTTCGATTAAAGTTTTTTTGTTTATTTGTTTTCCTTCTGACAATGCAATAACAACTTGTTTAAATATAGAAAATTATTCCATTTTACAACTAAATGGGCAGACACGCGAGTCTAAAAAAAGGTAAAAGCCGATTTTTTTATGTTTTTATACCCTTTCAAAGTATAAACACATATATCAGGAGAACCGGATTTAGCTGTGACAGATCACCTTCAAAAAGCTCTTTAAATGAATTTAAAATACTCATTCCATTTTTATGTTGTGTCACATTAAAAACAGGCTGAATACTTACTCCATATTTAAATTTATCATTTACAGAAACAGAAACAGACATTGAACCTTCACCTTCAACAAAACCAGCTAAAAAATGAAGATAATTAATATCCTTAATATCTCTTTTTTTCATTTCAAATAGTAAATATATAATAGTGTCTAACGTAATATGAATTTTACCTCATATGTACTACTTTTAGTTTATTATTATCGAAAATTAAATATTCCCTGCTGATTGTCCATTGTTACATCTTTAAAATTTTAACTATTTAATATTAGTATTTAAAGCTTTAGGATGTTCCAGCATATCATCGAGTTTATTGAGGACCCTAAAGGTTTTTTTTTTCAAATCCTCATAGTTAAGACCGCTATTAACCAGATTTTCAATTAGTAACAGTTACCTATTACCTCTTTTATATTAATGGCATCGAGCAAATTTCAGAACGTATACTATGATTTATATCATTGCACATTCTTGTGTTTTTAGTAAACAGTCGAGGCCTCCGATTCTGTGCCACCAATTTACTTTAATTTATCATGGCTGACTTTATTATTACCCTGCCCTTTCAGGCTAGAGATAGCCGTTATTCATTTAATAACAATCTCGCGTTTAAAAATATAAACAACCCCTCCAATCCGAAGGAAAGGACAGGCTAATCTAATTCTTAAACCGGAAATTAACAAAAAAAAAAATAAAAATATTGTTCTTAAAAATATTTAAATATTATTGAAAAATAACCATTACAAGAAAGAATTAACATGTAAAATAATGACCAAGTTGGAATAATAAACCGATAAATAGAACCTTCCCCCCTGTTCGGGAGCGAAGCAAGGCTCCGCAAGGAAGGGCTTTTACCGAAAATTATATTTTTTGGTTCCTCTTATCGTCAAACTTATGAGGACATCTTGCCGAGTTCCTTTACAACTTTTAGCTCTACGCCTTAGTATTCTCTACTTACGAACCTGTGTCGGTTTAGGGTACGGTAGTTCTTTTTACTTAAGTTTAATTAGTTATCTTATCACCTAAATATAACAATTAACATTAAAACTTAAATTAAGAATATTTACAGCCCATTTATTTAAAAATGTGACCTTCTTAAATATAATTTTATTAAAATATCTATTAATAATTCTTCAGAAGTGATTTATTTTCTTGGTCCAATCTTCCATTAGGACAGTACTATCACTACCTCATCAGCCAGAACTTTGGTTCTGTACCTTAGAGACCCGCATTTAACATAAGTCGGTTTAAACCTCACTTATAACCCTTTCGTATTCGGCGAGAAGTATTAAAACTTCTTTTTACGTTACTCATGTCAGCATTCTCTCTTCAGTTCGTCAAGCACAATGAAACACTGTGTATCTTCCGTTCCTGAATGTTCTTCTACCTAGATTAAGTAAACAAAGAAAGATTAATTTTATTTACTTAATCAACACGATATCGGTTGATTATTTTAGACCCGTTAAATTTTCGGTGCCACAATCTAAAGAGCTGATGCGTTGTTACAACGATCATTAAAAGTAGCGACTACCAGGCTCACTTTACAGCTGCATACAATATGTGACATCCTTAATTTCACTTAATAACCATTTGGGACCTTAAAGCGTGTTCTCGACTGTTTTCGTCTTGACTACTCAACTTATCATGAGCAGTCTGAATATCCAACATCAATTTATGTACTTCCGAGTTTAAATTCCATTGGTAAGATTTACTAGATCCCCGCAACCTAAACGCACAATATTGTTTTGTTCACTCTGTCAATAGGAAAAACTTCCATCCTGTAGAATGACAATATTATTTGTTCGGAATTTCCGTGCTGTACCTCCATAAATTTAATTGGATGTCATACTTACATATGTTTCGAAGAATACCAGCTAGCACTAGATTAGATTGGCATTTCCAATAAAAATTCTATAATTTTCACTATAGTTTAGACTATACCTTCAACTCTCATTTACCTTAGGTATTATATAATTAATATAAAAGCCACCAAAAAAAATAATTATAAAAAACAATAATATAATTATCAAAATAATTTAGTGAGGGGTTACGAATATTAGTGTAAAAATATTATTTACAATATATTTTATATTTGTTTAAACTCAAGCAAATAAAAATCAATTAGATGTACAAAATTTAGCTAAATATTCTAATTTAGTAATTTTTCTATATTTACCTTCTTGATTCATATCCCAAGCTAAGTTTACTATTTTTTTTAGATTAGTATCTGTTTTGTAACCTTCAGTTTTTATAATTTTAGCAACATCCATTGCAATTTTAAATCGTTCATCTTTAGTTGTATTAAATTTTATATTTTTAAATATAGGATAAATATTATTTAGAATATCATCTAAATTTACAACTTGATAACGAGCAGCAGCTGAAGGTAATTTATAAATTTTACCACAATTAAAAAAAGTTTTTAATTCGTTTAATAAAGAAATAGAAAACAATTCATGAACAATAGTAAAATTAACATTAACTCTTCTTCTAAAATTATAAAATGTAACATTAAAACTACCATCTCCATCTACTAAACCTCTAATAAATTCTAAAGTTAGTGGTAAAAATTGAGATGTTTCATTTAATGGTAAAATTAAAGGTTTTAAATGGTTTATATTTATTGTAGGTAATATACCATGTTTAATTCTTAAACAGTTTAGTAATGCTTCCTTAGATTCATTTGTTCTAAGAGTAGTATCTTTATTCATAAAATAAGATAACTCTAATATTTCTAATACACCTTCTACTGTTAAATGTTTTTTATCATACATTATTTTAGAGATTAATTTAAATATCTGAAAAGATTGATATTTACTTCCACGTAAAGGAGTTTTATCTAACAAAGGTATTAAAACTTGAATTATTTCTTCTATATTTGATACTACTAACGTAACATTATTTCTATTTATTTGAACATTACCAATAGACAAATATTTTTGTAATTCTTTAAACATATCTAACTCTCTAATTGATTGAGTTAAATTAAAGATAGGTCGAGGTCTTACAGCCATTTTTCCTTCACTTGGTTTGTCAAAATAAATTACAAAACTACCATCAGCTTGAGTAAACCCAGCTAACCAATCAGGTGTAAATTTATAATTTTTAATTCTATTCATTTTTTTATTATTTTTATTACATTGGATCTGATATACTAATAAAGCTTAATAATTTAAAAATAGACATAAAGTTTATTAATTAAAAGCTTAATATTTTTATTTTTGTGACGGGGCTTTATTGCCTTATTAATACCATAGTAAATTGAAACTAAGGGAGTTGCCAGCGTGTTGCCTTCAATTAAAATTTTGAAAGCCTTATTTTTTCAAATAAAGTCGTTACGGGGTATAATTATAGTAAAATTTTACACAAAAAAAAAATTTAAATATAAAAATTTTTTCTATATAAAATAATTAGTTTTTATTAATTATAAATTATTAATATTAGTTTCTTAAAAATAATTATACTTCCCACGGTATTGCCATGATTCAAGCTGTCTGAATTTTAGGTTTCACCGTTATGAGCTAGTTCTTAAAAAGAGATTACTCTCTAATCGGGCAAAATGTTTACCGCTTTCCAGAGCTCATCGGAGAATTCTGCAACATTCACCCGTTCGATCCTTAATAATCTGGCCCTGGAAAGATCATCTAGCTTCGGGTCTAATAGAAATAACTTACCCAACACTATAGTTTAGCAAATAACAACTTACATTAATAATTTAAAAAAACAAAGTTTGTTAAAATTTAACATAAGGGGCTACTCTTTTTTTAATTAAATACTAATTAAAAATAAATTATAAAATAATTATTTTATTCTCCTAAATTAGTTCAGTCGCTTTCGCTAAGGCTTTTAACCTTGCTATTCCTATTAACTTGCTGCATTTATACCAACATTTTCATATTGGATTAGACTATACCTTCAACTCATAAAGATTTTAGGACAAAGCATTAACACCATGCTACTGTAGTAGCGGTAGAAAACAAACAAAAAAAATAAGAAAACCATAGGACTTTCCTTCCGTACCTTTGCCCATCCTTCGGAATAAGCTAAGTGCGTAGCCGAGGGGTAGAAACGTATAAAGAATACTTTCCTAAAACCCACATAATCAATATTTATAGTTGATTGTTTAAACTGTAGTTTAGTATTTGAATTAATATTTTTTTTTTCTGCGCTTAGATCACCTAGCATGCAGCCTATAATTATTTCATCTAATTCTACTGTTAATTCTAAATGAAATTTAGTAGATTTTTGATAAAATCGTTTATTTAAATTATTTAATATTCGTAATTTTTTCATATTTATTTTCATATTTTTTTTGTTTGTTTATTTCTTAGTGTTTTTTATTCTTTGTTTATGTGTCCTTGATTTTTTGGAATGCATGAGTGCTGACGTGTTACCAATACTAATTGGTCTGATGGTTTGCCATCAAGTCGTTACAGGGCAATTAAAAAGTTATGTTTATAACAAACATAAAATTCAAATAAATTTGAATATTCCTACGATTTAAAAGCTTCCCACGGTATTTCCATGATTATTTTTTAATAACTTTAGGATTCACCGTTAGCATAATAAAATTATATTTTCATTATACCGACCTTGCCTTTATATTAAATAAATAATATAACAACAATAGTCATGAGTCAGTTATATTTAAAGATTTTACAATCCTTTATGGGCAAGCAATTCACCCATTATGCAAAAGGTACGCCGTCATTGTTTTAATTTTAATTCCGGCTGCTTATAGAGTTACTAATTCAATATCTATTTCATTAATTTTATATTATACTTTTTCACATGTTCCTTTACAGTACTGTTCACTATCGCTAAATTTATAATACTTAGCCTTAGAGGATGGTTCCCCTATATTCCGACAAGTTATCTCTCATCGTATTTTTACAATCGATTAAATAATTTAACCAATTTTATTGAGTTAAGTAAAAAAAAACATTAACTTAATAACTATATTAAATATCCTAAAACCGTAGTGGCAATAGTAAATAATATAAAAATAAAAATATAACAAAATTACATTAAACCTATTTTTTAAGAACAAGAATCTTCTCCTATAATTACAACTTATACTGTTAAATATAAAAAATAAAAATAGAATCAATTAGGGCTCTAAAAAGGAAAACATATACTTTGTTATATCCCCCCACCCCTTCCGAAGGAAGGGCTGGGTAAGTGATTATTAATAAAAGCTACAGGACTATGGTTTTTACCTTCTTTGGGGCGCTCCCCTCCTTTCCTTGCGATGCTAAGACGGGGTGGGCTACGCTTATTTTTCACTTTTTTAAATCTCACAGGCTAATCCGATTTCACTCACCATTACTTTCGGAGTCTCGGTTGATTTCCTTTCCTTTCCTTACTAAAATGATTTACTTCAGGAAGTAATATATAAAAGGTTTCCCTTAGGATTGCCACTTAATTAATGTAGCATTAGGCCAATGCCTCCTTATTTATAAATTTGCTAATTATCCTTAATAACCCCTTTGAAATACTTTATTATTAATTAAAATAATTTTTGATGTTAGTTTCTATATTACACATCGATACTTTTATTATAATTATACTATATTTATACTATTTTTATACTATATTTATACTATATTTATATTATTTTTATATTATTTTTATACTATTTTTATACTAATTTAATAAACCATCAAATAAATAAAAAATTTTGTTTATACTTTATTGCAGAATTTCAAATAAATATGTTTATAAATAGCCAAAAACACAAGGAGTATAAATAAGATTCATTACTGATAAGATTTAGTTTATAGAACTAAAAAAGTATAGACTGAATGAAGGCGAGCTAAAAACTCACCGAATAAATAGTATCTGTTGCAAATGCAGAAGAATATAACACATAGCCATTTCCATCATTTTAAATTTAACTTATCCGTCCGTCCCCTGCGCTTCGCTATACCGGATGGCTCCAAAGGTAGATGACGGGGAGTTCGGCTTCGGAACCACGGCCTTGTTTTATTAATATATTAGGTATTAATTAAATCCCCGCACCCAGCGGGTGGGTAGGGTTATTACTACACTTAGTTTAATTTATCTTTTTGTTTATTCTCAATGTACTTATTTAATAAATCATTTGTTAGTTTAAAGTTTGCAGTGTTTTTGCTTTGTTACGGAATATTGTGTTTAAAAATAAAAATATTGAGTATAAAATATTAATAAAGTATAAAATTATTAAATAAAATCTATGGAAGCTTGCCCGCTTAAATATTAAACCGTAAATCAAACTTATAATTCATTCACAAGAATAATTTATTTAATTTCAACTATTTTTAAAGGATATCTAAACATAGTCCCGTTATAATGATGATAGTAATTAAGATTACTTAAAACTTCCTCTTTATTTAAACGATATCTAGAGCACAGATCTTGTAAAGTAGTTATGCGTATTGGTTCGTTCATTAAGTTTAAGGTACTTTTGTCCATACATTTAAGATAGATAGCATATTTTGTTGCTTTTAAATAATCTCTCGCTTTACCGTTTTCACTATAAATTTGTAATGATTCATCATTCCATTCAAAATGTTTAAACACTACTTTTTTAGCAGAATTAAGTTTAGGATGAAAATGGAGAATCAAACTTTCTTCCAAAATTTTAACAATAAAATCAGTTATTTTATTCAATAATATCCACTCCCCTTTACTTAATTTATAATTAGGATAAATTTCTTGAAATTTATTTAAATAGTTAGTAGTTAAATATACAATATTTATATTAAAGTTTGTGGGTTTCTTTCCGTTATACTCGTTTATTAAAAAATATTTTAAGAAGTTACTTAAACCCTTTGTTGAATTATTAACATAATAATTATTAATATTAAGAGTATGTGTTTTAAATCTATTTTTAATATTAGCAGTAGATCCAATATAATAATAATATTTATTTTCAAAAGTAATAATATAACAACAGGCTACCGTACGGCAGTAGTTTTTATAGTTTTTATCTTTTAATATTTTACTGGTTAACCCTATTTCCATTTCATTAAATATAGATTTAACAATATCACCATTCTTTTTAATTGGATTGTAAGAACAATTAACAGCATAAGATTTGTTAATTAGCTTTCTATCATTGTATTGTAAGATTTCAATCTCTTTTTTTACATTTTCAATTTGAATAATTTGTCTTATAAAATCATCCACATCTTCTCCTACTTTACCGTTTATAACGATTTTATTCTCAAATTCCATTTTTAACCATAATTTTACTAAATTAAAATTAGGAAATCTAGATAAAATATACTGAATATTTTTAATTTGATTTAAAATATTTTCATTGTATATTATAGGTGCTAACAATTTATCTTGAATATTTGAAATAGGTTTTAAAAAATCCTTATTTAAATAGGTAACAAGCGCTACACTAGATTCTTCCTTAATTAAAGAATTGTTATGTCGGCCTGGCGTCCTTCGGAGGCAAGACACGGCAGACTCTTTCAACCCCTTTTTATCAGTTAAGGAAGCCGTAATTTTTCCCCTAGTAGACAATCCATCTGTATTATCTGTACAACTTTTGTGAGTAAGGGTTAATGGTATATTATATAATAATGTAGTTACAGAAGCATGTAGTGTATCTAGAATAACATTTGGAAATATACCTAGTACCACTGTTGGTATCAATAAGCTAATTAATAATATAAATTCTCTTCTAGTAATATCTCTTAATGGTTTTAAATAAGGAGAATAAGATCCATATGATAATCTATTATATAAATAAATAGAATAACAAGCACTAAAGACGATACCTGTAGCACCTATTACAGCTGCAAAAGGACTTCTTTCCCAGATACCAATTAAAGACATTTGTTCACCTAAGAAGTTTAAACTTAATGGTATACCTGTATTACATAATGTAAAGATGAAAAATAAAATAGTAAACACTGGCATATAAGTTACTAATCCTCTAATGTAATTAATAAGTCGAACACCGGTTCTGTCATATATTACACCACCTACACAAATAAATAAGGCTGGTGAGACAAAACCATGAGCTATAGCTAATAAAATAGCACCTTCTATACCTTGTATTGTATTAGAGAATAAACCTAATATTACTACACCCATGTGACAAATACTAGAATAAGCAATTAAAGCTTTGGTATCTTGTTGAATTATAGTAGCTAAACTAGCATACACAATAGTAATTAAAGCTATAGTTTGAACTAACGGACTAAAGTAATGTGTAGCATCCGGTAAGAAATTAATTAAAACACGAAGATATCCATAAGTAGCTAATTTTAGTATAGTACCAGCTAAAAGGATTGAACCTGCTAACGGTGAATCAGCATGAGCTCTGTATAACCAACCAGTCATAGGCCACAGAGGTGTTTTAATAGCAAAAGCTAAGAAAAAAGCTAACCATAACAATTTCTGACTATCTAAATTTATTTCAGATAAAGAAATTAATTGGAAATCAGTTGAACCTACATAATTACTTATTTCTAATATAGCTAATAACATAAATAAAGAACCAGCTAAAGTATATAAAAAAAATAATAAAGCAGATCTTATTTTAGCTTCTCCTGAACCGTATAATATTATTACTATAAACAATACTGGTAACACACTTTCAAAAAACACATAAAATAATAATAAATCTAATACCACAAACAATGCTATTTGCAATGTTTCTAGTAATAAAAAGGATATTAAAAAATATTTTAAATTATTATTTATATTATTGTAGTTTGATAGTAAAGCTATAGGAGTTATAAAGGTTGTTAATAGTACAAAATAAATAGATAATCCGTCCACTCCTATGTTTAAATGACAATAACTTAATTCTTTAAAACTATATACAAATTGATATTGGCTAGTACTAGAGTCAAATTGAATCCATAAGTAAATAGATAAAACTAAATTTATCAATGAAGTAGCTAAAGCTATTTTTTTAGACTTATCTCCTGAAGGGCCGTCTGTTACAAGCAGTACAGTAATTGAACCTATAATAGGTATTATTAATAATAAACTTAGCATATGTAAAATTCCTTTTTGATATAATCTTGAATACCAATTAAGGATAAAGCCTTTTTTGATACATTTATCCCCATACCTTACGGATCGAAAGTAGGCAATGCCTCCTCTTAAGCTAACCTACTATTTATAGACGGCGAAGCCTAGGGATTAGGAGTTTTGTTTTATAAATAAGCCGTGAATCCTAGGCTTCGCTATGCAGGGAGCGAAGCAAGGGTAATTGAAGGGAGATAAAGATATCTTGCTAAGATCTTTGTAATATGTATATATATCTTACTATATATACAGATAAAAACATTTAAATTTAAATTAAGTTTTTAGATTTATTACTTCTTTTAATTAATATTAAAAATATAATATTTACGAAACCATTTTTTTAAGCTTAAGGTTGCCTGTGTCATATCACTATATTATCTTAAATAAAAAAAGTAATACTTCTACGAAGCGCGAACCTTTACTAACAACCCGGACCGAGGGCTGCCGACCCTTGTTTGCCTAGGTTGCCCTACCCTGCTGGACAACGTTGAAGGAATAGAAATAATTTACTTAAATCTATTTCTAACACAGCCGGGGTTTATTAAAAATAAGGTTAACCCCTCCTTGCGGATGCGGCCAAAATATTTTATGTAAAACGGCAGGGGATCACATAAAACATTTTTAAAAGATGTAATCCATTTTATTAACCAAAGTCATTTATTACAATTATACAGAATAAAGTTTCTAATAATAAGACAATAAAGATTAAGCTCATATTCATTATTAAATAATATCGTTGGTATTTTACTCGTAACGATACAATCTTATAAATTGTTGGATACTTATTTTCTAAGTCAAATCTTTTTATTAAATAGTCACCATAAAATATGAAAACAATGGAAATCAAGCAAGAAATTATTACATAATTAAAAAGTAATAAGGTTAAAGCTATTCTACTTACAGCGTGAAATGAATTATAATATTCTAATACACTATCTAAATCAAAGATCATACTTTTTTGATCTTCATTATTTAAATCTATAATTTCGTCTAGATTTTTAGTTCCTTTGTCAAAACATCTTTCCATTTCTGTTTGTTGATAATCACGGTCAGTTTTGACCATGTTTAATTCTGAAAGTATTTTACTTTTTTCTTGATCTGTTTTAGTTTCTGCTTGTGATTTTTGTAATTGTTCCATTTGTGAAGTTAAATTAATATATTTTTTGAATGATTGTTTAAAACAACCGAATGTGCTACGAAGTTCATCGGCTTTAGCTTTTAATTGTATATTTTCTGTATCTGATTTAGCTAACTGATTTTGAGCTAATTCCAATTTATCTTCAAATACATTAACACCATTTAAAATTTGTTTTCTTAATTCTTCTTTATTAGTATGATGATCTTTAACAGTAATATAACTAGCATAAGCAGATCCAGTTCCAACCATAATTTTGCTTAAATTTTTTATCAGATTATTATCTATTATTCCTGACTGTAATTTATCATTGTTTATTTCATTAGGATTATTTATTTCATTGAAAATTAAAAATACATTAAAACAAATTAATAATAATATGATAATCAAATTTATCATATTACTGAAACTTACTTTATATGTACAAGGAAATAAAATAAAGATATTATTCATGATATTTTTTTTGTTTTTTGTTTTTTTTTACTATTTGTCCAATACAATTCTATAATACTAACCTTTTAAAACAAAAGTATAGTAATTATACACTTACCCTTAAAAACCCCCCGAATACTAGAATATCTCATTTTGCTTAATTTCGATATTCGATCTTCGCAGGTAGTAATAATTAATGCATCCCGCCAGGTAGTTTAATAACTTAATATTAAGATTAAGTATATTGATTTCTTTTAGTACCAATAATTTAAAACAAATAATATAATGCTTTGCTAGCATTTGGATTCTAACCAAAATTTTCATACAAAATTTAAATTTATTTTGTAGATGTGTTTACAATTACACTATGCTTCTTTTATTAAAAATTTTAAGGATAATTATTAACCTAGATGATAAATGTAAATACTCTACTTTAATCCCCTATTTTGATTCAATAATAAAAGCTGAACTAGGAAGGTAAAGACTATACAGTCATCAAAAAAGTACTCATAAAATGTCTTTATTTTACCTAATTTTAAATGTTTGTATTTTAGTCGTTAACTTGTGTGTTTATCAAAATACAACTAAATTTTATTATACTACCAAAGTTTATATCCAATAAACTCCTAATATTTTTGATAAATTTACTCAAAATGGAATCTAAATTAAATATTACACTTTTGTTGTTAATTTTATTCTATTTATTTAATATTATATAAAAAAGAGTTACCAAGTTTATTGGTGGTTAAAATAAAATATACTTAAATATTATTAAAATTAAAACCAATTAATTTCATTATTGATAACTTACTGATAGAAATACAAATTACCTACTTTAATCCCTACCTATGAGTTATTAATTAATAATTAATTTTAAGGGTAAAGACTAGATATATAATTCAATACAACAAATATTTGATTTATTTTATCTATTTAAAATTAATAGAAATTTAGTCATTAACATTTCTAATTTACAAAATTTGGTTAAAATTTTACCAGGTCTAGAAGTTATCTCAAATAAACTCTTGCATATTTGTGGATAATTGTCTTACAATGGTCTAAAATTTAAAAAACACTAAAGTATGCTCTTCTTTCTAGATTTATTTGTTGTTGTGATAATTTAAAAGTATAGATGATTAAATTATTACTTGTGTAGTAACAATGTTTCAGCTATAAGTCTACTTGTTACCTTAATTAAAAATATATGACATTAATACTACTTTATCTATTAAGTATAATATTATTTGTTAATATTGGTTTATTTAATTTATCAACCGTGGTTTTTATAATCTTATCCTATCTAGGGTATGATTTTATATTACCAGACCTATTCTATCATTTATTTTGGTTGTCTTTATTATTTTATTCCTTGTATACTATAAGCATTGTTGTGGCTAAATTACAATTTTTATTTACATCAATTATTAATAAACATGAACGGACATATTTTATTGGAGATATTAAATACCAAATTAGATGTGAAATAGAATGGTTGAAAACAAATATAGTTAGCCAACTATTAATACAAATTTTTATTTTTACTAAAAACGTAGCTAATATATTGTTTAAATGGATATTTAGACGATAATATTATGCTACAAGTCTACTTGTAACCTATAAAATATTAAAATGAAAACAAAACTAACTAAATCAACTAATGCCGCTCGGCAAACTAAAACTACTGCATTAAATAAGTTAAACTTGTTAAAAAGTACAGCGGCATCTAGATTAACTAAAGTTAAATCTATCCCGTCTAAAGCTTCAATAACTAAATTAATTAAATCAATAGGTAACTATCTGATTAAAATCTTATACTTAGATAAAATAGAGAAAAAAACTTTATTATTTATTATGTCGACAGTAAGAATAATATTCAGATTCGTACTATACACTAACATAGCTGTGGCTTTGTTCATTTATTTATCTAAAATATTGAATTTAGAACATAAGTTTACTTGGGAGTTATATATATATTTATTTTACATAGTTTATTATTACATAAGAGATTATATCTTTGATATCTCTAACAGAATATATTCAACTATTAGATCATTAATGGAAAAACTAATTTCAAATTTACATGAAGTTAAGGACACTGTTGATAATAAAAATAATATAACACAACCAGCTAAAGATGCTTATCGTTCTCTGTTTGATAGCGGTAAAATTGATGATGTACAACCTAAACATGAAAGTAAAAATACAGTTATTAAAGTTATGCTGACGATAGCTGCCATTGTACTAGCTACAGGTTTTATTTATTATGCGTATAACTATCCTGACGAACTTACAGACATAGCTAAAAATATTTGGACTTATGTTTGGGCAGTTCCAGGAAAAGTTGGTAAATTTATAAAAAGATTGTTCAGCAGAGGACCGAAACCTTCAGATCCAGAAAACCCAGGTCCTAGACGTGGATATCATAGAATCGAGTTTAATCAAGTGGAACAAGACGGAAGCACTGTGGATGGTGAACAGCTGTTTGATCAATATAGTGGAATACCTAGAACTGCTTATGATCCTAACATTAAATCATATACAGGAATAGAACAAACACCACCACCAACAGGTACAGATAATTTTGTTAATCCTAATCCAGGCCCTAAAACAACGGGTAGATTTAAAGTACCAACTCCTTGGTTTCCTGAGAACTCCACAGCAGGTACCTCATCTTCAGGTACTAACTCCACTGCAGGTCCCACATCGTCAGGTCCTATTTCTAACATTAAAGGTAAAGGTAAAGCTGATTAATCTAATATAAATTAAAACCCTTTGTTCAAATATCAGTATGTTTATATTTTGAACAATGTAATAATTTAAACATACAAGTCTACTTGTAACCCTTTATAAATATAAATTATGAACAGATCAATCTTATCATCTATGTACTCTAATCAACCATTAGCGTCGGTTAGCCAAATTGTATTTAAATTGTTATTTAGAGAAATAGGTAAATTACCTATATATAATGCATTGTGGAGTTTATCAACTTTCGCTATCGCAAATATAGGAATTATTAGGTCAGTATTTATGTTATATAGCTTAAAAAAATATGTTTTAGGATATATTAATCTTACTACTCTAACTAACACAGTTAACACGGTATCACCAGTTGTAGGTGTTATGTTTGATGTCTTGTTAAGAAGAGATATCCAAAGTATTAGACTTAATAGTTTTACAACAAAAATTAGTATTAGAAAATTAATTAATTTTATTATTTTCAATTCTTTTTTATTAGTTGTTAAAAATTTAGTGAAACTGATAATTAAAATAGCTATATTTATTGTTATGACTACTTTAAGTATTTTTTGGGTAGCTAATTTAAATCACACTAAATATTTACTTAGTATCGCTTTTGAAATTAAAGATTTTATTAAAGACCTTTTTCAGATAGATATTCCTACGCCAACTAATTTGAATAAATCTAAGTCGTGGTTTAATGAGTTTATTGATTTTATTTATGGTTCCAATAAACCAATTGAAAAACCACCTCACGTTGTTAAAATTAGTAAATTTGAAGGTACGGAAGTCCACTTCAATTATCGTGATAAAGGAACAGATATAATCTTAGATAATACTTTAATTAATAACTTTAATGACACTAGTTATATTAATCAAATAACAAATACTGAAATTATTGTTACTAAAATAGATTCGATTAATTTCCTAATTCATTTGTTTAATGAACTTAACTTATTCGTTTAATTAACAAAAAGAATTAATTTTGGTTTAACCCCCTTTGTAGTCCGTCCCTTCCGGCGGCGGGTGTGATTATTATATAATAACTTATATAATTTTCTTCGCGAATATTTCTTTCGAAGTAGGAGCGATTGTTTAACCAATATTTACGTATGGTTAAAAAGAAAAATAAATAGCTTTTAAGCTCCTGCCCTTTATATCTTACTTAATTAACTTATTAAGTTTATATTTTAGGGTTACTTTATTCGATCCCGCGTGTGGATATGTTTATCAATAGTAAACAGATACGGCCTTCTATTGTTTTAACTCATATAAATATATAGTTATTCGAACGTTTCAATAAACGTAGGCACAAAAATAAAATAAATAAAATGAAATGTTGCTCTAGGAAACACACCGGAAATTGTAGAAATGGCTGTATTAAATTAACTACATAATAAATAGTTAATATTAACCCTTTTTGTTGGATTTTTGCATGTTAATTATAATTTTGGTTTCAGAACAAATAGCTTCGATTTTTCTTTATAAAGTTTAAACTTATCTAATTAAGCTTTATAAATTACATCACTCTTTTATTAAAACACTGTTAAAATAGTGGGTTGAATAAAATTTATCCAACTTGTAATGACCCCCACCCGCTGGGAGGGCGGGGGAACCATTTTAAATCTAAGATATAGTTATTAATTAATGTCGTCAATATCGAACAAGTCTTTTTTATTATTCATACTTAAACTGTCATTAAAATTGTTATAAGCTTCTTCACTTGTTTCTCTATAGTAAATAAAGATTTGAGTTTTATTAAGCTCGGTTTTATCCTTAGCAATTTTATTAAAGTTTTTAGTTGCTATATCTCTAAGCGTTTTTATTTGTTTCTTATTGTTAAGATCCATAGCCAATTTTTTGGATAAGGTTTCATTTTTACCGTTATACGACAATTTAATTTGCATAACTACGTGTTGACTGCTTTGTCTAGTCTGTCTAATAAATAGATCTATATTCTCTCTTAAATTTCTAATGGACAATGTTTTTCTTGGTGTTATAGTTTTGATTATCATTTTTATTTTATTTTGGGTGTGTGTAACAATTAGCTTCGTATAACATTAGCATATAAGTGCAATATTCATACTCTTTTACACCATTTTTAATTATATTGATTTAATTAAAATACAGTAGAAATAAGTAATAAAGTGTAGATGTGTTATTTAATATTTTATACAACAAATAGCTTTGAATATAAAATACCATTAAAAACTAAAGCATTATAGAATTAAGTATCAATCTTTTAAGAATAAATCTTATTAATATGGATAAGTTACTTTATAACCCTATCTACGAAGCAAATTGTTACACAACAACTTATTTAAATATCATGACACTGCTAATATTCTTTATATTAAAATTAATAATATTGATAGGATCAGGTCTTATGGCCGTTTCTACAATAACAGTAACAATTTTATCTTATCGTTAAAAACTATATTTACATAATTTCTCTAATTTTGATGCTGTATTCTTAATTAGAATTTTAAGTGAGTTAAGCCCTAAGATTAGACCTGTAATTAGAGACAGTAATATAATTAACATAGCTTTAGACTATGATATTACTAAACATACTAAATATACTATATATTTTAGAGACTCCTACTTATTATTACCGGCATCTTTAGATAGTTTGGCTAAGAATTTCAACATAAATTTAAACAAAGGTTTATTCCCATATTCATTTGTTAACAATCCAGATATTAAATTGAACTATTTAGGACCGTGTCCTGATATTAAATATTTTGATGGAGTTACAATTGAACAATACAGAGATTACTGTAAAACAAGAGGATTCTGGGATTTAGAGTTGGAAACAAAATATTACTGTGAATTGGATTGTATGGTACTTTATAAAATTCTTAAGACATTTAGTAAACAAATTTTTGAATTGTTTAAACTAGATATCGTTAAATACTCAACATTACCTTCACTGGCTATGGCTATATATAGAAGCAATTTCTTAAGAGATAGCTTTAAGATACCTCTTATTGATGGTATTATGTATAGTGATATTAAAAAAGGTTATACAGGAGGTATGGTAGACGTTTATAAACCTACTAATGATCCAGATACAAAAGTATTCAGCTATGGTGTTAACTCTCTATATCCACACGCAATGAAAGAATTTGCTATGCCAGTGGGAACACCTAAATTCTGTGAAGGAGATATTAATAAAATAGATCCTAAAGCTTTTGGTATATTTGAAGTTGAAATTCAAGCACCGACTAATTTATACTATCCAGTGTTACAAACTAAAGTTCAAACTCCTAACGGAAATAGAACTATAACACCTACAGGTAGTTGGACTGGTTGGTACTTATCTGCTGAAATATATAGCGCATTGGATTATGGTTATAAAGTTAAAATAATTAAAGGTTATCTATTCGATAAAGGTTTTATTTTCGTTGATTTTGTAAACTTCCTTTATAACTTAAAAGCTAATAGTGCAAAAGGTTCACCTAACTACACAATAGCTAAACTGTTATTAAATTCATTATACGGTAAAATTGGAATGGACCCTGAAAATGATAAACATATTATCATCGACTCAGACAAAGCTAAAGAATTTCATAATCTAATAGTAATTGATTATTAATTGGGAAATCATAATTTTCCCACGAGTTTATTTTTATTTGTGTTGTTTTCATGCTATTATTAATGGGTTAAAGGAAAGTATTCTTTATACGTTTTAAAGTCTTGTATCAGAACACCAAAGAATATTAGACTGTCATGAGCAATGGAAAAAAGAAAATCAGTATCATTTTTTAGAGTATATGGTTTCATTAATATAAGAATTATATTCACTTATATCACTGTCTTTATAATAAACAATCAGCTTACGAGCTTTAGTCGAATTAAAATATTTACTTTTGACTTTAATATGTTCGCCTAATAGTTGAACATACTCTACCTTATCTTCTGGTAATCTTAATACAGTATAGTCACCAACAGAGTAAATTGGATTTTCTGAATCGTATGTTAATATTTTAGGTGCTATAGTTATATATTGTGAATTGAATTTAGTTTCTCTAAAGAATCGATACATGAGTCTTCTCATTTCGGGTGCGTTTAATTTTTCATTTCTGATTTTAAGTTGTCTAGTTGTCATTTTTTTTTTAATTTAAATTTGTGGTTACGGAAAGTATTCTATTTACATTTATACTCTTAGTAAAGAATACCAAAGAAAACTAAGAGTTTTTGTTAATACATATTAACTCTTTTATTTAACCATTTAGATTAAATAATAATAGTTTTTGTTAATACATATTAACTCTTTTATTTAACCATTTAGATTAAATAATAATAGTTTTAAATAATGTAATATAAAACAAAGGAAGTGTTTATGGTATAGGGGTTAAATTTTCACATCACTGTGAGTTATTTGAAGAAAAAGTTAGTAATATAATTAACTAAATTGTTAGCGGCTAACAAATTTATTAACTATGTAACTAAAATGTTAGGATTTTAAGGACCCATAACAGAAGATACAATAACACAAAACTTTTGTAGTTTCTAATGGTTGAACCCGGCTGTTTTGTTTATAAATTTTGTTCCCGAGCCTGGGGACAGGGGTTCAATGTCTTAGAGGAGTATTAAGAGGACAAGCTCCCTTAGATTCTCTAGCCCAATATGGACCAGATGTGGAAAGAGCTTTTGTACAATTTGTTAGACCTTTCTGGACAGATTTAGTTCTTTCAAGAACAGGAGCTACAAATTTTTTATATTTAGTATTATCAACTACAGTATTTTATGCTATTAAACCTATAACAATGTTCTTTATTAGAATGATTTTATCTTTATTCTTCACAAGTGTAGGTATCTTTTGGTCTGAAACCTTAAGAGGATTTAAATTTTTATTTGAATATGCTTCATTTGTGAAAGATTTCTTCTCAACAATATTCAATATTAATTTACCAATACCTAAAGACATAGACCCGTCTTATCTTAAAACAATAGGTATCTTTTGTGTAGGTATATTAACTATTGGATTATCTTTAATAGGTCTAGATTTATATTTTCACGATCTATTTGCAAATATACCTGTGTTATCTACAATAGTAAATTGGTTTTATGTTGCATTTACTCCTCTTGCTTATGTATATAGAAAAGTTGCAGATATATTCAACTTTTTTAGAAGAGGAGGTGGTGGTGGAAATGGACCTGCTTGGACGAATAAATAAAAATATCAACCAAGATACAGAAGATAGTCTACCATGCGAATGGGAATATAAATCTCACAAATGGGATTATTGGAGAATAAAATCTTATCTTTATGAAAATAAAGAACATTTACATAGAAAAGAATTCCACGATAATTTATTAAGAGATTTATTTGAAGAATTAGGTATAACTAAATAATACTTATAACCCCTCTCCTAACTACCCAGCATCAATGTAGTTAACAATTAATAAAATAAAATGTTTAATGAGCATGGTTCCGGTTCGAGTCTGGATGCTTTCAATAAAAACAAAAAGGAAGGTCCATATATTAAACTAAAATAACCTTAATTTTGTTTTAATTCTGAAACAAAATGGAATCAGCCTAAGAAATTAGATTGATTGTTTAAGGTTATTTATCCTTGATAGTTACGAAGGATAGTAGCACCTATGTTAGAAATAACTAAACCAATTCTCTAATGGGAGAATACTTACTTAAATTTAAAATTTAATTTAACTACAGCCAAGGAGAGCAAACTTAATTAATTGTAATAGTTAATTTTGACCCCTTTTTAGGCTCCTTTTCCAATAAAGTGGCGAGGTTATTCAATACGGGAGTGTCAATAAAAGGATAATCTTTTGGATATTCCACAAGTTAAAGAGTGAATCTATGTTCCATTTAAACTAGATAAATAAATCAAAATATTAGTTGTATTGAATTATGTATATAGTCTTTACCCTCTATAATTCATATTAATTAATAAATCATAGGTTGGGATTAAAGTAGAGTATGCCACAGGATAACCTTACAAAACACCGTTAGTTAACATGGCTGTTGCTTTAGCTATTACTGCTAATGCTAGAATTTTTATGAGTCGGGTTAAAAACAACCCTGATATAAAATTATTCTACACAGACACAGATTCTGCATTCACAGGGAATTTATTACCTGATGATTGGTATCATCCAAATAAAACTGGATTTTATAAATTAGAAAATGTAGTTAATAATTTCGTTGCGTTAGGTCCCAAAGTTTATGGTGCTATCAAAGAAGATGGTAGTAGTTTCACTAAGGTTAAAGGATTTAAGGGTATAATTCCATTAAGAACTTTAACTGAAGCACTAGATTCTCGTAATCCTCAAAATGTTAAACACGAATTAATGTTTAATTTCATAAATAAAGGACATATTATCGAAAAAGAAACTAGTTATTTATTAACACCAACTTTATTAAAAAGAGAATTAGTTTTTGTAAATAATATATTAGTTGGAACTACTAATAAAATAGTAGGGAACCTCAAATGATAATGACAAATAATATATTATCAACCCATATCAAATTAATCCTCTATAAACATTAACCCCGAATAAGGTTGTTTACTGTGTTTTTAGAGACATACTTTTACTTTTAATGTTATTAAAACAAAATTAAAGTTATTTTAGTTTAATATATGGACCTTCCTTTTTGTTTTTATTGAAAGCATCCGGACTCGAACCGGAACCATGCTCATTAAAAGTGAGACACTCAGCCAATCGAGTTCTGCTTCCTTATTTTTATTTAACAATTTATTTAATTCTATTATTACCACATCCGAGCCTGAAGACTCTGCTAACCTAGAACTTTAGGAGCTAGGCAAGAACGAAGACTGGTAATAAATAATCCCCCCTTTTTTTCCATAATTATAAATATTTCTTTATAAAAATAAGAAAGATCATTTGAATACAGTTAGAATAGAGGATGTTCTCTTTCCCCTTTGGGGGTAGGGCAAATTAAAAAAATAAAGCCATTCCTCTGGATCTTAAAGGATGGAAGAGATATTAATACAAATTTAAGAGTTAAGAAGGAATTGAACCTTAACTTTTAGACTTTGCAGGTCTACTACAGAACCATCTGTATACTTAACCCTAACTATTATTCTATACTTGTAAATAATATTACCATACCATTAAATAAATAATGTTGAGCGTTACTTTCTAGCTTTATCACATTGTCTTAATCTTCATAATTTTTATTATAAAAATAGCAGACCGAAAGGATGCCAGATTTTTTTTTTAAGATTAAAAAACTAAAAAAAAAAAGAAATTTGATTTAAACCCTACCTGTTTTCATTACCTGAGTCTACTTAAATAAGTGCAAAATTATTATTCTTTTAAGAAAGCTTTTCTTTCGGTTCTGCGGCAGAGAAAGTAATATGAGGTTTAAGGACGCCGCGTTCCCTTTCCTTCGTAACCGTCGTAAAGATACGCTTTACTCTCTGCTGTGGTATTCGGGAAAATAATTGGCAATATTTAAATAATTATTAAATCTTGTTTGTTTATTAACCCACCACCGAGGGTCTGGCTTCCATTGTTCTTATTTTTTTTTTTTCGTATTACTATTTATTTTTTAAGCTAGGATAAGGTAAAGTTAGAACAATAACTTTAATTTATTCTTCACAAAATAAGGAGATAAGAAACACTAGCCTTTACCTGACCTTCGGATTGGTAAAAAAACAAGATAACCATTTTTTTAAGTTACGCAGATAATAGATTAAACTCCGCCACCTATTAAGGGACAGGGTCCGAAGGGGGAATAAATTAAAATAATAAACCCAAATTATTTCTATTGATGTAGGTAAAGAAGGCGACAACAAATGCAGGGTAAAATCAGAGACTCGAACTCTGTACATCGTCGCCACAAGACGTCATTTTACCAATTAAACTAATTCTACCTCTTTTATATTAACATTTTTAGGGTCAATCAAAGAAAATTAACAAGAAATGCTTTAGCTTCGCAAATAAATAGTCGAGAACCGATTGCCTGGTAAATTAATATCTTAACAACAAAAAAAAATCCAGTACAGATCAAGAACATCGTGAAAAAAATATTAGTTTAGCTATTACCGATCCTTTTTGTTCATTTAAAAAGGTGTATAACAATATTTATCGCGCCTTTACCTATGGACTTGAGGGATAGCGGAGGTTAGCTTCGTTCCTTTGCTAAGGACAGCTAGCCCTTCAGTTAAGTCTTGTAGCAAAGGTAAGGCTCCGCAGGGATAGGTAGCGGAAATCCCCCGGCTCCGCAGTACCTGATTGTAAAAGGAAAAAATTAAAAAGCCGAAAAAAGGAATTGAACCTTTGTTTTATCGTCATGAGTGATATGTTTTAACCATTTAAACTATTTCAGCTATTAAGAGTTAGATAAATCTGTAAGACTGATTTAGTTGTTTTTATATTTGACTTTGATATTTTCTGAATTTAATCTAAAAATTCATAGGTTTAATATAGGTGTTTATATTTAAAAAATTAAAACTAATAAGATATAACCAAAATGCGAAGCAACATACAATATTAATTTACTTTTTCTGCGAAGGCTTCGCAATATAGTATTAAATTAAAACCTCTACTTTCTAGAGCCCTTGCATACAGTTCAGACCTTTTAACAAAAGAAGGTAACATTCGGTATTTGGAGGGTGATAAATAGGAGAAATAATTCGTATAACTTTGGTTTTAAAACATACTTAAGTGTTTAATAATATCAACCTCTCTACTTACACTTGTTCTTTTTTTTAAGACCTATTACCTTCAGACCATTTAGATCCTTCGGCCAGGTAGAATGGATCAGCTACTACCTAAGACGGGTCCTTAATAGGGGAGACACCTTCGGACAGTTCGGTAGGGATAAGTTTATTAAGTTTTAAAAATTAAAAATCTTCTGTTTTATTTCCGCTAATCATTTAGCTATATAAATATATTATAACAAACCAAGTACTTTAACTTAATTAATTAATTAAAATTATAATTTAATTAATATAATCACAGGTTTAGATTTCTTAACTCTCTTTTAAGAAGTTTTATTTTGTTTTATCTATCATTATTTGCTTCCGACAACAGAAGGGTTCTGTTTAATATAGATCCTTCCTCTCCCCAGATACGCAGGGAACACAGTTGCCATTAGATTTATGTCTAGGACCCTCCCGAAACACAGAAAGTTACGGAAAGCGCACCAAAAAACAGGGTGGGGTTAAATTTATTCAACTTTTTTTAATTCAGTAAATTTAATTGCACCTGATCCTATTTCTAATACAAATCCGATAGTTAATACGAAAAAGAATAGAATAGCCACGCTAAATCCGAATACACTCACATGATAAAGGCTTACTGCCAATGGAAATAGTAATAATATTTCTAAATCAAAGATAAGAAATAGCATAGCAACTACATAGAAATGAATATGGAAAACAGAACGAGTTTGACCTTGTATAACTGAAAACCCGCATTCATAAGGAGAAACTTTAGATTCATCCGGTCTACTAGGTGCTAATAATAGATTTAATGCTAATAATAATAAGGCTAAAATAGGAACAAAAATAAATAAAACCAATAATGTAGGAATTCTCATTTTAACAATAGAATAAAGATAAAGATAATAACTGAGTACTGTTTAATAGCAATGAAGGTTTTAAAATAAATAATAAAATTACTAATGTAAGTGTTGAAATTAAGAAACTATGGAAATTTGTAATGTAATATGAAATGTAGTAGTTATCATGAACATCTACGAAAGGTATATTATTAGATAATGGGTAATACGGTGCAGTATCTTTATTACTTGAACCTTCAGATCGCGAAGCACTGACAGAAGGTGATGAAACTTCTTTGTCGTTTAATGTTAAATCTGAAAGCTGTGGAGCTGTAAATAAAATTCTGATTATTTTTAAATAATATGAAGCACTTATTACACTAACAATGATTGCTATTATAGACATAAAATAATAACCACTTTGTATTGCAGAATATAATACCATTTGTTTTGAGAAGAATCCTATTAAAGGAGGTATTCCAGCCATTGAGAATAAACATATAGCTAAGCTCAAACTTAGTATAGGATTAGACATAAATTGGCCTGTCAATTCGGTTATATATCTTATATCCATATTTTCAATATTTTTACTGTCTGAATATATTCCATATCTAAAACCTTTTTTATTAGAATTAAATTTATTGAAGAAATTCAAGTAACCTAAAGCTAAAATAATTAAGAAAGCATTTAAGTTAGTTACAGAATATTGAACAATATAAAAAATAAATGAGTCTATTGACTGTTCACTATTTATAGATAAAGCCAATAATAAGAAACCAATATGAGATATTGTACTGTAAGCTAATAATCTTTTTATTCTAGATTGAGCTAGACCTACTACAGTCCCGATTATTAAAGAAAATAATGAACTTATTAACAATAAATTTTTCAATGTATCGTATCCAACCATTTCTACTAATCCGTAAGAACTTAATCCTTCATTACCTATAATAACGTTGTTATTTATATTATTAGACCATGATGTACCACCTATAAATAGATCTAATAAGAATATTAATATAGCTATTTTAGGCATAATAGTCAACCAAATAGTTACTATAGTTGGACTATCATCATAAACATCAGGAGCCCAACTATGTAATGGTGCTGCTGCTATTTTAAATAAGAATCCGACTATTATTAAACTTAAACCTAAAGTTAAACCTTGTGTTATATTTTGACTGTTTGATATTGAGATTATACTATATATTGATTCTAAATTTGTTAATCCTGTATAAAAATAAACTAAACCAGAACCTAATAATATTAAACAAGAGGAGAAACCACCTAATAAGAAATATTTTAAACCAGCTGAAGTTGCTAATCTAGATTCTCTAAATAAAGTAGCTAAAATATATACACCAAATGATTGTAATTCTATACTTAAATACATTGATAATAAATCTGAAGAGGATAATAATAATGAAGAACCTAAAGTACTAAATAATATTATTAGTGAATATTTATCACCTAAACCAGACAATACTTCTGTGTAAATTATTTTAGATGGAGTGGATACATTTTTTACACTACCTCCTCCTACTAATATTTTGTTGTTAGATGCTTCTGTTTCCTGTGAAGCTGTAGCACCTAATGATGAAATATTATTCCCATTCGGGACGAAAGCTAAGGAAGCCTCAGGAGTCTGTGATAATACTTTTATGTATTCTATTATACCTGGTCTAGGTATTAATATTAAACCACCTATTATAAATAAAAAAATATCTAATTGCTGTGATATTGTTGTGACATGGAATAATCCACTATAAACTCCTATCCCTGATCCAATTGACTGAATATAAAATGCATTAAAAGCTAATGCACCGGAATAAAATAAAATTATAGAGGTTATTCTCGTTAATAAAACTGGAGAAAGATGTGTCTTGATTGAAGGTAGGGCTATTGCCACTATTAAAATTAAAAGACTAATAAAAATCATTGCTCAACCTACGATTATAGTGTTTATTTATAGGGCTACTCTTGCGGTTCAAGATTTTGAAGATAGAGCGTCCTGACCGAACTTAGATCAAAAAAGAGACGGAAATTGCCTCAGCGTAACCCTTAGGCAAACAAAAAAAAAAAGAACAAAGCCCTCCTGTTTAATAATTTCTGTTTTTCTAGTCTTATAAACTCTTCTTTAAATAAAGTAAAATAAGGAATAGGGTTGTAAACCCGTCCCTTGCAAAACTAGGTAAAAGGTGCTACTTCTTTACCAACAGTTTCAGCGAAGCCGGTTACTGCAAGGGGAGGAATCTAAAACCCAATCTAAAAAAAAGGGGGCAGAGAAACAACTGTTATTTTGGAAGGCGTGACAACTAAGTAGCATTTTGTATTATAAGTTTTGAATATTTTTTATTTATGCCTCCTCTTCGGGAACGAAGTCAATACCACCCCTTATTTAATAGATGCGTTTCGGATCAACCTCACTTCAGGTAAAGAATTAGGCCTTCGGTTCTGTAGCAGATTTATTATTTTTAGTTATTCTAGATATAAATATTGGTGCAACCATTGCTAATAATAATATTACACTACATAGTATTAACCAAATAGCACCGTAAGTATATAATCCTTGACCTATTGCTTGTATTTGTAAGAAATTAGTAAAAGCGGTATCAGCTATTACAGGACTAAAGGCAGTATTTACTACACCATCCTGAATGGCAGGGTCAGATAATGTAGCTATTTCAGAATTTAAAATTAACCCATTTAGATTAGTTAACACATTTAATAAAGCAGATATAGCAGACACATTATTAAAACTAAAGGGCATAATAGTGAATATTTCATAAATAAACAATGACCCTATAGCTAAAGCTAAGGGAACATTTTTAGTGTATTGAGATCCTGTTTCTAAAATGTCGGTTAATTTAATATTTATCATCATAATAACAAAAAGGAATAAAACAGTAATAGCTCCAACATATACGATAATATATGAAATACCTATAAAACCAACTCCCATTAAAATAAGATAACCTGCTGCATTAACAAAAACCGCAATTAAAAATGTTACAGCTATCACAGGATTTTTAGAAGTTATAACTAAAACACTAGAAAATAATGTCCCAAACGCTAATAAATCAATAAATAAATTTTTCATTTTTTGTTTTTTTTGTTTTGTCAAGACCGTACTTTTTGATCTGTTTTTTTTTTTAGTCAATCGGTACGGAATTATTTAAGCCTACGTATTTATTACGTTCGAATCACCAGCTTATATTGCCTGTACTTTAGGTGTTTGCTTCTGTAAGACCTTTAAGATCAAACTTAAGTTATAACATTTATCTTTCCCGTCCTCCACTTCGTCTTTGACCTGTGCAGGTTGCGACGCTGGCCTCTGTTATTTTTCATACGATGGATAAGGGTTTACCCTAGGCAAGAATAAGAAAATTAAAAGGTACAAAGATTAATACAAGATTATTAATATTTATTAAGTTTTATTTGAGAAACGACTTAAGGCTTTATACTAATTTGTTTATGAATATAATTAATAAGTGCCTACCTTATGTAACTTAGTTCTTATTATATATATTTATATTTTTTTTTAGTTGATTTAATTGATCATGAATAATGTGACCTTTTTAAAGGCAGGGTCCTTAATTACAGGAACTTTTTATTTTAAAACAAACCATTTCCCTACGAAACGTTTAACGCTTAGCCATCTAACCAAAGTACAAATGTAAGACTATTTTAAAGGATTATCTCTTTTTCACTTATCTTTTTGTTTAAAGAGAAAAGGTAGTAGATAAATTTAGTAGATTATAATCATTTATACACGGGGAGGATGGACCCAGAGGTTAGAGTAAATGTGGGGTTATGGATTGTACGAATATCTAGTAATAACTTAAAAGAATTAAACAAACCACTATCTCCGGGAGAATTCAAAGGCTTCTACACTACAAGGTGATAAGATTCTTTAAAATATTAATTAAAAGATTTCCGCTACTTACTTTATTTATAACAATATAAATGTATTATATATAAATAAGGTAAAAAATCGCTCATACATGAATAATCGCGAAAAACCTAAAAGGATTTAAACCTATATTTTAAATATTTAAGAATTTTGACCCTTTTAGGTTTACATTAACTGAGTTGACCAGATTCGAACTGATAAGATCCACTACCAAAAAATGGTGTTTTTCCAATTAAACTACAACTCATTCTCCCCCTGCGGTACGCCTAACCTGCCAACAGTTAATTTTATTTATCTGAATACAACACCCTCCCTTCGGAAGGGGCCCTCAATAGGCTAGGGTTTTTATTTTTGGTTTTTTAAAAAATTTTTTTTAAGTTATCTCCTTGCCCAAGTTGAGCCCCCGGATAGTAAGGGCTTAGCTTGTGTTTAATTATACAATACAACCCTTAACTCCTCACCTGTCATTTTTATAACTTTTTATTGTTGCCCATCTGTAGCTTCGCGGGGCTGAAGGGGAATAAGGGAAATGTACTCTAGCTTCTTTACCATACGGTACGGTAGATAAAGGGAGAAAAGTAAACAAATAGAATGGAAACTAGGCTTCGCCGTCCGAAAAAAAACAGAAAAATTATGCCGAAAACTGGAATTGAACCAATATTAAAATCTTACAAGGAATCCGTTTTACCAATTAAACTATTTCGGCTTAAATTATTTATTCCTTTTAGAGGAGAGTTCATTTCACCCCTTATATTACATATCCTTTAGCTAAAGGTTCTTTTTCTTTTTTTTAATTCTAGCTTACGAAAGACTACAGACCTACAGATAGCATAGCAACGGCCTGGATATATAAGTTGAGACCTTCTTTGAAATCTTTATTACTATTATATAATATAACATAACCGAAAAGGAAAGCGAATAGATTTAGCTGTTTGGAGGCCGGGTTGTGTATTTACCCTCTTGTATAAGATGTAAATTAATTATTAGCTATTTGAAAGACTAACTCTTATCAAGGTCTCTTTCCTTCGGACAAGTAGAGGCCACTTTCGGAACCAAAAGGAGGAATAGGTTACTTTATATCTACTTTTTAATCTAATATTAAAATGATAATTAAAGTAGAAAAAAAATACAACTAAGATTCCTTTTTGATAAAAGGCTACAGCATTCGGACCCCCCTCCCAGGGGGTGGCTGGAGGTAAGATATATTGGAAGGATATTTAAAAAACTAAGAGAGGATTAATTTAAATTAAGATAGCTAGGCTAACCAAAGAAATAGGTTTAATTTAAAATCTTTAATACTTTTTGCTACTTTTATTTAATCCCCCTACCCAGCATCAAGGGGTATGGATGCCTCGGGAGAGAATCGAACTCCCCTATTTACGACTTCAATGTAACGCTTTAGCCGCTAAGCCACCGAGGCTTTATTATTTTGAATTTTAATAAGAAATAAATCTTTGCATTCGACCCGAGGGTAAGTTTTGTTAGGCTATACCTCTCCTACCATATTTCTTTAATCTCGAGCAAAAAAGGGTGAAGCTTCACAGAACTAACTCAGTTTTAAAGTTAGATAAAAAAAAATATAATAAATCTATCCTTAAATTTAGATTATAAAAACTATTTTACCACCTTTCACAATAAAGAACTTAAAAAATGGCTCCTCCCTTTTAAGTATCTGAGGCTGGCGGTTCCTGCCTCCGAATGAAAGTATGAGTCCATACTTAGCTTCGCAAGGAAGGAGATAAATGAAAAATAGAGGCTTAATGGTTAGCTGTACCTATAAATACTTAATAATATTTAATAAACAGACCAGCTATCATTTGGGTTTGCCCCCCACCCAGCATCAGGGGGAGGGAATATACCAAACCCGCTGGGTAGATTCACCCTTCGAACGGTATTAATTAGATTTTTTTTTAATCCAATACAAAGATGGAGAAAGATAGAGTCGAACTATCATATTTGTAGTGCAAATACAACTGATTACCATTATCAGATTTCCCCTATTATGATAATTATTAAATTATTATTATTAATTTGTTTATATTCTAAATATACTTATTATTAAAAATCAAAATATTTAATAAAAAGTTTATCTCTCGTTTTTATTTTATTAATATTTAGCTTACTCTTTTAACAAAGATTATTTCTTATAGCCAAACCACTAAATTATTATTTTCCTTGTGCAAAATTCAACGGAAACAAAAGGTAGGAGCTCTAATAGGGGGAAGCATTAATAGGGTAAACATTTCGGATCCTAAAAAGGTAGGGTAAAAAAGTTTTTTTAAATTTACAACTTCCTACCCACCGCTGGCCCGCGGGGTTTTGAGTCAGTTTATCCAAAACGGACTGTAACCCCCGTTCTCCGTTCGGAGAGCCTTCGATTGCTAAGGTTAAAAATACATTATATTAAAACTTTAACTATAGTTTTGTCCTTTTATATTCCTCCGAAAAACCTTAACCTATTATAAGGATTAGGAAATGTCCCCTTCTTATTTGGACCCTCTCTTCAGTTGTAAATTCTTTGTTGAAAAGCAAATTAGCCGGGCTTTTGTTAACAAAAATAGAAGGTAAAAAAAAATGTACTCACGATACCTTATGAAGCAAAACAAAGAAATGAAGGACAAGGATTAAGGGGGTTGATACTATTTTTTTTCTAAAAAAAATAAATCAAGTTTAATTTATTATTTTTGAGGGGTGTGATTCCTTTACCTTACTCCTTTATTTTACTCTAACCGATGTTTCAGGTTTAAAGAGGAGGTTTTAGATAAAAACGGTAAAAAGATAACCCCCCACCCGCTGGGAGGGCCCCTAACTAAATATTTACACCACTTAACTAATTTTTATATTTTTTTTAGCGCAGGATCTTCGGCACCCCGTAAATGTTATTTAAAGTACAGAGGTTTTAATCACTTATCGTTGTGTCCTTTTTATCTCTACAAAAACAGATTTGTTATAAAATCAGTTATTTTTCCGTTAATTACAGCTTAGCAATGAAAAGCTCGATTTCCACTACTATGCAAACTCCCTGTGCCTTTAGGGCGTCGAGGTAAGTAATGTTGAACAGGATCCGTAAGTGTTTAGTATACCTGCTAGATCCCCTCTACCTATTTTGCCAGGTTTAGGGCTTTGAGTAAATAGAGTAGAAAAGGCACGAATAGAAACTAGTTAGATAAAATTTTTAGTCCCAAACAAAAAAAAATTTAAAATCAATTAGTATGGGGCTATATCAAAAGCAACTAAAATACTTGGAATTAAAATTATGAAAGCAACAGCTACTGGTAAAAGATTTAACCAACATAATTCTATCAAAGCATCATATCTCATTCTAGGCAGAGTAGCTCTGAACCACACAAACATAAAACAGAAGATACAAGTTTTAATTCCTAATACAATAGATTGTAAATTGATAAATGATTCATTTAGAAAAATTTCTGGCAGGTTGTATCCTCCTAAAAATAATATAGCTGTAATACATGAGAATAATACTATAGAACTATATTCGGCCAAGAAGAAAAAAACGAAGGGAACACTAGAGTGTTCAGTAAAAAAACCAGCAACTAATTCTGAATCAGCCTCTTGTAAATCAAAAGGTGTACGAGATGTTTCAGCTAAAATAGAAATAAAATAAAAAATAAAAACAGGTAATAATGGGACAATAAACCAAATAGATTGTTGTTGTTCAATTATTGTTGTAAAATTAAATGATCCTGTTAATAAAATTATTATTAAAACTGCTGAACTTAGTATTAATTCATAACTAATCATGCTAGCTGTAGATCTTAAAGACCCTAAAAATGCATATTTAGAATTAGCAGACCAACCACTAAACAATATACCGTAAACACCTAATGAAGATAAAGCTAAAGTATACAATACACCTAATGAAAAATCAGATAGTGCTAAACCTTGGCCAAAAGGTATAATACCCCAACCTAATAAACTAAAGACTAAAGTAGACACAGGTGATAAATAAAATAAAACTTTATTAGATTGAGAAGGTACTATTGTTTCCTTTACTACTAGTTTTAGGGCATCTGAAAATGGTTGAAGAACACCAAAATAACCAACATAATTAGGACCTACTCGTCGTTGATGAGCAGCTAATTGCTTTCTTTCTATTATTGTCATAAAGGCAACAGACAACAACATAGGTAGTAGTACGACTAAAACGTCTATTAAACTGACTAAAATATTAACTATAGTTATTATAATATTATTGCTTATCATATTTATTATTAATTTTGTTTTCTGGTTTTATGTATTTAACCCGAAGGGCTTGTGTTAACATGTTATTTGTAAAAAAAATTTTTATTTAAACTTCTCCCATTACAAAGTCCTTATTATTTTTTTTTGTTTTTTTTTAATAAAACAAATATCTAAGATAAAGAGAGAAATCGAGTAAATTATAATTACCTAAGCATCCCGCATATCAGATTATTACTGTCATTCCTTTATTCAAACTGATCATTTATTTTACCTTATCTGCCTACTTTGTTGTCTCCATTTTTTTGTGATGAGAGAGTCACAAAGGTTTTATACTTTGTGTCGGCAGAATCATAGTAGTGTAGAAAAGTAGAAATAAGGAAAAAAAAACAATATGTATACCAATTTTTCAGTAACTAAATTACTCAAATCCACAACCATTCCGCTCAGAAAGGCTACGCCATTTAAGGTGCTGTCCTTCGATTCGGTAATGAGAGGCTGTAGTACAAAGGACACATTAAGGTAGGTTTTTACCTTAAAACTTTCCACATTACCCCATTATTCAAAAAGGTAAGACAAAAGAAACACAAGATAACCTTGATTAAACAAGGACAGTTAGCATTTTATTTAATTATAAAATATATTGTATTATTAATGATAGTGAAAATTATTTTTTATTGATTGTAAAATTTTACAACCATTCTTTTTTACCCTTATTACTTAAGGAAAGGTATGGAACAGAGCACCCACTTTGTTTTTTGAGGAGGGGGCATTCTCCTTTAAATGTTATTCAATTAAGGGGAGACGAAACGTAGGGAGAACAACATATCGTTTGACAACAATTTTCTCCCTCGAAACCGCAAAGGAGAGGGTTAAACCTTAGAATAAGTTTATTTATTAGGTTTAGTGTAATTCAATCGCATCTCTTATGTAAGAACTGGTTAAAATACAGAATACGTAAGCTTGGATAACTGAAACAGCCAATTCTAATCCCATAATTGCTAAAAAGATACCAAAAGGTACAATAGTTAATACAGCAACTAATAGACTAGAGCTGAACATTTGGAATAAGAATGAAGCTAAAATTTTCATTAAAGTATGTCCAGCAACCATGTTACTGAATAATCGTATTCCTAAACTAAATGCTCGAGCACTATAACTTAATAATTCAATTAAAACTAATAAAGGAACTAAAGCTAAAGGTGTCCCAGAAGGTATGAAATAGGCAAAAAATCTTATTTTATGAATATAAAGTCCTAATATAGTTACACCTATTAAAATAGTAAATGATAAACTAAGTGTTACTACAATAGAAGTTGTTATAGTGTAAGAATAAGGTACATTACCTGTTAAATTGGCTATCAAGATAAAGAAAAATAATGAATAAATGAATGGTAAATATATTTCATTTACATTACCTATTTGATCTCTTACCATTGAATTTACACTAGCAAAAGAACTTTCTAAAGCTATAGACCATTTAGAAGGAACTAATTTAGTGTTATTATTAGCTATTACATGTAAGCTTATAACTAAAAATAAAACTAAAATACAGTATAAAGCTAAATTAGTTAAAGTTAAATTTAAATACCCAAAGATTGGTGCACTTAAACCAACCAAACTAGTTACTTCAAACTGTTCAAGAGGAGAATTAATAAATATTAAATTTGATATGTTCATTTTAATTTAAAAGTTTTGTTTATCAAACTATATTACCCCTTTTTTAACACAATACCCGCTAAGCTAGGCTCAACCTGGTTTGGCTAGGGTGTGATAGATTACAAACCTACTCTAATGTTTCTAATTACAAGTCCATCCAGCCTTAGCTTGTAACGCTTCGTAGTTAGGATGGAAAAGTAAGATAAATAACTTAGAGCAAGCCTCGCACAATGGTGCGGCTTATTGCTTAACTAATTATTAGTGGTCAAATAAACATGGACTGATATTTTGATAATAGACTGCTTTTCATCCCCTGCTAAGCTGACCTCTGCAGGGAGAGCCTTTTAACGTCTTGCTCAGGACGTGCTATTTTTTAATTTATTAAGTTAAGTAAACAAAAATAAAAACAAATAAAAACAAACGTTGTTTTGTTCCATTTATTTTCATACCAACCTTGCGTGGCTAGGCCGATTATTTTATGAAATAAGGGGTAGCTGAAGGCAACCTAAGCTAAAATAAAACTGTTAAGAATATAGGGGATTACGATAAAATTTATTTAAATTTTGCTAAGCCAGCCCTCTTCTGCCTCTGATGCGAAGAACCTAATCTTTCAAGGCCGAGGGCTGATCTAAGTAAGAAAATAACGCGGACTTACTCCTCTCTCGAAGATCTAAGACCAGCTAATTACGGAGCCTTCGGATACAAAGACAAAAGGATTAAGGTAAAAATCCGCGGCCGAGAGATGGTAACTGCTCTACTTTAAATTATCATAAATTAGGTGCAGACCATAAGTATACAAAAGCATACAAGAATAACCAAACAACATCAACAAAATGCCAATAAGCGATTGAAGATTCAAGACCGACATGGTGAGTTGTAGTAATATGGTGATTTAATATTCTTATAAATTGTACACCTATAAATAATGTTCCTATTATAACGTGGAATCCGTGAAGACCAGTAGAAGCAAAAAATACAGTACCATATATTGAATCAGCTATTGTAAATCCAGCTTCTAAGTATTCATAATATTGTAAAGCTGTAAACAGTATTGCAAATAATAATGTTAACATCAGCCCTAAAATTGCACTTCTTCTATTACCTTTTATCACTGCATGGTGCGCATATGTGATAAAAGCCCCTGAAGATAACAATAAGACAGTATTAAGTAAAGGAATTGCAAAAGGATCTAATATTTGTATTCCTAGTGGAGGCCATACACCACCAATTTCCACAGTAGGAGCTAAACTAGAGTGGAAATAAGCCCAGAATACAGAGAAGAAAGCCATTAATTCACTAATAATAAAAAGAGCAAAACCAATAGTTAAACCTCTTTTTACTTGTTCAGTGTGGTTACCTAAATAAGTAGCTTCTACTATAACATCTCTTAACCAAAGAGCCATTCCTGTACTGATTAAAACAGTACCTAAGTTTAATAAATAACCACCGTATTTAAATCCATGCATGTACATTACAGCAGATAGTGTTACCACTAACATTGCGAAACTAGTAGCTATAGGCCAAGGTGATGGGTCAACTAAATGATAAGGATGACTTTGGTATCTACTTTTATTTATATTTATATTCATCATTTTATTTTTTATTGTTTTTATTTTTATTTTTTTTTTATAATTTTTATATATAACGCCAACTTATTATTTATTGTATATTTATCTATCGCATCAAACTCTATATTATCGGGTGAATAGAGAGATAGTAGCGAGTTTAGGTCGATCTGTCTTCATCTTGTACTTTTTTTATCAAACGAAGATGGAAAAATAAATCAGCAAGAGAGAGAGCTGGACAATAGAAGATCTCTACTACGAAGTGAAGCTAAATTCCTTACCTATGTTAAAAATAGAAAGGTTTAGTTCCCTCCCTCCTATGGATTCTAAAAATAGAACCGAAGGAAGAAGTATTGCTTAAATCGCTTCGCAAGGAGAGAGAATTGGTTTTAAGTTAAATTACGCTAAATAATTTCCCCTCTCCTATATTAAATAGGAAATTAAGAATTAATTCAATTCTGGTTGACTGCTGGGAAATTAAACTTTTTGTTTTATAAGTAAAATTTAAGTTATAAGTTTATTAACTTAATAGTACTTCTTTTATTAATTTATTTTATTATTTATATTAAGGATCCTTCCTTCGGAGGCAGTAATGGAAGTTACAAAAACAAAGCCACCATTTACCATAGAACCGAAGACTGAATAACTATAAACTAATACAATTGGTAGGACGTAAACGTAAATATACCATACCTTCAGTTATATTCCGAAGGACTTATTCTTAAAGCAGAACCCAAAGAATGAATAAAGGTTGCAGTTATTTGTACTTAGATTTTAGCTGTGTCCGGTCCGGTAAATAAATTAAATCAATAATTTACCTTTACGTGTTTAATAGTAAAATTATTTTTTGTGTCAAGTAACAAACAACCCCAACTACTTCTGTGGATAGTTTTTAAAGATACATAAAAAAAATAGTTACTTCGTTTAAACACACCCCCTTGCCCGTCCGAAGGACGGCCTTGATGCTGGGTAGGTGAAGAGAGGGAATTAGCATTTTCATCTTATATTTGAATTTGCACTGTTTTTCTTTTTCTATTTTTCGGAAAGAGTTAGCAGAATTAGATAAAAAACTTTTAATTTAGTCATCTAATACATGTTGCTCTGTTTTATTATTTGAATTGTCTAGTTCTGTGTAAATTGTATTACCACTCATTCTATTTTAAACTTGCAAACAGGATCTCTACCCACCACAAGCACAAGCCCCCGCTGGGCCGCGGGTCAGGAGTTAAATATAAACCGTTAAACTATTTCAATAAAGCAACATTCTCCAATCTCTAAAATTAGTGAATCCAACTATTAAAAAAGATTTTAATAAATTATTTAAAACGACCCCCAAACGGGTAGGGTTAAATTTATGTGTGAGATAAATTTAAGAAGAGCCTTTTCAACTGGTCTGTTAACTAGCCAGGGATAAGATTAAAAATAAAAATTAATTATTTTGAAGTTTTAGTTTCTCTAGCTGTAGATAAATCGAAAATAGTATTTTCAAATATACCTATTACTGGTACTAATATTAAGAACCATGCAAAATAAAAAGCTGTTGAAGCTTGCCCAATTTCTAAGTAAGGTGATTCAGGATGACAAGCACCAATCCACATTAAGATAAAGAAGTTAACGATAAAGAACCAGTGAGCTAATCTCATTAAAGGTCTAAATTGACTTCCTCTTATTCTTGAAAGATCTGTGATAGGTAATATTAAAAATATTAATAAAGAACCAAACATAGCTATAACTCCTAATAATTTATTAGGAATTGATCTTAAAATAGCATAGAAAGGTAATAGATCGTAAGTTTAAGTTTTATTAAATTAAACTCCAATTAAACGCCGGAAGATATTTAATATAACAAGTCAGTATGCATATATTTAATTAAATTTACACGTAGTAAAGGCGTACTTTGCTGTAAGATATATATTCTCGGTTTTTATTATGGTAGTGAATTGAGCATTTTAAGTTAAATTTATCAGTTAGAACCTCAATTAAGAGATTAATGTCTCTTTCTGAGAAAGCATAGGTGTTTAAATGAAGTCCTTTATTTTGTATAGAACCATCATCCATTATCCAAAAAGCCAGTCCCTGGTAATCTAATAGTTCATAAATATTATCGGAAACTTTTTTATATTATTTAAGTAAAACAATTCTCTTTAATAATTTAAACTAGGTAAAGACAGAGTAGCAAAGCTAGTCGAATTATAAATAGCTTTAGTTTTATTATCTGTCCAAGTTTTAATTTTATGAGAAAAAGTTAAAGAACAAACAGGGCTTAAATATGCTATAAACTAGATGAAAATAAGATAAATCTACTATTTCCATTTAGATGTCTTTGATTAATGTGAGCATCTCCTAATAATAATCCTATTAATATGCTTTTGTGTGATTCATCTAAAATTAATTTTGACCTTTCTATTTTAGTATTATGTTTACTAAAACTAGAATATGGTGTTAAACCATTCACGATACTTACAGAAGTTATTAAGTCAAAATTTAATATGTTTAATTTATAAACATCCTGAATTTCTAAAGGATCTGGACTTTATCTTCATCCTTTAACTTTAGCTTCAATTTTATTATTTTTAATAATAAATCGAAATGTGGCTTTGCAGCCCCAAACCTTCAAGGCCGTTACTAACTGGATTTGTGCAAGTTAAATAAACAAAATTTTACGTTTCAGACTCTTGCTTAGCATCCGAAGGGCCGAAGGCTGGTAAGGGTAAAGTTAATTAGGAGCCCTACGTAAAGTCTCTGAGGTTCCTAATTTTATAATAAATTACAAATTGGTTACCTGCTGATTGTCCATTGTATTATCTTTAAGATTTTCACTTAAAATTAAAAATTGATTTTAAGTACTTAAAGCTTTAGGAGTTACCAGCATATGGTAAGGTTTATTTTTCAAAAGATTACTCTTAAGCATGGCATCTATGTTTACCATTCAGGCACAATAGATGCAGGTGTACTCATCGGATTGGCTGGAATATAGTTATCGCTGTGACCTAAAACATTAGGGTAAAAAAATACCATAATTGAAAGAACTAATAAAAATGCAAATATAGTTACTAAATCTTTAAATGTGAAATAAGGATGCATTGGATATCTATCACCGTTATTTGAAATTCCGTTAGGATTGTTTGAACCATGTACGTGAAGAGCGATTAAATGTGCAATTACTAAACCTGCTAATAAGAATGGTAATAAGAAATGTAGAGAAAAGAATCTGTTAAGAGTAGCATTACTTACACTGAAGCCACCCCATATTAATTCTACTAAATCATGTCCAAAGAACGGTATAGCACTTAATAAGTTTGTAATTACGGTTGCACCCCATAAACTCATTTGCCCATAAGGTAATACGTACTAACTTGCTTGTTAATGTATATTAATTTTGAATATAAAATTAACAAGGAAAATAACTTTGATTTCGTTTATTTTCTTAGTCTGAACGACTAATAAGTTTCGACTGTGCATTAAGCATCATTTCAGATACCCATTAGTGACCCAGTCTGTCGCGATTATCTAGATAACCGACGATCTCTAATTTAATAAATTCTTTGATCGTTTTCACTAATATCGCCAAATAATAAGACCTACTTACTATTCAATATTCTTGTCAGAATATTCCACTTTTATTTCTATTTTTTACTAGAAATTACATAGAAATATTTACTTGTGGGACTATGGTCTAATTTCATTAAAGTATATGGCTTTGATTTTTTTATAAAGTAGTATAAATATTAATTTAAGAATTAATATTTATTTAATTGCTTTATTTTTAAATTTTACGATAAATCGTCTTTTTAATAGTTTCTTTTCAGTTTTTAATGCTCTATATATTGTTTTAATGCTACAGTTTATAGCTTTAGAAGCATCAACTATACTATTATATTCGCCAAATACTGTAGAATCTAAATTGTATAATATAATTGAGTTTGATCTCTTTGTCATATTTAATATAGCTTGCTCTGAATTTGTTAGGTTTAATGTTCTATCTCTTGTTAGTGCCTTTTGTCTCATTTTTTCTATGGTTTCTTGAGATAGATTTTTACCTTTGTTTAAGCTACCTATTTTTAATCGTCTTTTTAAACTGTAATTTGCTTTCATTTTTATACGGTTTAGTTCTGTATGTTTGTAGCCAAAACTAGAACCAGCTTCAGTTAGTATGTTATAATTAGGCAGCATAGATTTTAAATAAAAATCTTCTAAATCTAATAAATTTTTATTGTTTTCTTTGTTAACTATTTCTGGAAATAATTCCAAAATTAAAAATGCGAAATTAGAAAGTTTATATTTATTAACTGCTAATTTAACTATCTTACTACCTCTAAAGTAAACTAAATGATTAGAAAATCTAGAGTAAAATTTATTTGTAGAAGCTGAACCTATATAAAAATCTAAAGTAATTTTATTTAAAATTAAATATACTCCACTAAGGTTTTTAGTGTCAAGTAAAATTTTCTTTTTTGTTTCTTCTAAATTTAAATTTTCATAATAAAAAACAGGTGTTAAATTTTGTTCTTTAATAAAATTCAGTAAAGGTTGTGATTTGACTTTATTTACGCTACTCTGTGTAATACGAAGTCCTCCTCCGGACTGAATTGCGCAAGTACTATAATTTCGAGAATGAAGTTTTTGATGAGAATTATAATTATAACCAATTTTATGATACATGTTTAATTTTTTATAGTTGATTTTAGACCATTTTGGGCTACATTTATAACCCAGGAAAGCTGTAGCAATCATAACGATTAAGATTATAACTCCAATAACCCAAAGTAAAACTCTAGGAGCTTTGTATGAACTATAGAATAAACCTCTAGCAATGTGAGCATATACAAATATAAAGAAGAATGAGGCAACATTAGCATGTGTATATCTTAAAATATAACCTGCGTTTACATCTCTCATAATATGTTCTACTGAATTAAATGCAAAATCTACATGTGGTGTATAATGCATTGCTAAGAAAACTCCGGTTAAAATTTGAAGAACTAAACAAGTTCCTAATAAAGATCCGAAGTTCCATAAATAACTAATATTCGCTGGTTGAGGTGAATCTATCATATAAGAATTCACTAATCTTAAAATAGACTGGGACTTCAGTATTCTCATATTTTTTAAATTGATTTATAGTATTCTTATAATTTTCAATTTGCCGCTAATTTGTTAATTTTTGTTAGTCTAAATAATCAACCATCCCCTTTAGGAGCTAAACCCTTTGGCTCGGATTCTAAGGTTAATTATATCGATATAAAAACAAAATTTTTTTACGTTAGATACAATCCCCAAGGGGGCGGGTGGATTTATTTTTGTTTTTAGACTAACAAGTTAATCTCTCCATCGAATGCTACGGTTTCGTCAGCATAAATAATCGAAGGAAGAAATTAGATTTAATACCTTAGATTAATCAATAAAGGTGTGTAATAAGCATAATTTAAACCGAATTATCAATATTCTAAAAATTTTATAGTAAAAAGGCCACTTAGGTTCGGCCAATTTAGTTGAAAGATATTAAAGCGAAGAGGGTTGTATAAAACCTCCACGCATCACATTAATTTATACAAAAAAAAAGGGTTATTTTTAGTTATTTTAAATTTTTTTGGTTATTTTAGTTTGTTTCATTTTAATTTGTCCAGCTTAAGTATAAAAATATACGTAAGGGATCAGTTAAGGTTTAGCTAGTCATTTGTTAAATATTATAATAATAATCTATGTATTTCTCCTTATTAGTGTCACCTGCTGTAATTTAAAGCAGATAGAAAAAGATACAGATCTCATTTATTTTTGCCGTACGGCTTGTAATTAATTATAAGCCCAAGAAGATTTGAACTTCTACAGATTCCTCATCAAGAAATTATTCTACCATTAAATTATAGGCTTAACAGTATACTGTTATTTATATAACTTTTTATTGATTTATTATATTTTTTTTTAATTTTCGGGCACTGTGAGATTCGAACTCACGACTTTTTTTAAAAGTTCTCGTTTTCAAGACGAGTGCCATAAACCAAACTCGACCAAATACCCTTTTAAATTACCTAAGTTTATAGCTACGGGTTTACCTCGCTTATTTTCTAACCTTAATACAGAGCTAGCGTAAGTTTATGAAGTATATGAAGATTAACAATATACCCTAGCTTAAGACCTTATGGGTGGTGCAAAGCTTTTGTTATATCATAAAATAAAGAAAAAGTTTATTAAAACCTTAACCTAATCCTTTTACCACTATACTTTTGTTAGTTTTATAAATTTTACCCTTATGCCTTTGAATCCTGCGGGCCGAAGGCAAGCCTACCTTGTGCGAAGAAGATGAAGTCCCCAGTGCTGGAGGCCTCTCTTGTTAAATAGCTGGCAGGATATAGACCTTACATTACTTTAAGGAAAGAATTAAAGGAAAACTTAAAATAAAGGTAGAGTAATTAAGTAAGAGGCATCAAGAGGAATTGAACCTCTGAAAAAAAGTATTAACAGTACTCCGCATTAACCACTCTGCCATGATACCTTTGTCTTCGTTTTTAATATTATTTATTATCATACAGATCATAATTTATTTTCTTTAACTTCATAGAAACGGTTGAATTTTATTACTTTATCCCTACCAAAGATCTGCTTTGAAAGGTCCTATGATAGGCGCGACTCGAACACGCAAGCTCTCCCACCCAAAGGGAGCGACAGGCCAGTTTGTCTTCTATCATTTAAGTTATACTCTTTTATCTAACTTTCAATTATTCTTTCTTCTTTACAAAGCTAGGATTCGAAGGGCAGCCCCCACTCTTAATTTTTATTAACCGAGCCTGCATTATCTCTTCGGTGTGCGACACAAAAGTGGGAAAAATTAGGTAGAGGGGAGTTTAAGATAATCGGCCTTTTAAATACTCACGCGTTGTACTGTATTAAGACCGAAGGGGATCGAACCCTTATAATATCCATTATGAGCGAACTGCATTAACCAATTATGCTACAGTCTTTTTTTTATTTATTTATTTTTATTTTAGCCTGTTTATTGCTAATATTCAATAAAGTCAAGAATAAAAATAAATTAAGCTGAAAATTTAATTTATTTTTATTTTGTTTGTTTAATTCCTTTTTTTTTGAGCAGTAAAGGAATCGAACCTTTTACGGTTATAAACCAATTCTTTTACAGAGAACCACCATTACCAATCGGATCACCTGCCCTATTTTTTAATAAAACATTATTATAATACTATATATCTCTTTTAAATAGTATAACCGTTCCTTTATTACAAAATATTATATAAAGAAGCTGTATTTCTTTGTCTTAAAGTTAGGGTATTATAACTCAATAGAACAAAGAGGTTGTTGAGTTTAAAGACATTGTACCATATAACAAGTTAACAGAATTGTTACATAAAGATACTTCTTTATCCATACCCCTTGATGCTGGGTAGATTAAAAATAGTATCTCTCAATATATACCACCCGGCAGGGGAGGTTCCGAAGTTTACTAATATTATGCTTAACCCGTAGGCTCCGAGGATCCTGATGTTTCTTAAATTCATCATCGTTCTTCGCAAGGGCTAGTAAAAAACACCAGTCACATAATAGTTGAAGATTCAGATAACAAAAGAACTTTAATTTATTTTATAACACTGAAAAGATCTTAATTGATACTTTACCTTATGATTTACTGAATAATGAATTATAATCAAACAATAAGGATAATGTGTTAGACAATTTACCTTGTTAATTTATGAATTAATCAGATAAGATATCTTATCTGGACCCGTTTAAATTTAAAATTCCTTCATCGTTTTGTTATGGTTGTTATTAAAATAGACATTATAACCTATAAACCCTTCTGTTTGAAACAAACACAACTAACCATTATTTACATAAAACACACACAAACAACAAAGACCGGACTCTACCCCAATTTTAGGCGGACTGCAGTTAAATTTAAAACCTAAATCGTTATGAACCCGTGAGGGGTAAGAGATTAGAAAGACAAACGGTTGCTTTATTTTGTTAAATTAAGGCACATAAAAAAGACAAAAGGGTTATTTTATTGTATTTTTCAATAATATAAAACTAATCACAATCATAACAATTAATATAAATATAATTGTGACAAATTCTATAACTATAAAAGCCTTACTTACATTTTGGTAATGTTTTATAATTTTTATAATTCTAGGATGTGAACCCAATTTTGTTTCTATTTTGTTTTTGTCTAATAAATAATTTATAGCTATATAAATAACAATATTTATAAAACTAAACAGAACGAATAAAGAAAGTATTGTGACAAATGAAGCATATTGAACTAAAAGCTCTGCTTCTTTATCTACACTTAAATTTAAATAATTTAATATAACTGGTAAAATTATACCATGTTTATTACTTAATTTATCATTAAGTCTTAATTGTCTAAATAGCCAGAAGCCTCGCTGTGAACCATTTGTATAAACAGTATGGCATACACCTTTATAATCTATATTAACAAGGGTTATTAAATATACAACCCAAGTTATTATTTTAACAATCATTAAAGAGAATCTAAAAAACTTAAATAGTTTTCAACAGAAACTGCTTCTATAGCTGTAGGCATAAATCCATGGTATACTCCACATATTTCAGAACATTGGCCATAGAAAACTCCTGTTCGTTCAGTTAATAATGAAGCCTGATTTAATCTACCTGGACAAGCATCAATTTTTAAACCTAAAGAAGGTATAGCATAATCATGAATTACATCTGCACCTGTTACAATTAATCTGATATGTGTATCAACAGGTACAACTACTCTATTATCTACATCTAATAATCTAAATTGACCTAATTCTAAATCTGATTCAGGTATCATATATGAATCAAATTCAATAGGGTCACCGCTTTCACTTACATAATCACTATATTCGAAGCTCCAGTACCATTGGTGACCTGTTACTTTGATTGTGATAGTTGGTGATATTACTTCATCTAATAAATAAAGTAATCGGAAAGATGGGAAAGCAATTGCAATTAAAATTAAAGCAGGTGTAATTGTCCATATTAATTCAATTAATGTACCGTGGTTAAGATATTTATGTGCAATAGGATTATTTTTATTGCTATAAGCATAAATTATAGTACCTAATACCCAAAAAACTGATACACAAATTATAACTATATAGAAGAAAAGAGTGTTGTGTAATTCAACAATACCAGTAAACCCTGGTGCTGCACTATCTTGGAAACCTATTTGCCAAGGTTGTGGTGCATCATTTAATATTTTTTTCAAAAATAATACGTTTAAATCAAAATTTCCGTTAATTAAATTGTAAATCATTTGTTTTTTAATTTTTTAATAGTCTCTCTTAGTCATTTTTACTTGATCTTATTAGCCCAACCTCCAAACGCCTTATCCCCTAAGTGGGAAGGGTAGGAAGGTTTAGGTAATATTGTAACCATTGGTTTCTAATCTTCCTTTGTTTACTTTTTTTTTACATTAAAAATTAATGAAGATAGGTAGTGTTTCTGTTCTTTACTCTTTAAAAAGTAATCTGATTACACCCTCTATCTATCCAAAGGAAGTATTAATCACACTTCCAATTTTACCCCCTGTGACCCATTTAGATTACCGAAAGCCGAAGGGTAGCATTAGCCAAGGGAGGTAAATACTAGAAGGAAAGATAATAGTAAGTAGTTTATTAAAGCTGAATAGTTATAGGGGAAAAATGGATCTGTTGTAAGTAACAAACAAAGATATGTAGAAAGGTTACAATAATAAGTTCTATGGGAACCTCGCTAATAAATGTCCTTTAAACAAGTTCAAAGGAAATAGAATAAACAAATCTAAGATTTAGCTTAAACAATTCTTTTATTATTTACCACCCGGCAGGTTGTCAAACCCCTCCTTTGCGAAGCTAGGCCCCGCATGGAAGGATCCTTCGGAACCGAAGGCTAGATTCTTTAAAAAGAGTTAACTCTAACAAATTCACCTCTTTACCTCAACCTAGGTCAGGATCTGTCACTTTAAGGGAAAATGGGGCTATCCCTAAACAAACAACCCGCCCCCTGGAGGTGGGTAGGGTAAAAATTTTATACACCCTTTTCCTTTTTATAAGTTATAATTATATTAAACTAATTAGAAAACCCCCGCCTCCGGATTCCAATGGAGGGGTGTGTAGAGGAACATTTAAATAATAAAATCAAAGAAGTAAAGGAATCGAACCTTTGTGGGTAGACTTTACCTATCAGTCAACTTCCTCTATATTAAGTTTGTATTACCTATGTTGTATATTAATTAAATGTTCACTAACCTGCGGAGTTGCTGAATATTAACCCGAGAATCTTAACTGTTTAACCTAACAACAGGGCAACCAGTCCGTTCGGAAGGGAGTGATTTGGAGAATGAAATATAAAAATTAACATAATTTAATTTTAGCAAAGCATCTTACCCAACCCATCTAATTTAATAAATTTAACTCAAAAAAACAGATTTAAACAGCCCCTTTTACCGTGTCAGCTCCTTTTGGTTAAGAAGGCCGAATGGAAAAAACCTATCTATTAGGCTCAACTCTTCTCCTCGCTGGCTAATCTTGTCTATGAGGGCCCTCTATTATGTAAGCAATAATAAATATTCCTTCGGAGCAGGGTGTAAATTATTTTTAATTTAAGCATCAAAATCAAAATTGTCTTGTCACTTTTACACCTTAAACAAAGGGAAAGTAACATTTAAAATTAAAGAAAAAATATATAATTATAGTCATAGAACCTTGTTGGTTAAAGGGTTACAAATAAAAACAAAATATTATATTTATTTGTAATTTTTCTTCATAATTATGAATATAATAATAAGAATCCAATCATTAATGAGAAAAGTCCTGTTGCTTCGGCTAAAGCAAACCCTAAAATTGCGTAACTAAATAATTGTCCTTTTATTTGAGGATTTCTAGCTGTTGATGCAATTAAAGATGAGAAAATAAGACCGATACCGGCTCCGGCTCCGATTAAACCTGAACAAGCTAAACCTGCTCCAATGTATTTTGCTGCTGCTAACATAATTTTTGAAAAAAAAAAAAATAAGTAATAGTGTCTAACGCATATATTAAATATTTTTACATATAAATATATACTACTTATAATACATTTTCTATTAATTATGCAAAAGGCCATTACAATCTAGATCGAAAGCATTTTAACCATTTGAGGTCTTGCAATATAAATATGCTAATTTAGATTTTACTTATAATTTCACCTCTATATAATGAAGTTAATGAATTTGGAAATAAAATGGGGATTAAAAAAAATATTTTATAGAATTAATTTTCTTTTTACCGTTCGGAGCTAGCTTTGCAACATCTTGTAGACATTTGCTCTCTATATTAAATAAAAATTATAGTTAATGAATAGATATGAGCTTGGCTTCACTAGCTTTGCAAGGATAAAAAAAGGGATAAAATGTTCATACTTGAATAAAAATGTAAGTAACATTACCATAAAATAAAAATTAATGATGAAATATAAACAATCATTAATCTAAACCCATCAAAACCTAAAATAGAAGGAGTTGAAGGTAGAATATCAGTTGTATCAAGTAAAATAGGACTAAATACCAAGAACAATAACGTTAATAAACCTAATGTAATGTATAAAGCATATGTAGTTATTATACCTGTATCTAATTTAGCTATATTTTCACCTGTATTTTGTAAAACAGTAGATAAGCCATGAGGTCCTACTGTTTCAATTACACCTCTATCTAATACTTTAGATATAGTATAACCTAAATGTAAACCTTTACCGATGATGTACTGATTATATAGTATATCAAATAAGTATTGACCATTTAAGAAACTATAAAGTTTTCGAATTAATGAGATTTCAGCTAAATTATTAATTATACCCGGAGATACTTGATATAAATAAATAGCAAGTAATCCACCAATAATACTTAGTATAGAAGGTAATAATTTCAACCCAGTATTCATAGAGAATTCCGCTTCAACTAAAGAAATATTATTAGGATGTATATATAAAGCGTTACCAAAAAAATCTGTACCTATACCTACGAATAAATCAGAGAATACAAATCCAAAGAAAATACTAAATAATGATAAAATTAATAATGGTATTATAACGGCTAATTTAGCTTCATGAACGTTTAAATAAGTAGCACGAGATCCATTAGGTGTAGTTAAGAAAACTAAAGAAATTAATCTAAATGAATAGAATGAAGTTAATCCAGCAGTTATACTTCCTAAAACATAAGCATATGTAGAACTAAAACTATATTGAGAATAAGCTAATTCTATAATTAAATCTTTACTATAGAAACCAGATAGCCACGGTAAACCTAATAAAGCTATAGTTCCTACTAACATAGCAGAATAAGTAAATGGTAAAAAATTAATTAGACCACCTAATTTTCTAATATCTTGTTCATCGGCAGCACTGTGAATAATAGCACCAGCACCTAAGAACAACAATGCTTTAAAGAAAGCATGGTTAACTACATGCATTAAAGCAACATTATATTGACTAAGACCAACAGCCATAACCATGTAACCTAATTGACTAATAGTACTAAAAGCTACTATTCTTTTTATATCATTTAATACTAAACCACAAGTTGCTGCAAAGAAAGCAGTAGAAGCTCCTATTAAAGTTATTACAAGTAATGCTGTTGAACTGTATTCTAATAAAGGAGAAGACCGTACTAACAAGTACAATCCAGCAGTAACTAGAGTAGCAGCATGTAGTAAAGCACTAACAGGAGTAGGAGCCTCCATAGAACCTGGCAACCAACTATGTAGACCTAATTGAGCACTTTTAGCCATAGCACCCATAAAAATCAATAAGCTTATAATTGTTATAGCTGTTTCATTCATAAAAGGTGCTAAAGAGAATATCGTAGAATAATCTAAAGAACCGAACATTGCAAATAATGCAAAAAATCCGATACTCAGACCCATATCCATGGCACTCAAATTTATCATGCAATTAAAATTTTGGTTATTTTCTTTTTGTGTTCATTCTATCTTTGATTAATTGAATTTTAGCTATTCCTATAGGGCTTAGATGTTTACCTACCCACCCGCGGCCCAGCGGGGGGTGCGGGTCACCGATTAAAGTAGCAATTTCACAAAAATCTTGATAATCTAATTGTTTGATCCCCTGAATTGAATGGGCTTTAAAAATAAGGAGAATTTTATTATTTATATCTACAAATTTACCCACTAAAAAGACTTTAGCTTTTTCACTGTGATAAATAACTTGTCCACAATTCAAATATTTAGCAATTAATTCTAATAAATTTTTATCTCTATGATGTTGCGAAATTTTAAATATTAATTGAACAAATTGACTTATTTTATTTTTATTAGAGTGGCGCAGCCCAGCGGGCGGGGGATAAATACTAACTAAAAAGCAACCCTCAGCACTTGAAAATCCTGCTATCCAATTAGGATTTGGAATTTAAGTGTAATTAATAATTGGTCGAGGCACTGGTTTATAATTAATAAATTCAGATTTTTGCAAATCAGATAGACCTAAGTTCATTGAGGCTCTAATATTAATAATTTGCAGCAGCCCTACGTCAGTCAAGTGAACCTTAGTGTTAATAAAATTAACAATTTGTTTAAATAATTCAAAATCCGCAGCTTTTTGAGAAAGTAAAGTATAATTTACAAAGTGTGGTATTATAAAAATTGTTAAATCATGAATAGAATTTACTCTAAAGCTTACTTCGCTTCGATTATTTTTGCATACGATGATTCCGCAGGTAAAAATACTTGCAATTGTAATAATAATTTCATTTCCTAGTATGTAAAGAGATTTGAAAACTCGGTTTTACGACCCAAGCAACTCTTCCTTTTATCCGTTTATCTTTATAGACAGATACACTGAAAGAAGCTTCACCGTCACAAAACCCGGTCACAAACCATGGATCTAACCTAACTTTAGTTAATTGAACTTGCGCATAGGCGCTGGTACAAAAAATTTTTTGATTTAATTGTTTAGAAAGGACTTTGATTTGATAATTTCTTTCGAAACCCATTAGAGTACACCTTAAGCTTCTAATTGGAAGTGCTAGAAGCCAACTACCGTCTACTCGTTGCTCTTTTACAGCCGCTAGGGCTGACTTAGATCCGCGATAACCCATTTCATTTTCAATCATCTTATGACTTGTTACCATACCCAGGTAATTAGTCTGGCCACTCATATGCTTTCGCATAAGGCTTGGTACCATAAGCTTTAGGGCGTCCCCGGAGTTTGATAGTTTTAGGCATATTAGAGAGATCCTACCTCTCAAAGCACCTACTCTATTCATAGTTAAAGCTAAAATAGCTGCTTTATTAGATTGAATTCTAGTAAAATAGAAATTAATTAATAAATAAGAAACTATTCCAATTCCTTCCCAACCAACAAACATTACAAAATAATTAGCACCAGATGCTAATAATAACATAAAGAAAGTGAATAAGGATAAATAAGAAAAGAATCGTTGATTATGAGGGTCTGAAGATAGGTAATCAATAGAATAAATGTGAATTAAACTAGAAATATATAACACAGGAATAAACATTGATACAGTTAATTGATCAAATAAAAATTCCCAAGATATTGACATAAATTCAGATTCAACCCAACTTACTAAATTTATTGAAACAGGAGAACCACAAATACCTACTTCATAAAATGATACTGTGGCTAGTAAAGATGAAAGTAGTAAACAAGTACAAGTAATAAAATGTGCACCTGTTACACCTATTTTTCTACCCATTAGTCCTGATACTAATGAACCTAATAAAGGTAAAATTAATATAGATAGATACATTAAGATCTAAGTGAAATATTTCCTCTTAACCGATAATAAGCAACTAATATACTTAGCCCAATTACAGATTCAGCTCCTGCTATAGCTATTATATAAATACTAAATGTTTGACCAATGTTATCGTCAAAACCAAAACTTGAAATAAGTATTAATAATGTTACAGCAAGAAGCATAATTTCAATTGCAATAATCATTAGGATAATATTTTTTCTGTTTAAAATAAAACCTAATATTCCTATTAAAAATAATGCCAATGCAAGATTCATTTTTAGTTGCTTTCTAACCATAGGGGTTTGACATACTATGAACAATAAAATTATTTTGTCTATTGTTCTAATCCTAAATTGAAGGCTGAACCTCCGAAGGATTTGCATTAAAATAGGGGATTAAAGGGTTCTCTTCTTATTTTAATAAACGAGAAGGTAAGAAGTAGGGGGTTAAATTAATTATTTTTTTGTTTTTTGTTTTTTGTTGTTTTTTACCTTTGCCTGCCACCCTCTTGTTGTTGCTTTGCAGGTTTGCAAATATCAGGGGGTTGAGTTTTCGGAAGGAATCGGGACCGAAAAGCTTTGAGTAATAATTACTAAATCTTTAGTTATATTTGTGAACATCTTTAAGTTGCATTACATGATCAATAGACAGAGTAGTGGAAAAAGCGGCAAGTCTTATACCTGGACCGTATTTAGGGTTATCCCTAATAGCCACTATGCTATCCCCCCAGTGTAATACATTGAACACAAAGATATTACGTCTCATAACCGGTCTAACTTCAAAGTGTCGTGTAAATTTATATTTATTTTTCTCATATTCAATAATAGCAGGATGGTCATTATTAGGGTTATAGGCTCTATAAACACCACCACCTTCACCAGAACCATCATTATCGTTCATCATAAGAATTGTATTTAAGCCTGTGAAATCCTTCGTATCCGAAGAATAAGAGCCTAAATCAATAGAACTCAAGGATAAATCTCCAACACACGTTAAAACTGTGAAGAAGTAGTAATTAAGATCACAAATAACAGGTATAAGCCCGATTAAAGAATTTAAATAATTAATAAATGAATCAATATTTAAACAAAAGATTACAAAATAAGCCAAGCAATATAATAACACAGGTAAAACGAAGAAAACAAACATAATTAATATTTTATATATGATATCTAAAATTAAAATACCAATTGAAATTCTAGCAATTATTTCATGTATTGTAAAATGCATAAAATACATTAGATGTAATTTAGGGTTAGATCTAAAGTTAACTAATCTGTATTTAAGATTGTACTGGTAGCATGTTGAAAGCATGAAACGGAATGGGGCTTTTAAGGGCCCATTCAATTGAGTTGGCTGTGTGTGTTTCATCGTTAAAAACATTACTCGAAGTAAAGTATGATGGCACAGCCCAAGGATTTTTGTTAACTTCTTTACCGTTAACAAATAAATCATAAACAATATATCCGAATAACAATGTAGCTACAACAGAAACAATAGATCCAAAACTAGATACAGCATTCCATACACTAAAGGCATCTGGATAATCAGGTATTCTTCTTGGCATCAATTTGTTAACATAGGGGAATTTAAACCCTATTTCCCTATATTACTACAGGGTTCAGATTATGTCATCAATTATATATAATATAATTGTTGGGCGCTTGTATCGGGTTTATTGTTGAAGTGACTCACCCGTTAATCGTTGAACTCGCTTATTACTTATCATGTTTTATACATAATAATACTTCGTAATAAGATAAGCTGCAAGTTAACCTAATAAAAAGGTCTTTCTTGCAATTCACCCAATTTTGCAAATAATATCGAATTTAAATTTCTAATATTACTGGGGCAAGTTAAATACTTTAATAAAGTTTTGCTCGACTAAATATTTTACCTTTGTAAGGTAAACCGCTTTTAATATATTTAGTTAAGGTATCTTTCCCCATATTAAAATTTTTAGCACAATTTACAGTAGAAAATACACCAATCAAAGACATATCTATACAGTTATAGACATAAACTAGTTTAGTTAATTTAGCTATAGTAGAAGGAGATTTTATTTTACCGAATAATGGATTATTACTACCGCTTCTATCTCTATTTTGCATATCTATAAATTCTTTAGATTTAACAACTCCAAACATTGGATTTAATTTACCTAAGCGGCTTAAGCCAAAATCAGGTTTATGTTTATAACCTTTTGTAGAACCTGCTACTTTAGCCAAATTAATAACTAAATCAGGATAATTGTTAAATAAAATATCTAAATAGTATTGTTCTCGAGATAAAATAAAATCTTTAGTCACAGAACCTGAAGTACCTAGATCCTCTAATATAGCTAAAGCAAAATTATGCATACCATAATAGTTTATATTATGATAGATAGGATATTTTCTGCGTAAAATACTAGGGGTCCAATAGCTTAATAATCTAGAGGAACCGTTCCAAGCACTTCCAACATACATTTTACCTGTAATAAGATTTATCCACTGATATATAACAGATCGTTTTTTATTGTAAGAACCTATCAAGTTTCTATAATAATTTGGATTATCATAAACTCTGATTGGAGTATTTAACCATTGTGGTTTAATATGTGGTCCGTTTGGAAATTTAATATTTTTAATTTTTCTATATTTTAGAGAAATAGAAATAGGAATAACATTAGAAATTAAATTAGTTAAAACAAGCCCTCCCGTAAGGGCTCCCGCTTGGGGGTGGGAAATAACAGGAACTAACTCTAAATTAACAAATATTAAATAAGTTAATATAATTAAATTAAAAACTAATATTTGACTTTTTTTACTAATATTTAAATTTACTTTATTAAAGTATTGAAGATGGGTTTTACCCGCTAGACCTAAGAAGTGTTGAGGGAAAAATGTCAAGTTAACTCCAATGAATAAAATCCAGAAATGTACTTTTCCTAGGAATTCGTTATATGTTTTTCCTATAATTTTTGGTGTCCAATAATAGAAACCAGCAAATAAGGCAAAAACAGCTCCCATAGATAACACATAATGGAAATGAGCAACTACGTAATACGTGATTTGTGTTAGCTTAAACTTACGCTTAAGATCGGACTATATCTTTACTTAATCTAACCTTAAATATTTAGATTAAGCACATTGCGTGTAGTCTCTACGGATCTTACAAACAACAAATTAGTTAACTTAAAGTTTTATTTTTTGTTTGTAATTACCACGGTATTAACTAGAAATATTGTAGTTTTTAGGTTGCACGACGCCTAATATTTCAGCCTTCACCGTTCGCTTATTTGATTAAATTTGTTTTTAATAAGTTAAACTATCTAAAACAAAAAATAAAAATAAACGGATATAAACAAGTACCCCATCTTAGGCTTTACCTTACTAATAAGGTAGGCTCTTGTATATTTATATCATAGCAATGTGACCTCATGACACGTAAAAAACAAATATAATTTATTTTTAAATTTAATTTTATTTCGATTTTAATAATTCTGCATAATTGTCAAAAGCAGATATCCAATTAACATAAGAATAATATTTATCTCCTAATAAAGGATAATTAGAAAAATGGGTAAATAAAAAAGATCGGCTTTTAGGCCCATAAATAGCTACCCTGTAATGTTTTGTAATAGAGCAATCCTCAGAGAGATTAGATTGAAAATTATTCTCCTCTTTAAATATACTACCAGCTAATCTGTTATCAAAAAAAGAGGCTTTAACTAACTTAGGTTTGTCTTCAGTAATTTTATGTGTACTCCCCACATAATTTTTAATCATTTCAATTAAGGATTTATCATAATTTTGACCTATACTAAATGAAGCTTTTCTTATTTTACCTGTAGGATAACGAATTAAACTAAAATGACCCTCAGCTTCGACAAAGCCTGAAAACCAGCCTTTAAAATAAAGGGGGAAATTATTAGGATCTATAACAAATTTAGATTGATTTAAATATTTTTCATTTCTATTTTTTACAAAATTACCTATATCTGGATTTATTAAACAACGTTTAGCAAAGCTAAGTTGACACTGTTTCCTAGAGGAAATTAAAGGGTATTTAGCTAAAATTGCAAAGACTTTAACTAAATCTTTTTTATTAGAAGCTGTCCAAACAACATACCGATTATTACGTTCTATTCTAATACGACCACCTATAGTGTCTCTAATAAGATTTAACATAAAAACGTTTCTGTCTAAATTTTTTAAAGCTATAACAAAACGTATTCTTAAAGTATTTTTTAATTTATCTACAGTTATTGTCCCATCACCTTCTAATAATCCAACCCAAAATTGTTGTATATACTCTTTATCAGAATCTGTTAAAGAGTTATTTAAACCCAACCAGCGGGTAGGTAATACAGCTGGTTTTATTAGACTTTTTGTAAATTCTGAACAAGAAATGGAATAAAACCGTGAAAACCATTTTCCAGCTAAACTTAAGGCTTCCGCTTTATGTTTGTTTATAGTTTTTATAGAAAGATTTGGAGAATTAATTTGCAATATTTTGCCTTCTATTTTTCGGATTATCTGTGGACATTTATTTAAATCGTTTGTTAAATCACTGTTTATAAAGTTAAATTTTATAAATAAATTAATTTTATTCTTCCAATTCAAACATCCTAGTTTGTTATGTTCTGAACCTATGTAAGGTTCTGAGCTTTTGTTAGAATGTTTCACTCCCTTTTTCCCCACACGTAAAGGGTAAAAAAGGTTAGGTAATATTTTTATTTTTAAATAATAAATCAAAGTTAAAAATATTCCGACTCCCCCAAAATAGGGTGTGAAGGAGTAAAGAGGAAAATATAAATTTGTATCATGCATTGCAACATCTAAACTAGCATTAGCTAGTATTACTCCTGTAACTCCACCTATTGTGAATAGAGCTAAGAACCCTAAAACAAATAGTAAAGGAGTTGTATATCTTAGACTACCTCCGTAGCAAGTAGCTAACCATGAGAAAATTTTTATACCTGTGGGTACAGCAATTACCATAGTAGCTGCTGTAAAATAAGCTCTTGTCATAAGCTTAAAAAAATGGACAGTATCTTAGTTTAGTAAAAAAAATATTAATAAAGCAAAGATAGTTAATTAAACTACTTATCCCTCGTTGTTTATGCGCTAGGCTTAGCTGAGCGCAGGGACGGGTGCTAAGCTCTAAAAAATATTAAGAGATTAAACTTCTTGCGTACTTGTCTCTGAGGATCCTTTAGTTGCAATACTTTTAATTTTAGTTATACCTTTATTTTCTAAATGTCTACCATTAGTTATCATAATATACACTTTTCTAAATTTAAGGTAATTTACGTATTTACCTGCAAATAGGTTATATGTATCAAAATAATTAATTAGCAGTGCTGCTGTTTTAAACCCTGAGCTTTTGTAGCACCATATTCCGCTGCTATATTGAGAAAGATTCCCCATTTTAACAGTATTGTATAAAAGCTTTAAAGGAACAGCATCGTTTTGTTTTAGAGAAAATTCTAATCTTACACTATATCCTGTTTTGTGTGTTTTACTTTTTACAAGACTAATGTTAAAACAACCATCAGCCTGAGAAAAACCAGCTAACCAGTAATTATCTAAGGTAAAACTATTTGAAGGTGGTAATATAGTATAGTTAAAATCTGCACTATAATTGTGTTTAATTAGTTGCTCATATTTAGGTTTACTTACTAATTTTCCGTTTATCAAAGATAAAATAATAAATAAACCTTTTGCATTTTTACAAATATATCTTACTGCTTTTTTATTTTTAATTTTGTACACGTTACCATGTCCAATTCGTTTTTTAATAAGATAAGCCAAAGAAATATCGCTTTCAGCAAAAATAATGTGCAATTCTTTTTTACCAAACCAACCATCTCCTTCAATTAAACCTGTTAAAAAATAACCAAAATCAGTATCTGTAAGATTAGATTTATGTTTAGAAACATGTTCAGAAATTAGAGGCAAATTAGTGTAACTATTAGAAGTATTGTTAGTTTTTGCCGTAGCTTTTGTACTAAAACTAAAGTTTCCTGCTGATTGTCCTGGCAGAAGATTTAAGTAGATTTTTCCTAGCGTAATAAATACGAGTGGACTACTTATACAGGAGTTTCCAGCATATAGCAAGATTTTTACCGTGAACACAAGTTTATCCACGTCAAGCCCTACAGTAAACATATGGTGCAAATTTATTAAAATTGTTATATGATATAGATCAAAATAACTATTTCTCTACTTTCACAAGTAGGATTGGACTATATCTTAATCTTTCAATTCAATTAATTTTTTTTGAGGGGGAAGCAGAAGGATAAGCTGACCCTGTTTTAATATTAAGGCTATTATTGATATTAATAGTTTTAACTATTTCACGTACTTTATTAAAACCTTCTGTACTAAGATGTTCTTTATTTAGAAACATATTAAACACTTTACACCAATTTTCAAAAGATATTGCTTTTTTAGTTTTAAGTGGGAAAGAGATAAAATAGTTGTGTATAGATTCCAATCCTTTGAAGGAATCCGCAGAATACCGATAAACATTATTCGTTTCACCTCGAATACTTACTCTTCCAAACCCAAAAAGGTTACGAATATTAATTAGTGTGTTATAAGCATTTTTTTGATCTAATAAAAATCGAAGTCTTATACGATAACCACTAATAGTATTTTTGCGTGAAGTAATATTAACATTAAAACAACCTTCAGCATCGGTAAAACCAGATAACCAGCTATCATTAAGAGTAGATATTAAAGGCTGAGCTTGAGACGAGCCATAAATCCATAACCCCTTTTCAGTTAATAAATCAATCCAAGACGAAACTTGATTAATCCGGTGAGGAATAACTAAGTTTCCATTAAATAATAAAGCTAAATTAAGAATGTCTTTATTATTTGCGACAGTAAAACGATAGAACCCATTATTCCCTTTTCCTTGCGGATGGTATCGTACAACACCAAATCCAAGCAAATCTTTAATTTCATAAAGTATTGATCCTTCTTTCTGAGTAAGAACGAATCGTAATGAAGAACTTGTAGAGGCTGTCCTATTGACTAAAAGACCTCCGTCTCCTTCTGTAAAACCAATAAACCAACTCAACCAATTAGAATCTATAGGTTTAAGATTTAAAGATTGACGTTTTGTATTAAATAATTCAAAATTGAAAGATTTCACGCGTGTAGTCTCTGAGGAGCTCGAGATATTACGATTTCCTGCTGATTGAGTATAACTAGTAAAATTTTCACTATAAAAAGTATTTACTAGCGTTGAACTGTCCCAGCATATAGCGAGATTTATTACCCTTACCTCACAGTAAGGGAGAGCCACCAATTGACTCCATACGATAAATCCAAGTATACCAATTGAGAACATAGCATAGCTCAATTACACGTAAAAAGATATAAATTTCCAGTACGCGAAGCTCTAAATTTATATTAATCAAAAATTTAAGGTTTAACCCTCTACCAAAAGTGAATAATACTAAATATAATGAAAGTAACCTTAAATTGGCGGAGCCAGGGTAAGATTACAAACTTATTTCTCTATCCCGTAAGGGTGCGGAGCTTATAATAGTCTTTGAAGTGAAATGTGAAGCCAGATTTAAAATTTGTTATTATGTAATTAAAGTTAATTCGACTTTAATCTGTTAGAATTCATTTCTAAACTTAAATTTTTAATTTGTTCCAAACCTTGTTTAGTTAAATGTTGATTTAACTTTATTAGAGCCATACTTTCCTTAAAACAAAGAAAATCTTTTTGCTTTAAATTTAACATAGGATAAGAATCAAAGTGAGGAATTATTTTTGTCAATAAGGAATTTGCGTCTTGAACAATAAAGTCACATCTAGGGGTAGCTGAGTTAGATCTGACGTTCACAACTCCACAATTGAAGAACTTACAGAATAAATACATAAGATCTAAATCTTTACAGTGTTGTGTAATATAAAATCTATAAGATAGTCTTTTTTTCCCTTGCGACATTCTTTCCCTTAAGAGATCGGAATCGCATGGAGAAATAAAGGAGGGATTAGCCTCTTTAACATAAACACTAAAGCCACCATCTCCCCCCACAAAACCAGACACCCAATGTGGATCTAAATTATCAGGTAATTTAAACACAGGTCTATCGAAAGGTTTAATATCAGGAAAATGAGTTAAAACCTTTTTAGATACACCTCTATTAATTGAAGCATAAAAACTAAGAACCGTTAAAAAACCTGGCCATTTTAGATGTTCTTTGTTTAAAACTAATTTTATAACTTTAGACCACAAAAAAAAATCTATATTTTTGTTACTAATAAGGGGATACTTAGAAAAATGTGGGATAATGACCTCATTTAATTCGGTAACATTAGAAACTCTATAAACAACTATTTTTTTACTTGGTCTAGTATATATAGAACCTACAGAAAAAAAAGATTGTATTTTGTATAAAATGTCTATATCCTTTTCATGTAAATTTATTTCGAATGAAGTTCTTACTTTCCATTTTAACGGTGTTCTAATTTCTATTATAATGGAAAAACAACCCTCAGCATCAGTAAAACCTGTAACCCACAAGGGATTAATTTGTTTGCCTTTGTCCTTATCCTCCCTTAAAAGTTTAGCTCTACCAGCTTTTAGGTTGTTTGACAAGCTCCGCTTTCCCGTTAGGAAAATTTGAATATTCTGTTTTAATTTTATATTTATAAATTTATTGCTTTTTATAAAGCTACTTTTTAATTGTATATCTTTAGTGTAAAAAGATGGACTATATCTTAATCAGTTAAGACTGATTCTCCACGTATAGTCTCTGAGGATCCTATTAACAGCACCCCGTAAGGCTGAAGCCTTCACAGAGGGGATCTTTCGTATCCTTCGAGGCGAAGAAGTTTGTTGATAGTTTCCTGCTGATTATCCATTGTTACATACTTGATATTGTCACCTTTTTGTAATTCAATATAAATTAGGTAATCAAGGTTTTAGGAGTTCCCAGCATACAGTGGAGTTTAACCTCAATTATAATTGAAGTAGGCCTATTATTTGACCATACCGATGTACCCAAAAATTGGTTTACCTGTGAATGTAGCAACAACGTGACTAACAATACCGAACCCAGGTATAATTAAGATATAACAATAACTTTGGGCAAGTAAATAATCAATTAATTTTAAATCTTAATATTTAAACACCTTACTTTTTGTAACCTTGCTCATTGTCAGCCAGACAGCCTTCGTTCCGAAAGAAAGAACAGAGCGTAGATTGATATCACCATGCCTTTACAAGCCCCCCCTTTGGCTCCGCGCTACGCAGACTACGGACCTTGGGTCAGATCTAATTCGATCTTCCTTTTGCTTGGCCAGGCTTCGCAGCTAGGATGGTGAGACCTTTAAATTAGAAAAAAAAATAAATTTAATTGTTTGTAAGTTGTAAAAAAAGCAAATGTAAAAATTTGTTTATTAACGAGTTATTTATCGTTGCCACTCAAGAACTCACGTCCTTGTTAGGACTTTATCTTAAACATCCTTATCATTATAGTATTTTATTCATAGAATTTCTTAGTTTAATTATCTTATCTAAAGCAAAATTAGTTAAATCTTCTTTATTTTGAATAATAACATAGGCTTTTCTCCATTTTAAGTAATTTACGTGTTTAGCGGAAAGTAAATGATAACGATCAAAAAACTCGATTATTTTTTTAGCCGAACCAAAATTATCTGAAGAATAATAATAAGTATTTTTATTTAGATTGTAACCAATATTACCACCTAAATATTTTTTTATTAAATTTAATAAATCATCTGTTTGTTGATCTATTTGAAAATTTAATCTTACAACCTGAAGGAGCCAACCTTTTTGACCCGAAGAAACATATTGCTGAGTCGATTCGAGGGCTGGATATGATAGGTTGGTGCTCAAGTTAGTAATAGGGCGATCTATAATTTTAATTTGAAAAACAGCAGTCGCATCAGCGAAACCAGATAACCAGTGGTTATTTAAATCTGGTTTATCATTCAATTTAAATTGAGTAAGATAATCCATTTCCTTTAATTCGGCCCCAGTTAACGGATTGAAGGAATAAGACAATATATTATTTTTAATTTGATCTAATTTGCTGATACTTCTTAATTTACCGTTAATTAAATCAATAACTTTAGCCATACCTTGTGCATTATTTACAACTAAAATTATTTCTTTTTTATTTTTATAAACGCTACCATAACCTAATTGGCCTTTAATGTAATAAGCTAAAGAAGCATCTAATTCATTAAAACCAATTACTAATTGTAAATTCTTTCTGCCCTTTTGATTGAGAGTAAAACTACCTTTCCCATCTATTAACCCTGCTAAATAATGACCAAAATCTTGAGCATTAACAGGTCTTAAATGAGTTGGTACATGAATAGATACTTTTTTAATGTTAGTTAATGTTTTGTTGCGTAAAGTCTCTGAGGTGTTTTCAATATCTTTCGTTTTAGACAAAACCTTACCGTTCGAAAAACAATGATAAGAATCAGAACCTATATGGTTACTTGAACCAGCACCACTTAAGCTAATGTAGCATCCTTCGATAGCGAGGTTTTGGCAATCAAATAAATAAATGAAATTACCTGCGGATTGACTTCTTTGTTTTAACTTTGTTACTATAACCATTATAAGGTTTGAGTATTTAAAACTTGATGAAGTTATTCCCGCACATAGCAACATTAAGAAGCTTATAATTTTTACTTCTGGATGACCAAAGAACCAGAAAAGATGTTGATATAATACAGGATCACCACCTCCAGCTGGGTCATAGAAACTAGTATTAAAGTTTCTATCTGTAAGAAGCATTGTTATACCCTTTAAATTCTTGATTTACGAGACCAGGTCCCATGACTAAATTAACAAATTAAATCTATATCTACCACCCAACTAGAAATGCAGGGAGACGAAGGATTTAAAATATTAATTTGTCTCAAAAACCTATATCAAATAAAAATTTGTAAAGGTTTAAGGTAAACACTCATACATTCACATGTATGTTGGGACTATATCTTATTTATCTAAGTTGTAAAATTTATTTAACTGATCCCAAGTAAACACAGTTCTTCTGTCGTTCATATTTGATTTTATTGAAATAATATATCCCTCCCACCCCCAAGGGGATGGGGTGTCGTTTTTAACTTTAAATGAACCAGACTTAAAATAATCTAATACCTTAATCCAATCTTTGTAATCTAAATATTTACTACCAAATAAAGGATAAGATTCTAAATAATTTTCTAAAATTAAATTTCCCTTTAAACTAGTTGTTCTTACTCTATATTCAGAACAAGGTCTATTATTTCTAATGCTTTTTACTGAAGAAAGTAAAAATTTAGCAATAATCTCTAAAAAATATAAATTATCTCTGCCTCTATGATCTATTTTTCTTTGGCTTAGTTCAAATTTACATTCTACTTTAGGATATTTAGATATTGTAGTAGTTCTTATGGAAAAATGACCATCTGCCTCTATAAATCCAGATAACCATGCATTAGATTCTAATAAATTGGCATCTAAAGGTTTTTTATTTAAATGAATATCTTTGAATCTTAGATTTAACCAATCAATTAAATCCCATAAAGCATAGATTTTAGGAGTTCTCATGTGACCATTAATTAATGAGGAGGTTAGTAACAACCCTTCATAATTATTAATAGTTAAAACATAAGCATTAACTCCTTTTTTTCTAGAAAGTGATCCATGTTTTAAATTTTTTTGTATCATTAAAGCTAAGGGTAGGTCTTTTAAGTGAAATACAATTTGGATCGAAGGATAATTAATACGACCTTTAATTGATCTGTCAGTTTTAGGTACAATTATTGAGCCATCACCTTCAATCAACCCAGTTAAATAAGTACTAAAATTAAAATTAGAGATATTTTTATTTATTTTATCAAAATTATTGAATTTGAATAACCTTCCCTTGGGGTGGTTAGTTTTTATATCTTCATTACCTTTAAGAGAAAAGGAACAAGGTAGTATTTCACAACAAATAAATTCCAACGTATAGTCTCTGAGGATCCCTATTAAATTCAAATCTAAGAGGTTTCCTGCTGATTGTCTTCGACTTATAAAATTTAAATCGAACAGTTCCCAGCATATAGTTGGATTTAGAGCCGGCAGTATTTGTTTACCGGCTAATACAGGTAATGAAAGTAATAATAGAATTGCTGTTACAAAAATAGCCCAACCAAATAAGGGTAATTTATGTAATGACATTCCTGGTGCTCTCATGTTTAGTACTGTAGTTATAAAATTAATTGCCCCTAGCAGAGATGAAACCCCTGCTAAATGTAAAGAAAATATAGCTAAATCTACAGAACCACCAGAGTGAGATTGGATACTAGATAAAGGAGGATAACAAAATTTTTTGTGTTGGTAATCTCATATTATTTGTTAACTTAATACTATCATTACACTCTCTAATTTATCACTAGAGTTCGGACTATTCCTTCATCTTATTTATCCTTACATGCGGATAAAGAATCCGCTGACAGCTTGACTTGATATAATGGCTAGGGCCTATTCCAGATGTTCGGCTCCCTACCGTAGGTTCGGCTCCCTAGTTATTGTTAGTTCTAGCTTTCATAATTCTTATATTATCTCGAATTTTTCTTAAAGCTAAATAATTTCCTTTATCATTAAGATAAGACCTAGCCCAAATTCGGTACTCTACTGCTTTCATGCCTTTCAAAGTATTTTTAAAGTAACAAATAATATTTTCAATAGCACGAGAATTGGTTGTAACTATAGTATAATAACCTGCTTTCTTAAATTGAACATTAGTATTAATATGTAATAAATGTTTAATAGCAATTAGTACTATTTCATCTAATTTTTGAGTTATTTCAAAAGCATGAATTATTCTACCTACAATCACAGTTTCAGACACAATTTTATCTTTAGATTTACTAACCAAATAGAAGCTACCTTCAGCTTCGGTGAAACCAACTAGCCAGGATTTACTCATAACTTGTGAGGCAGTTTCATAGTTAAAAACTTTATAATTTACAATAGACCACGCTGGCGAGATGTAAGGTAATATATCTGGTTTACTATCGAGAATCTTAAAGATAAGAGAATCTTTTTCCGATTTAGTATATGAAGTGTTAGATAAAATACTGTGAGCTTCTTTAAATTTGAGATATTTGAAATATTTAGTGGTTAGAAGGGGATACTTATCAAAAATAGGAAAAATTACTTTTTCTAATGTGACAAGATCCCTAATTCTAAAATGAGCTTGAGCTCTATCTTTTTCTATGTAGATACTTCCTGAAGACCCTAATTGTTTTTTTATAAAATGTAAAATTCTTAAATTATAAGTGCTTTGTCCTATTATATAGGTTAGAGACCATTTATCATTTTGTCTTACAATAGAAAAAGAACCATCACCGTCGGTGAATCCTACTAACCATTGATTAAATATATCTTTATTTTCTGAAAGTGAGTTTTTATTTATATTTTTAGCTAGAATTTGCAGACGCGGAGCTTTAGTTGAAAAACTTAAGCCTACAAGCCGTATGCCATTACGCAAAGGCAGAATCGAAGCTGTGTTTAGAAAAATAAGATGCCCTACGTTAAGTCTCTGATGGATAAATTTTTTTAATGTTTTACCCAGGCGAATTGTCCCCTCCCCTTTCGGGGCGTCAGTAAAATTTTTGCTTCCGCTAAGATTATACGATGAGCATTTACTTCCGAATCCTTTAGCTAGAAAGGATCCTTTGCTTCTGTTTATTAACAAAAGTAAAGAGAGAGGAATTTCCTCGCATCGAGTAGAGTTTAATAAAACTATATCACTATAGTATGACAGCTTATCTAAGTTTACCATATCCTTTGGGATATTATCCAAAACTGTCCAACCAGTTCCAGCTCCATTTTCTATTAAAGCACTAAGTAATAACAATATTAATGATGGTGGTAATAACCAGAATGATACGTTATTTAATCGTGGGAAAGCCATCAATTTTGTTAACATAAAGGCTCTTTATCCTTTATCTCCACTTTTCACAAAGTGGTTCAGACTATGTCATCAATTATATAATATTATATAATTGTCGGGTTTTCGTGGAAAGATTATTGTTAGCAAAACTCACTTTCTAGTCGTTGAACGTTTTTAATCCTTTCTCTAAAAAATATTTAAATTTTAGATACTAATATGCTGAATTAAACTTCGCTGCAAATTATCTTATTTGTTTTTTTATTTAAACATAAACATTAGCTATTAAGATTTCCTTGCAATTTACCCGATTCTAATTATAGGGTCACTATAAAAAGGACTACTTTACTTTATTTAAAATAACTAAATGATCCCAGTTAAAAATTTCACGTTTTTTATTCATATTTAATTTTATTTGTTTAATTAACAATTTACCTTCTTCAGTTAAATGTTTTTTATTCTCTATTAATTGGTAAACCTTTAACCAATCTTCAAAATCATTTCGTTTAGCAGTTAATAAAGGATAGTTATTTAAGTATTGAATTAAAAGATTTAATTTATTTAAACTAGTCACTTCTATTATCCAATAAATTTTACTTATCCCGAAGTTAGTATTGTGTTTTGAAATTCTCAAATCAGTAGTAATACCAAAAAAAGACTGTATTTTTAACATTATAAATTTATATGAATTATCATCATTATTATTAGGTAAATTTAAACTTTGTCGCTGTTCTAAAGCAAAACGTACTTCTATTCTTCCTTTGGTTAAAACTTTATTAGTTTTTTCATCTATACGTTTTTCAGTATATCGGACTTTAAACCCACCGTCGGAATCTATAAAACCAGCTAGCCAACCATTTTTAGTTAAATCACTCGTATCTGGGGAGCAAACTGGAAAATTATAATTATGTCTATCATTAAACCAAGATATTAAATCATTAAATTTATTTATCTTAGGAGTTCTTAAATACCCATTCATTAAATTTATTAAACTTATTAATTCCTTATGATTATTTATTATCCACACTATAGCATTTTCTTTATTTTTAAATCTTAGTCTGCCTCCACATATTTCTACTAACTTAGTTATTAGAGGTAAATCTTTGTTAACAAAAGTTATAGCTATATAAGGATAACTTATTCTACCTTCTTTAGATAAAATAATATGACCGTCACCTTCAAATAAACCTGCTAAATATGGTCCTAAAGAAAGATAATTAGAAGTGTTTGTTTTAAAATTAGACAACTCCGCCGCTTGTTTACCTTGCAAATTTGATTCTAAATTAGAAAAATTATCAAACAGTGCGAAGCAATGTGTATTTTTGATAGAATAAAAAGAGATCATTTGTTTAATTAAATTAAAAAGGTAATCTGGAGCCCCAATTAAAACAGGTAGCATATAGTTCATTAATGCATAATTTTTCAAAGATGTTTGGACTATATCTTCAGGTTAATTTTTTATTAACCGCATCACGTGTAGTCTCTGAGGATCCTACAATAAATTAGTTGTTCTTCTTATTTTTAGACGAAAACTTTTCTTATCGTTTACTTTGTGTTACCTTTACTTTTTCAAAAAACAAAAAAAGAGGAGCAAAGTAAAATAGATATCCGCACCCAGCGTTACCAAGGGGTGGGAATAGAAGCTCAGCTACCTAAAGTATGAAGCCGGGGTCCGGCTTTTGTTACTAGCAGGAAGGATGAAAACCTGAATTCCGTAGTGTAAACAGAAGGTTATTTAATTTATTTTGGTTTCCTGCGGATTACCTATTATTAAAACAAGCTTAACTACCTTTGGCTGGGTGGGACACGATGACGGCTTGCCCTCCAAACCTTAGGCTGCCGTACGGCAGAGAGAGAACATGTTTTAATATTCACATTAATTATTAAGACCGCTGTACGCTTTTTAAATAATTTTTTATTTGAAAGGATACTACTTGTCCCAGCTAAGCATCTGCGAAGCTATTGAGAGAAACAAAAGCAAGCAAGATGGTCCTTCGGGTAATAAATTAATAAAGTTTTCAGCTGGTTCTATAATGTGACTTTAAGGCTTTCCCGCATACAGTGATGTAATAAGGCTAACTTTACAGTCAACCACGGCAACTATATTTTTTATTCTATTCTTGTTAAGTAACAATTTTTAAGATGATCCCAATTGTATGTTGTACGAGTTTTATTAAAATCTTTTCTAATTTTTACTGCCTCATCTAAATAATAAGTAGCGTCTCTTCGGATACAAAAGACCGTGTCTTCTGTATCTTCAAACAAATTAGGCTTTGTTCCTTGTGGAGCCGAAATGGAAGGATGATTAGATTTAGCTTGTTTATCTAAAATAGAAAGCCAATCTTTGAAATCTAAATATTTAGAAGACAGAAGAGGGTATTTTGTAAAATATTCAACAATTTTACTGCGACTATGTTTATTATGAGATACAACAGTATAACTATAAAACTGTTTATCGTTTATAGTTCTATTTCTACTATACAAATTTACACCTAAAAAATTAGCTATAATAGACATTATAGAAAAATAATTAGTCTTGTTCCCTTCTGTGTCTAATCTATGGTAAGTTTGTCTTATTTCCATCCGATAATACAATTGAATTCTTGTACTATTCCTATTGGATCGTTTATGAATATTTATAGAAAAATTACCATCAGCATCCGAGAATCCTGATAACCAAGTATTACTATCAATTGAAGATGTATCTAAGGATTTAAATTCGAGTTTGTAAATTTTAGATAGAATTAATTTAGTTATAGGTAGATTACTTGACTTATTATTGTCAATATAATTATTTAACCAATCAATTGTACGTTGCAAGGCTTTTATTTTAGGTGTTCGCATCTTACCATTTATTAATTTAATTATAGTAAAAACACTAACAATATCCTGAATTTGCCAAAGAACATAACCTCTATTTGGTTTGTTATAAACATTACCACATTTAGTTACATTTTGTAAATATTCAGCTAATGGCAAGTCGTTTTTCTTGAAAACAACAATAATCATCGGAGAATATTTTTTGGCAGTTGAAGCTTTGTTATGTATAGCAAATGTACCGTCACCTTCAATTAACCCGGCTAAATAAGAACCTAACGCATCATTATCTCTATAAATTTTACCTCCTGTTATAGATTTATTACGACCACCCTCTTCCAGACTTACTGAACAGGCCCTACCACCTAAATTGATGACAGACTTCGTAAAACCCGAAGGACTTTGATTTAACAAGGTATACATAAACCGCTGCAGGTAATGGTTCTGAGGATTATAATTATCTTTTTTATTGTTACTTTTTAAGGAAAGAGTTGAACATCTATCGTTACCAAATCCACCAACTAATGCTGGCATACATTTTTCCTCTAAAATTTCTAATAGAGCTGGACTATCTCTTTATCTATTTAATAATTTTTATAGATATCTTGCATATAGTCTCTGAGGATCCTACTCGATTCTGTAGTGTAGTGATTTTTCATACCAAACCTGACCGATGCAAAGCAAGGGTAAGTACAGAATTCTTTGGTTTCCTGCTGATAACCCAATTTATATTTTATTACTGTCTTATAACTCCAATTCCCATTTTTTTGTGAGGGGGGGTACGAAGGGAAGGACAGCAAGATCAGAAATATAACTATAAGGATGTTCCAGCATATAGCAAGATGTAAGTTATATATTTCTACACAACCCGGCCATGCCTTTGTTTCTAAAATTAGATTAAATTTATTTTATTTTACCTTTTTTTAGATAGCAAAATGTTTTGACCATAAAGAATATCATTATTATAGCATGTGCTGTTATTACTACATTAAATAGTTGGTGGTCACCTTGTAAGAATTGTACTCCAGGTGCTGCTAATTCTAATCTAATTATCATAGAAAAAGCAGTTCCAATCATACCTGCAAAAAGAGCAAACATTAGGTATAATGTTCCGATATCTTTAGCATTAGTAGAAAACAGCCATCTAGTCATAATAATAAGCTATTCTTTTAATTTTCGACTTCTTGGCGCTTTTTAATAAAACAATAATAAATTGTTTTTTTGTTTTGTTTTGTTTTGTTTGTTTTTGTGTGTTACGGAATAGAGGCGATTCGAACACCTAAGGGTCTCCCCGAACAATTAGCAATCATTCTATCTTACCTATGAAAACTATTCCTTATATTATAAGAACAAGATAATTATTTATCACTATCTTTGTTTTTTTTTTACTCTCATATGTGAGTGGTACATTAAATTGTAAGGAAAGGAACTAAAAATCAAATGAAGGAATTTAGTTATTTCATACCGTAACTTTTCATATTTTGTTGGGTTATTTTTTGATAAGAAGTAGTTTAATTTATGCTAACTACAAATAAGATGTTATTTACCTATTTTAAATTCAATATTAGTAAGGTAAATAGTAAGTTAACAAACATCAGACGCTGGAGAGATTAATTAGGATATTCTCTTAAAACCGGAGGACTAAAGGAAGCCCTTCGCCTTCGGATAAAATAAGTTTAAAATAATAATGTTTTAATTTAAAAACACTTAGTCTTTACCAGACTCGAACTGACACTAGCTACGTGAAGGGTAGCTGTACTACCTTTATACTAAAAGACCTTTTTAATTTTTTAATAGCGACATTAGGAATTGAACCCGATCCTTCAGCTCATGAGGCTGATGTGCGAACCTTTACACTATATCGCTCTATAAAATTTTGTTTTTTAAAATATATACTATTTATAATTAATATTTACTCTTTTCTTTTTTGTTTTATAAAAATTTATATAGTATAAGACATAAATATTTATAAGCACCCGCTCCCAGCATCTACGGGGTGGTTGGTACAATTACTGTCATTCTCTTTTGGATTCGAACCAAAATTTACACTTTAGAAGAATGATGTTCTACCATTGAACTAAGAGAATTAAAATATATAATTATAAGTAAATTAATATTATGTCTACCTTAAAACAACAGATGACGGTTCCTCTTATTATAAAAACATAAATGAAATAAATAATTGTAATTTAATCTTCATTCCTTGTTAGTAGTATTAAGCAATATAGCTATAAGGTGTTACCTTGTTTAGCCCTTTTTTTGAATAGATATTTGTTAAATATAAAAACAAAAAAATTAACAGAGGTATATAACCTTGCAGCAAGAGGATAAAAACAAAATTTTTGTTTTATTATCTACGAGTAATCAGATTTGAACTGATGATATCTACTTGGAAGGTAGAGGCTATACCAACTTAACTATACTCGTTTTTAATGCTTATAACCTATACACTAATTTTATGTTTTTAATGTTTTATTAATGTTTTATTATCAAATTGAGATTATAATGCTTCCGCTTTGCACTCCTTTTGTTTAATTATAAAAAAAAAACAAACATAAAGATAGACAGTAAATTTTTATTACCTTCTAACAAAACAAAAAGTAATTAATAGCATTAGGAAAGGAAGTTTTTTGTTTTACATTTAAAATTAAAATTATTTTTACTTTAAGATCTTGATACTTTTAGAATATCAATTCTAATATTTTATTTTTACGAGCCCTTCCAGATTCGAACTGGGACACCCCTAATTGACAATTAGGTACTCTACCTATTAAGCTAAGAGCCCTATGTTTGCTAACAAAATAAAACACTTCTATTTAGTATCAAAATAATTATGTTTTATTAATTGATAATTATTATTAATATTATTGTATTCTTATTACTATCTATTTATTCTTCAGCTTATTTACTAGCCCAACCTAGCTCCCTAGCTAAGGGTGAGTTTTTAATCTTTTGTATTTATTATTCTTTTATAAAAAATATAAAACTCCAACACCTTTGTCCGATAATAAGTTTTCATTTAATTCAATTAATTTATTAACTTTATCATTAATATAATAAGTAAATTCAAAAACTTCTTAAACAAATTTCTGAATAAAAAGGGTTTACGGTGCTATACCATATAAAGGTTGTCTAAATAGTAATATTGGCATTTTATTATTTTAATTATTTAAATGGGTGGGCAGGATTAAATCAGCCAATAATTTGAGATTATAAGATTATTTTGACCCCGGTGGATCAGAGTTACTTAAAGCTTAAGGTATTCCCCAATTAAGCTAAATAGTAACAGAAAGGGTTGAAAAAAAAGTCTGTTAAATTTATTTAAAATATACAGAGCTACTTGGGGGGAGATTAATTTGTTTTGTGCTTGAAATTATTTTTGCTTTATGTTATGAGAAGTTATAATTATAAATGATTTATGTCTGGATTGTAAATTTAAAAAAATAAAAAGAGGTTAATAAGTTGAAGTATGTTTTTAAGTTTATATTTATTTGTGTTTTATTTTTAATTACTATCAATATTGTAACAACCATAAAAAAGAAACAAATATGTTTTATTTTAATTTAAGACAAATAAGCAAGTAAAAACCCCAAATGTGGAAGCACACATAAAAATAAATAAAAAGAATATAATAAAATATATCCAAAAAATATTAGTATGTTGCCAAGAAGAAATTAAATTACTAATAATAAAATTAATCTGTTTACCTAAAGGCAAGGATCTAATTTTATCTTCCAAATGTGGGGTATATAAATTTTTATCCCCTATAATTTTCATAGTAAATATAAATGCTAACATACAAATTAAATAAATCATTATTAAATGTAAAATAAAATCATAACTTAATATAGTTGTTATAGTTTCTTTAATTTCTAACAATAATTGGTCTGTTGATTCTAAAGGAGAATTAATAGATAAACTTATTTGAGTTAATTCAAAGTTTTGTATACCATTACCTTTGATAGGCGCACTTGAAAACATAGAACATACATAGGATGTACTGGAGCCAGGTTGTGGAAACAAGTAGCTATTTGGAATAGAAACATTAGTAATTGATGTGTTAGTAATTGAGCTATTAGTAAAGGTTGTTGTTAATTCGCCTAAATTCACTGAACTGATGTGGATAGGAGTATTAAAGTAGAAAATCCATACTACTAATAAAAAGTTAAATAAAGTAAAACTACGCATTGCCCATTTAAAGGTAACCCCTAAAAACAATAAGGCTTTAATTACCGTAGGTGTAAAGTAACTATCTAATCTTAAGAATACTACTACACTCCAGATCAAGTTTTTAAAGTTTGTCTTGAAAGTATTGTAAGTTTTACTTAAGGATCTGTAAGAAGATACAGTTTGAGACGTTTTTAAGTTGTCTTTTAAACTGTTAGTGATATTAGAAGATTTACTCAACAAGGAGTTAAATAGACTTGTTTTACCTACGTTGTTATCCCCTTTAGTTGTTTTAGTAACTTTAGGTTGTGTCGGATTGTTAGTTGTAGTTTTACTTTTTTTATCTACTTTAGCTGTTTTAGTTGAAGCCATTCTCGATAAGAACTTAGACCCTTTACCTTTTTGACTTGCCATTATAAATATTATAGTAGCAAGTGTTTCGTAGCTTGGAACTGTTAAGTAATCACTAAGTGAAAAAATTGAACCTACGATAGGTATTATAATAGTTAACATTTTATTTAAAATTTAAGTTTGAATACCCGTTAAGGATAAAGCCTTTATTGAAAATACTTTTATAAATAAATATTTTTCTAAATAATAAGATCCGTTTTGATATTTTCGCTTGTTTATTTTAAGGGAAAATCGGATTTGTAACTTCTTTTATTTTATTAAACAGATGCTTGGTCTTTAGTAATACGATTTTGATTCTTGTTTTTCAATTTTTGATCTTAAATTTTAATAATTTGGTCTTTAGTTTTGTTATTTTGATCGCTCAATTCAACTTTTTGATCTCATATTTATTAAGTTTGATTTGTTTGAATGCTATTTTGATCCATCGATCATGTTTTGTGATCAAATTATATTTAAATTAGATAATTAATTGTTAAATTTTTCTATTTTTGATTTAAAAATAATAATTTATGCTAATTATTTTTATTTTTTGATAATTAAAATTCAAATAATGTAAAATTATTTCTGATTTTGATCCTCGTCAACTTAAATTTGAATTAATTACTTTAATTTATGACCTTAAACTGTACTTTTGTGAGATTATTTGGTCTCTTTTTAATAAATATTTAAGAATATTCAATAAATTTTACGTTAAAGTCACAAAATCTGGTTTTTATTTGATTATTTTAGATAAAATTGGTTTTATTTTTGACTTGAGATCACTTTTTTTAAATAAAAGATAGCACAAGCCAAGTAAAAGAGTCATACTACTTTCTTGTAAATCAGAAAATAAATAACAATTGAATAAATATAGGGGGTTGATAAGGTTATTCTTCAAAGGTTTTATTAAACGTACCAATTACTTTAGTTCCGTTTAATCTCAGATTTCGTTTCGTATCACTAGCTTTAAAACCGTACCCTGTCTCTGAAGTGTAAATATATCCACTGTCTTTGTCTTTAAAACAAAGTTCATGGATTCTATCGAAACTATTATCGACATCGAGTAATGATCTTAAGTCTTCGCAGCTTAGTTGTCCAGTAAAACCTCTAACTTTAGAGTATTCTTGACCGGATTCCGTAATAACTGCGTAGATTTTTGCACCAGTGGAAACAAATTTGGTTAATCTGTTTTCCAATTTAAAATAACCCATTTTAACTGGATCTAACCAGTTTGAGGGTAAGGACTGACCTGTAAAAGCCGAATCGGTATCTGTGTAAAACAATTCGATATCGGGGTTGTTTTTAACCCGACTCATGAATACACGACCGTTAGCAGTTACAGCTAAAGCTACCGCGATGTTAATCTTAGGTGTTTTAAAGGAAGTCATTCCTCTAGAACTTCCCAAGATTTTTCCATCTAGGTCCACATTACTTTGAATATTCCAAACACCTACTTTATCTTTAAATTCCTCTAATTCGGAGTTATCTAAGATGTAGTGATTGTCTTGTTCATCTGACATTCCAAATCTACCCGGTAAGCTATTTAATAATAACTTAGCTATTGTGTAGTTAGGAGTACCTTTTGGAGCTTGTTCCTTCATTTGAGCTAAGCTGTTAACGTAACCTTTGAATATGTCTTGTCCTTCAAATAAATATCCGGCTAAGATTTCGTAGGTGTAACCGTATTTGGCCGCGTTAAGTAGTTCTTCACTATAGTACCAGCCTACCCATGTTCCATCACCATAAACCGTAACATTGTTAGATTTATGAGGTAATAGCGGGTGTTGGATACCTTCAGGTGCGTGAACTTTTACTTTGAAGACTCCAAGGTTGTCATTAAGTAGACCGTTGTATCTTTCCATAATAGAAATATCCCCAATAAAGTGGGCAAAGATTAAGGTAGGGTATTTGTTATCTCTCATAACTGTGGGGTAAAGAGCGTTAACGTCATTTACGTAAACAACTTTACCTTCTTGGTTTTCTGGGATATACATATCCACATGTCCTCCATAAAATGCCTTGCTTAGATCATCGTAGATGCTGTCAGTTAGCATAGGTATTTTCGTGTCCTTAGTTAAATGGTTGGTTCTAAAATGTCTCATAGCTAGACTAGGCAGTGTAGGAGTTTGATATATGTTGATTTTAAATTCATTAAACACTTTGTTTCCGAAATTAAGGATTACCTCAAATAAGGCCTTACAATCCTGTTCACAATATTTTATTGCTTCCTCTTTAAGGTTCCAAATAGAGCCTCTAAATCGTTCACAATAACTATTGTAGTCCTCTAAAGTAACTTTACTTGAGTTAAAGAACTCATATCCAGGTACTGGACCTTCATAATTAAGGTTATCTGCATTAACGAAATCATAGGGGAAAATATCTTTTAGGCTCGTATTATTGAATGGTTGTGCCAGTTCCTTTAAGGAGGCCGGCAGTAGTAATAGGGAATCTCTGACGTTAATTTTATAGACTTGATTTCTACCAAATCTAATTTCTAATTTAATAACAGCTCCTTCTCTAATAATTGGTGACACTTTAACGTTAGGATAATTTACAATATGTTTAAGTAAGAATATTAAATCAAAATTACTTCCGTTGTGAATGTACAGGATTCTACTTGTATTCTTACGAGTTAGTAATTCATCTAATAATGCTTGTACCATTAGTTCCGTGCTTAAGTAGTCTGTTAAATAAAATGATTTGTATTTATTCTTAGAACCTAGTGAAATAGCATACATGTGCATAACACCTTTGCTATCTTTGTAAGTTTCCACATCTAAAACCAAGTGATTAAATTTTACTTCCTTACCTCCCCCAAGGGGGCGGGTAACTTAGTAATATATTTTTTTGGTTTAATTGATTTATAAATGAAATAAACCTTATTATCTTTAATATGGTAGGTACTATCGCCAATTAGCCGGGTAAACTCGTTAAAGTTAACCATAGAGTCGATAAACTGATACAACTGTAAGCCATCCAAGGTAAAAGCTTTTACGGATGATCTACCCGCACCTAAATCTGTAACCTCAAAGTATTTGTCCTTTAAGTTGGTGTACTTTAAATCTTTAACTAAATAAACTAAACGAGATAAGTGAGTTATGATTCCTCCCCATCCTGAATAATCTCTATCCAGGGGTAAGTTATCTAACATATCTAAATTGTTTTCTTTAAGTAAATCTGTTTTGTTAGCTGAGACTATTCTTTTCATTGTTTGAAATGTCCCTTCTCCCTCTACAGAATAGTTAAAGAAGATAGATATTGGTACTTCTGTTTTATATTTTTGCATTTGAGTGTTAAAGATTGTTTCTAAGTATTTGACGTAGGTCATTACATCTTTAGGATCTCTTACGTTTAATGGTCTACGGTTACCTATTGTAGCATGTTTTCCACTTACGCATTTCATCTGTGCTAATACAGAAACATAAATAATTGGAGTTAAGGAAAACTCGTTAATAAATTTTCTAAGTAAGTCAGCGAAGCTCACTGCCCCTTGAATTGGATAATCCAGATTTCGGAAAACTGGTTTAATGTTTTTTTTGTTCAATTTTTTCATATTATATAAAATTGATTGGAAACCACCGAGGTTTGATATACTTAGAGAGTTGTGTTTATTTACGTTTACCTGTTCAAAAGGGTGGTTTCTAGTCTCTTTTTGTTCTATTTGTTGTCTGGGTGAAAATTAAGTGTGAAAAAATTTTGTGTGTGTGTTTTTGTTTGAAAAAGGTTGAAAGTAATGTGAATGTTTTGTTTTGCTTTGTTATACTTAAGGAGTTCAAAAATGGAATAAAAAGTGGTTTTACATTTATTGTTAGATTTAAAATGGTTGAGGTTATATATTAATATTAACTTTAAATACTAGACTACTGCGGCTGGAAGTCTAGACCTACTGAGCCAGGCCCGAACAGGTTTGAGGGCCATAAATTAAAGTTAAATATAGTTGGTTTATAAATAAGGTTGTGGTTTGATTGTAGAATAAAAATGTTGTTGTGTAATAGAATGAGTTGCTATCGTTGAAAAGTTTATCCTACTTTTCCTTGTCGTGATATAAGAAACTTGAGTTGCGCTTTTTATAATTTAATTTTAATTATTTAATTTTATAATTTGGATTACTTCCCTACGCGGGCGCGCCCCGCGGTTGTTGGGTAATTTATTTAATTTTAATAAATAGTTTATTTAAAAAGTTTATTTAATTAGTTTATTTAAATAGTTAAATGGGGTTTATCAGTAAAATTCAAATCTGACTTCTTCCCATGCTGGATCTGATCTAGTGTAATGTATTGGTGCATCTGCTCCCGTGAATTGTTTAAATCTTTCACGTTCCGCAGCTTGAGTTATAAAGTATAGTTTTCTATTAGGGAAATCTAAAGGATTGTATCTACTACATTTCTCTGGGTCACCCATAGATAATATACTTTCCACTACATCTCTTTCGTTTTGATTCAGAGGGCCCATTCTTAAATAATTAGGTATTTCCGGACCGTGGTCTAGAGTTCCCGAGCTTGAGCTCTCGGAGTGCGAGGGACTAGCTAAAGGGTTAGAAGGGTTGCCACCTGTGTGACTAGGACCAGCTACGCCCTCAGGAGTTGGGGGTGTTATGAGCCGAAGCACAAAACCGGGAGGAAGTTGGTTTTACCTTGAAGTGTAACGGGGAGTACGATAAGATGAAGAGTCGCTACTGAAGGCATTAGGTGAGTGTAAAATAAATAGCTTATTTTATTTTGATTTAACTATTTAGAGTGTTACAGCTAATATTTTATAAAAAGAATAAGCAGAACTACAGTTAAATATTATTAGACAAAATAGAATAAAATAAATCCAAATATTTGCACTGTTTCTCCAAATATTTACATAAAAAGTTAGAAATTTATGAATATATTTCCCTAATGGATAATCTAATACTTTATTGAAATTAATTTCCTTATCTATAATAATTTTACAACTAAAAATAATAACCAACATAATAAGTAAATATATAATAACAAAGTGAAGTATCAAATTAGTAGAAATAATTTCAATTACAGACTTCACAAAAGGTATATTTAATATGTCACCTTTTTCTAAGGGACTATTAATAAATTTGTTAATCCAATCTGGATCATTTGTATTTAATTCAGAAACAACCCGAGATGTTTGTTCACTATTTACTGTGATTTCATGTCGGTCTTCTAAATTTTTATATACAAAATTTGAAAATTTATTATTTTTTAATAAACTAGGTTCATCTACCCAACGAGATAGAACATTTTTAGCTTGTTCTGTGTTCAGGGCATCACCTCCTGCGGTTTTTAAATCTTTAATTTCAAAAGATAACTTTACCTTACCAGTAGGAGCTGTCACAACAGTATCCGCGAATGAATGAATAGTATTAGTTAATACAAGATATGAGGCAGTAAAACCTGTACTAGTTCCACCTATTATACCTATTCTAGGTAATAATTTAAGATTAGTTTTAGACACTAAAGCTGCGGCGATTCTAGCGCTAGAAGCATAAACTCCAGCTGCACCCAGGTTAGTTAATATTGTTTTAAAGAATTCACCCGTTAATTCAACTTCTGTGTCACCAACACTAGCTTTTATTATAACAGGCTTATCGTCAAGTAATATTGTATTATATTCCATATAATTTAAAATTAAGAAACTAATAACAAAGGGTATAATAATAAATAAGAGACTATTTTGTTTAAAATAAGTGATATATTTGTTTTGAATTTTTACTCCGAATAACCCTATTTGCATAGAATAAAAGACACAAAAATGTAAAACAAAAGATACAACAAATATCAATAAGATATTTGTTATTAAAAAATTAATATTTAAGTTTATGTTCATGATTTTTTTATATTTTTTTTATTGTTTGTTATTAACCTACCCCAATAGCATGCTATTCCACCTCTTATTACTAAGTGTGTTAAGGCTAACTTAGTTAAATAGTTAAATATGATTAACTAACTTTACTTATATAAATAAATAAATACTAAGTCGTAAATATCTACACCTGCCCAGTTACTAGGATGTTACTTCTAGCAAGAAAGGAGTACTAGTGTTAATATCTATCCTTGCGAAGAAAGACGTATTAACTGCGAAAGACTAAATTAAAGGTTTAGACAAAGCCTTTTAAAGTCATACTTAGGACTTGATTTAATCAATAAAAGTGTTTAACTTTTATTTATTAATTATAATATGGATTAACATTAATTATAATCTCTTTTAAATAAAAAATATATTTGTTTATCATTAATTTAAAACAAAGACAAACAAATCTTTTTAAAAAACAAAATTTTAATAAAAAGGATAGGACCCTCCCGCTGGGTAGGGTTAAAAAATATTCGACCCCTCACCTTTATTCCAATATGAAGTATAAAGTTAAAGATACAGTATTAATCATTATCGTAATTATCGTACAATCTAAATTATTAGACATATTTAAATTATTAATAAAATTATTATAAACTTCTTCATTAATATTATTATAGTAAATCGTAATTTTATTTACATTAAGTACACCCCCTCCCCCCGCTGGGTGCGGGTTTGTTAGACAATTTATCAAATTTTTTTATTATTAGATTTCTCAATGTTTTTATTTGTATCTTGCTATTAAGATCTATAGCTATTTTATTGCATAAGGTTTTTTTATTTTTACCTTTATTATATGACAATTTAATTTGTATTACTATATATTGGGTGTTTAACCTAGATTGTCTAATGAAAATATCTATATTCTCTCTTAAATTTTTCATGGTTAAAGGTTTAATTAAATAATAAAAATAAATCATTTAAATTTACTTTGATTATTATCTCCAGTATTATGTTTGTAACATTGCATATTTATATTAGCCTGTACATTAGTTTGATTAGTTGTATTTTTCTTAGGAAAGATATTAACACTTTCTATTTCTTTGGTATTATTTATATTACTTGTTTGTGAATTTCCATTTGTTTGAGAATTATTTGTTGTATCATTATGTTGAGTATTTTGATTAGTTTGATGGTTGTCACTTCCTGTAGTATCACATAAGATGGGTTTATAAATTAATAAGTTAGTAAATAGGATTAATACAGACCATGTTACAGAACTTATAATAATTAAATGAATAAGTTTACCTAAATTATTTAATAAAACTCTTTTATATTTTATTTCATCTTCAGATATATAATCAATATACATTGACATTGACATTGACATTGACATTGACATTGACATTGACATTGACATTGACATTGACATTAAGGCTAATAAAGGAGAAATAAAAATAGAATAAATATAAGTATTTTCTCCTACCGTATAATTAAATTCATATAAATTATGTTGTAATCTTAAAACTATTAAGATAGTAAGTACAAAACATAACATATTATATAAATAATAAAAGATTAATACATTTAAGCTAGGTACATTTGTATTTATATTATCACCATTTCTATAAATATTATAAAAATAAATGATTGATTTATAGAACACATTAAACAATCTAATAATAAAATTAAATTTTAAAAAGAATATATTCAATACTGAAGCTGAGACAAATAAATATAATAAACTTGAATTAAAATACAGGTATAAACCAGTATTAAATACAATAGAAAATAGTAACATAACTAATATAAAATATAAAACATTTTTAGATTTAGGTCTATAAACCATTGGTAAAGATAAAATAGACAAATACAATTCAACAATTTCTCTATATATTTTATTAATTGTTTGCATTTTTAAAGTTGTTAATTTTGTTATATTTTAAGAATTATTTTATAAAAAACTTAACCAATTAATTAATAATCTCTCAAGTTAAATTTATAAAACAATAAAGAGACTTTAGTTAAATCCTCTCATTGAAAGTATTTTGTTGTGTTTATATTTGATAGTGTTCTCTCATAAGGAAGTGTCCAATTTTCTTGTAAAATTAAAATTAGTCAAAATACTGTCAAAACACCCTTTTTACATTTTAAGCCTTTTGTCGCCTCTTTCTGAAAAATATTTAGTTTTAAAACCCACGTTAAATAAGAAAGGTACCCTGAAATCACAAAGTATTATTAATAATCAAGACCCTACTCAACCAGGGGGTAATAATTTAATTAATGGGAACAAAATCAACCCTCGAGGAAGAGGGGGAATAAAACTATCTTCTAAAGTAATCATTAAATTCGACCAAGAAAATTTCGTTATTAGATCTTTTCAAGTTAATAAATCTAATTTAACTAAATCTATTCTAAATGTTAATAGAACAGTTAAGAAAATAGGACCTGTAAGTGAACTTGTTAATCTAGGTTTTATGAATAATACTTCTTACATTAGAACCTGTTCATTCTTTGATATTCATCTTACAATTAGTGATTACCTTAAATATGGAGTAATAACTAAACAACAATATAACAATGTTTTTAGCAGTTTAATATCTTATGCATCTAAACAAGATATAAATAATTCTATTTTAATTACTTATAAAGATGAGTTACTAAACAACGAACAAAATTTCTATAACATCTTACATAATAGACTTATTTATATGAACAACACCTATTCCGTATTAGTCTTAGATTATAGAACGGATTCATTTGTAAGGCTAAGCTATAAGGCAAAAAACTAATTAGATCTACAACAAGCTAACTTAAATCACAAAGAGGAACTAACTAATAAACTTGCTAATAATAATTTATTGGCTGAACAATATCAAACATATCAAACATTACAAGGTTGTAATAGCTTACAAGATTTATTGATAAGTGTGTATGTCTTTCAAATTGAAAAAATTAAAACTAATCAATTCATTGTAAATTCTATTATGAAAGAACATCCTCAGTTAGATAATACCTTTATGTACTGGAAATACTTTGAATTGTTTACATTTAAATTTAAATATTCCGATAATGAAGATGCAATCTTTGATATAATTCCCGTGGATACAAGAATAAAATTAGCTACTTTTATTTATTCCCACTATAACTCTGATGCCTTATTTTATTCTAAGGATCAAGAAAAAGTAGAGAACATGTTTAAGGCTATTAAAGGTAGCATACCCGGATTAGATGAGAGAAATGATTTTAACCAAAATATGGTACAAATCATTAATCCTTTATTTAAGAATTACAGGGTATTTGATATTGAACCTTATTCTAGAGTACCTAGTGGTAATTCCTCTTATGATTCACCATCTTCAGGAGGTTCTATGGATTCAATTGATCTTTTTGTACGTCCTATAGGTAAAGTTGTAACCACTACTAGTGAACAACGAACCCAAGAAATAACTACAAGAGTTCAACCTGAACCTTTGATTGAAGAACCTAAACACAGATTGGCAAACAAATTTATTAACTATGTAACTAAAAAATTAGGATTTTAAGAACCCATAATCGCACCCAGCTTTGTTTTAAAAAACAAGAGGGTGGGTCTGCAAGAGGGTTATTTATCTAACATTTTTAATTAGAAAAAATAAATTTTAGCTTTCGTTTAATGTAGCAACAACCCTACCCGTTTAAGAAATAAAATTTAAGAGGGTTTTATTTCTTTATTAAAATTCTTAATACAAAAAAAGTATTAAAGAATTATGCCTCTTGTACTATTATAGTAGTACAAAAAAAACTAATCAAACAAAACAATTAAATAAATAATAATGAAATTAACACAAACTGATAAATGGCTAGATTTTAGCTATAACGTAAATTTTGTTGTAACACATTTTAATATAGGTGTTTTTTACAACAATTTTGGAATGAAATAATGTTTGAAGTAGATATAAAACAATTTGTACTAATTCAATTTAAAGTTTTATTGACTAACGGCACTTATAGATCTATTTCTTATGTTCAAACAACCAATTATAAAAATAAAGATGAATTATATGAAACATTTATAGAATTCTGGAACATTTGTAATGAAGAATATCACCAATCTCCAGTAGATAAAATAGTGTTTACGTATAAAATCTTAAATAAATTAAATTCTAAAATAAGAAATTCTAAAATTAATATTCATAAAAATCAAATATTAAAATCAAAACCTACTTTTAGTTTTAAAGGTAAAACTTTACCCAACAATATGGATTTATTAACTTGGGGTGAGATATGTGAATTTGATGACACTTACACAAGAGGTGTAGTTCTTAAAAATGATTCTTCTGTTTTATATAGAATACAAATTTTTGATACTTATTTATTAGTCGATTATATGATTGAAAACAATATATTGTTTACTTTCAAAGATACTATATTGGATTCAAAAAAAAGAAAATCCTTTATATTCATTTACTAGAGAAATAAATAACCAATTATATGTATTTATAGATGGTAACTTGATAATCAAAAAATTAAAAAGACCATGTAAATTTATAAAACCAGCAAAAAGAATAGTATCTTTTAGAGATAAGAGATTTGTAACTATGGACTTAGAAACTAGAGTTATAGATAAAAAAAATGAAACCTGTTTGTGTGTCTATTTTTGATGGTAAGTTGATGAAATCATTTTACCTTCTAGACTTCATAAGTGAAGAAGCTATGTTAGAGGCTTCAATTAAATTTTTAATGGTAAGAAAGTATAAAAATTACAGAATAAATCTTCATAATTTTTCTTATTTTGATGCTGTGTTTTTACTTAATGTTTTAAGTAACTTAGCTACTAAAATTAAACCAATAATTAGAGATAATCAAATAATTGATTTAAAATTTTACTTTGAAAATAATGAAAATAATGAAACTAATAGTCTTTACACATTATATTTTAGAGATTCTTATTTACTATTACCTAGTTCTTTAGACAAGTTAGCTAAAAGTTTTAATACTGTACCTAAAGGAATCTTTCCTTATAAATTTATTAATAATCCTTTAATAAAATTAGACCATGAATTACCAAAAGGAGTTGGTACCTTCTTACGATAATTTTGATAATTTATCTACGGAAGATTATTATAAATATGTTAATTCTTTTAGAGCTAAAACTTGGAATTTGAAAAAAGAATTAATAAAATACTGTGAACAAGATGTACTTTCTTTACATAGAATAATAGATAGTTTTAGTCAAAATCTTTATTCTCTTTTTAATATTAATATTACAAATAGCCCTACTTTACCTTCCTTATCTATGTCTTTATATAGAACTAAATTTATAAAAAATGATTATAACTTACCCATAATAATTGGAGAGACTTATTTCGATATTAAAAAATCATATACAGGAGGTAGTGTAGACATGTTTAAACCATATGGTGAAAATGTTTATGAATATGATGTTAATTCATTATATCCTTCAGCTATGAAATTTAATCCTATGCCTACTGGTACCCCTACTTTTTTTGAAGGGGATATTACTTTACTTGAACCTAATGCTTTTGGTTTCTTTGAAGTAGAAGTAACAGCACCGAACTATTTACATGTTCCAATTTTACAAACTAAAGTTCAAACTGAGAAAGGTGGTACTAGAACAATATCTCCAATAGGTAGTTGGACTGGTTGATATTTCTCCGAAGAAATGAACAACGCTAAGAGATACGGTTATAAATTTAAAATAATTAAAGGTTATTTATTTGAAAAAAGTTTTATTTTCTCAGAATACGTTGATTATTTTTATAATTTAAAACAAAACAGTGCTCCCAATTCTTCTAATTATACTATAGCTAAACTATTTTTAGTTAGTTTATACGGTAGATTGGGTATGAGCCCTGAACTTGAAGTTCATGATATAATAGATTCTAATAACTCAGATATTTATAAAGATTATACTGTAACAAATGTAATTAACCTAGGAGAAAATAAAGAATTAGTATCTTATTTTACTAATAAAACTAATCCTAATGCTAATATCTCAATAGGTGTTGCTTCAGCTGTAACAGCCTACGGGCGAATACATATGGCTATGTTAAAAATGAGATTATTAGAAGCTGGATATGTAATATATTACTCTGATACTGACTCATTATTTTTAAATAAACCTTTAAACAGTAACCTAGTTGGTGATGGTTTAGGTTTAATGAAACTAGTTAACATATATAAAGAAGCAGTATTCCTTTGTCCTAAAGTGACGAGGAGGTATTAATCAAACCCAGCGGGGATGGTAAAGAAATAGTTAAAGTTAAAGGAGTTAAAGATACAATACAATATAGTGATTTAAAATCTTTGCTGGTAAAAGACAGTAGTTTTGCTATTAACCAAGAAAAATGGTATAGAGAAATAAACTCAAGTCAGATAGTTGTTGAAGATGAAATATATACACTAATGGTTACTGATAACAAAAGAACTTTAATTTATAATAATAAAAATATTTTAACTGAAACTTTACCTTACAACTTAATGGATAATGAATTAAAATCAATCAATAAAGATAGCATAACAGATTATCTACCTGATTATTTTATGCAATAAACAAATAGTTAAATAAAATTTTAAATTTTTATTTTAATAATCCCTGTCATTCTTTGAAAAGTCTTAAAACTTGTTAATTTCTTTCTCTTATTTTTCTATCCAAACCCGCTGGGGAATAATAAACAAAAATAAAAAGTCTATATTAAAAGACAAGCTAGACTTGGCGTAAAACTAAACAGCTCACATAAAGCAAAAATAGAAAAAAAAAAGATTATTCTAAAAAAAATAACAGTAATTTTAGTCTTGTTTTAATTTAAAAACATTTAGCCTTTACCAAACTCGAACTGACGCTAGCTACGTGAAGGGTAGCTGTACTACCTTTATACTAAAAGACCCTTTTTTTTTAATAGCGAGGGGTCACATCTTTCCGCTTCCGGGGAGAGGGTTGATCCTTTAAAGATAGTTGAAATTAAATAAATCATTCTTGTGAATAAATTATGAATTATGAATTATGAATTATGAGTTTATACTAATACAAATCAAAACATTGAGAGATTTAATGATGAAAAACTTGATAATTTGTTTAACAAACAAGAAACCTTTACTCAATATAGGTAAAATAATAATGTTAACTCTTTTAATAAAGTCAACTTTCTAATAAGAATCAAATCCAATAAGCATTGATTTTGGCCCCCCAAAAAACTTGAGGAGCGGGGTTATATCATAAAGTGCTAAAACCCGCGGCCCAGCGGGGGGTGGGGTTGGATAAGGGAGGGGTTAAGTCCTTTCATTCCTTTGTCTCCGTATGAAATAAAAAATGCTATTTATATTCAATTATTTACTTAATTTAGTTATATACATTCTAACTACTTGTTGAAATGTAAATAAAGGTAAAATATATTTAGAGAAAAGATAAATTAATGTTAATAAAGTTAAAAAAGAAAAAGATAATTGATTAATAAAAAAAAACGGTATTAATTGAGGCATAATATTTTAAATGTAATTATATGAATACTCTTCATAAGATGAAAGAGCTATCTCTGTTTTAATTTTAAAATCACACCACTGAGCACAGAGCTTTTGGAGATTTTATGATATTTAAACAAGAAAGTATTACAACCTGTCGGCTCCTTCTGTGGATTTTTGTAGACTTCTTACACCAAGCCTGTAAGGAGAGGTTAAGAATGATGCCACCCTCGCACTTAAGAGGTTAGGGCAATTAACAGAGATCTTTAACAATTACTCCTTATGTAACCTTACCTAGGTTAATTCTCATTATTCACTTGCTTACGAAACACTTAAAAGGTAGAATTTATACAATATCCTTCGGGTGCGAGACTATTAGTTTTGACTTTATCTAAAGCCTTACCCTCCTTTAGGTAATCATAGAAAAAATAAGTGGCAAACATGGCAATAGCTATGTTAACTACTCCTCCTATATTAATTTTATAGAGAGTAGTTAAAAAGGTAAATTTATAAACAATAAATGATAAAAACTAAAAGGAAAAGATACAAAGAATTAAGAAAATTAGAGAAGGTAAACTATCAGGTTTTAAATACTATAACAAGATGAGATATTACTAGTAATTTTTAGAATTAAATTATTCTAATATAAAAATATGAGTAGGGTTAACAAAATTATTCTGTTTACCTTAATTTTTTTTTGTACACTATTTTTGCTACATGCTTACGAACAAAGAGACTTGAACTCTTAAGGAATTACTTCCACTCCTGCTTAAGAGGAGATTGTTTACCATTTCAACATGTTCGCTTTATAATATAAATTTGCTCTGTCTTATCATTGTTGTGTGTGGCATAAAATTGCTAGATTCCGCGACCCTTTGGCTCCTTCAGCTTCATACACTGCTCCTGAAGGAGAATGAATAACTATTTTTTTTTAAGTCACTTGAAACTCATATCCTAGCTTTGGCCTCACAAGGTTTTTATCTGCTTTCTGTCTTCTATTGACTTATTTAAATTTAATAGTTCAATATATAGACTATATATTTTATGATTATTATTTTAAATTCTATATATTACTCTATTCTTATAGTAACAAAACAAAATTAATTAAAAAACAGATTATATATTATTTTAATTAATCCTTCCTATAGCAGTGCGTAGTAGTAAAGGCTAACTTTAAGCACACCGCCGCCCTGCTTAACCAGGGAGGATAAGACACAGAACTAAAAATCTTAGGCAAGGTGAGATTAAGAGTTATTAATTTATTTCCTTTAACCCTAAAAAGAATTAGTTATGCTGGAGCCACTAGGGCTTATGGAAAGGACCAAGAAAATTATATAAACCCACAAAAATAAGATAAAATAAATTGTTTTATTTAATTAAAGTTATAAAAAAGGGTTGAGGTTAAGCTATTTGTGAATTAAAATATTATCTGAATATGTGACTTAATCTAACTGTAAAATTAAATGCTCCTTTTCTAGATTTATCTGTAAACATTGATTTTTCTATCACTTTTGCATTTAATCTATTAAAGTTTCCTCTTTGAGCTCTTTTTACTGTCAATCTAGGTATAATTCTTTCATTAATTGGTCTACCAGCTAATTTAATATTAACACCAGATACTCCAGATGGGAATGACACAGCTTCATTCAATAATGTTGTATTAGGAATGTTAAATTTATTTTTTTTATAAATATTTATTTTTCGAAATAGTCTAGAAACTAATTTAATAAATTTTTTATTATAACTTTGATTATTTAAAAATTGCACTAAAATATTACTATCCTGATAAGGTTGATATAATCTTACTAATTCAAATTCAATTTCGGTATTAAATAATTTAGTTAAGTAATCACTAAGGAATAAAAAGTTAGCATCATATATAGAGGTAAGAAAGTTATCTTTCCCTTGGCCTCTGTACGATGTACCTTTAAAGGTTGAAGATAGTTTACCTGAAGGAGAAGCCTTATTTAATAAACCTTTTGTTTTAATATAATAAAATAAATGGATAATAATTTTAGCTTTATTTGAATTAGTATCTTTAGATTCAGATAAATTAAATTCATTTTCAAGACCATTATGTGAATAAACAATATTAAAAATTGGTTTACTTATTAAACAACCTTTAGTTAAAAAGGCTAATCTTAATAAATCAGCAGCTTTTTCCATTGCAAATAAGTATTTGTTACTTTTTTTAAATTGAAAATAATCATAATTACTAGTAGATAATTTAAAATCAAATTTAGTTAATAAATTTAAATAATGTCGTATTTTATATGAATTTATTTTATTATTATCTTTAATTAAAGGTGTTGGATAATTTAATTTACCTTTGCCTTCGGCTAAAGTAAAGGTAGAAATGGCATTACTTAGGTAGTTAAAATAATCTTTAAATGAATTTAAAGACATAAATAAACCACTTCTTCCCCCTTTGGGGCTAGGTGCATTTTTAAACTGATGTTTCACTTCTTCCGAGATCTGCGAAGCCCCATCGGTAATGACAGGTGCCATTGCATTAAGATCCTTTGCCCCAGATCCAGAAGGTTTTAGTACCTTTCCTGTTAATAAATCTGAAAAGATTAATATGTCTTCAAATAAGTTTGATTCGACATTATTTTTAAACTCTAATTTGGTTAATTTTTTACCTTTTATATAATTTGCTAATACATCCGTTGTTAATGAAGGATAAACTTGATCAGAAGGTTGTAATTTTAAGTTTTCTATTTTTGTAAATAATTTTTGTGCGTTTCCTCCTCTAAACCCTGTAATATAAGACACAAATCTTGCTTTATTATTAATATCTGAAGAATAGATTACAGAATTAAAATTGGTTGTAATAGATTTTGGATTGTTACTTAATGTGTTTTTATTATTTGTGTTCATGATTTTTTTTATATTTTTTATTGTTTCGTTTGTTATTAACCTACCCAAATAGTATACTATTCCAATTCTTTTTACAAAGATTGTTAAGACTAACTCAATCTAATAATTAAATATGATTAATTAACTTTATTACACCTGAATGGTTAAAATAATAAATATTGAGTCGTAAGTATCTACACCTGCCCAGTTACAAATATCCCAAAGGATCCAAGTAAGAAAGGAGTACTAGTGTTAATATCTATCCTTGCGAAGCAAGACGTATTAACTGCGAAAGACTAAATTAAAGGTTTAGACAAAGCCTTTTAAAGTCATACTTAGGACTTGATTTTTCAATATAAAGAGTTTAACTTTATTTATTAATTATAATATGGATTAACATTAATTATAATCTCTTTTAAATAAAATAACCCACAATATCAATTATTTTATTTAAAAAATATTGCACAACTTTGTGGGTTATCAATTCTATCTATTTAAATATAAATTATGAACAGATCTATCTTATCATCTATGTAATATAATCAACCATTAGCCTTGGCTAGCAAAATTGTATTTAAATTATTATTTAGAGAACTCGGTCATTTACCTATATATAATGCCTTGTGGAGTTTATCAACTTTCGCTATCGCAAATATAGGAATTATTAGGTCAGTATTTATGTTATATAGCTTAAAAAAATATGTTTTAGGATATATTAATCTTACTACTCTAACTAACACAGTTAACACGGTATCACCTGTTGTAGGTGTTATGTTTGATGTCTTGGTGGAATAGCTATAATAGCTTTAGGTTTAATAGGTGTACTAGCTTGTTGCAAATTTGTTGCTATAGGAAACACACCGGAAATTGTAGAAATGGCTGTATTAAATTAACTACATAATAAATAGTTAATATTAACCCTTTTTATTGAATTGTTTAAGTTAAAATAAAAATAGAATAAAAATTTTAACCCCTTACATAAACTTTGAACCCGCTGGGTAGGTTGTAAAACTAAATTAAATAAAAATAAAATCATCCGTATTACGTCAGGATGTGTAAAATAGGTTCTTAAACTTTAATTATTTAATAAAAACCTTTGAGATTTTAAGACTGTTTACAGTGGACACCTTCGGGAAAAGTGTTTTGTCTAACCCCTTTTATAATGTTAGGAACAGAGTTGTGGCTTTTAAAGATAGTCCCGTTATGTAAAATAAGAATACAATCCCTCTACCTACTATCTAAGATTGGAAATTCCTTGTTAAGGAAAGTATATTTTTTATTTTTGTTGCTTTTGTTGATTTTGATCATATTATTTTTAAAATTTTGGTTACAAATAGATTTGATGATTGATTCGTAAAACTAATTTAGTTTTATCACCTCTACCTGAAATAACGTCAACATACTTATTAACACATTGAATAGCTTTTTTATAGTGAAAACAATCAGTACAGTTACAATCAGGAGCATGTCCATTATTTATCATGAAACCTTTTCCCACATCGGTAGCTGAGATTTGAGGGTTATTATTTATATTATTAAAAATAGCATCCATAAGTTCTCTTACAACTATTGTACGTGGATTTTGTTTAGTGAATGTACAATGAGGACAGTCACAATGTTCACTATATCTTTGGTAATTGTATTTTTTCATGATATGGTTAATTGCATTACGATCGGCTACCGTTGTATCGCTTCCTTCGCCTATAGCCTCAGTAGTAATTTCAATAACATTCTCAACTTGAATATCAAATGTTGCCGATGGAACTAGTCTTTTGATGTAATGTCGTAGTCTATAACACGTGTCACAAGTACAAGGAGTTTTGCTCCCAAATTATGAGATTTTATTCTATTTTCTTCCATTCTAGAAGGAGATAGGGTGCCATATTGTGTAGAATTAGTCTCATCAGATATTGGACTAGTGTCAGAGGTAGGAGCCTTATCAGGAGTTGTAGACTCTGGTTTATTTTCAAGTTAAAGTTGTAATCTATTAAATTTATTAGATCTTTCAGGATCTTGATTTCTTGCTTTATCTATTGTACAATAAATACATTTACAATTTGCATCTAAATCTTGTACTGCTGGGAATTCTAGAGGTTTAGGTTTAGGCGTTTGTTTCGGATTAGGTGTTGTAGTTTCACCTTCGGGAATTTCAGGATTCGGTGCCATCCTAACTCGTCCTGTATTAGGATCTACTATACCAGGATGTGTTGCTATGAAACCTTCTGTACTACATCCAGGTCTTAAAACTCTCTCATATTATTGTCAGAACTAAAACTATTCGTTTGTGAATCAGCTTTATCTAGTTCTATTAGGTAATATTCAACAACTTCTTTCAATCTGTTAGCGTCGTCATAGTCATCTCGACACATTGTATATTTGTAATATCTTCTAATAGCAAAATCTGTACTAATTTTAGCAGTTACATTATCTATAATATATTGTTTCAAATCTTTCATTGACATTGCAGTTATATCTACACCGTTAACCATCCAAATTGAAGAATTTGATCCATCAGCACTTGTGTCACCATCAGGTGATTGGTATTCAAAATGACCAAAAGGCCAAATTTTTTTCAAAACAAAGTTATTTACAATATCTGGGACATAACTGAATATATAATTGAATCCACCTTTAACTTTATCCCAGTAATAACTTACTGTTGCAGTATCTTCTTTTAAATATGCATATATTAAAGAACCACCAGCCATAAGTGTTAGTGCAGCAGCAGCACAATAAGCATAATTCCAATAACTGTGGTTATAATTATCCGGATTATAATAGTTTGGTGTTGAAGTACCAACAAAGTCTCGTCTTAAGCTTCTTTGTCTTTCAGTGTTCCAATCGTTAGCTGGAGCAGGTCTAGTTTTATTCCTGTTCTCTCTTCTGTCCATTTCGCTATAAACATCATTAAGTTCATCAGATGATAATACTCGATATCTACCCTTTAACTTTTTAGCTTGATCAATTGTTTTAGGATCTGAACCTAACTTATAATATACTTTAGCAAATAATCTTTTTATGTGGCTTACTATTGTTTCCCCTGACTCAATTACATAATCCATTAAACCTTCTGAAATAACTAACCAAATACCATCAAACCAGAATGTTAGATCAAATTGTAAACTGAATCTTTTACTTACTATTGAAAAGATTAATGAGAATATTGAAGTATAAGCACTCCATTTTAGAAAGACTTTTATTATTAAAGATATTGGTTTAAAGAATCTCATTTTCTGAAGTTTGTTTAGTAATAACATTTTTGCTAATGATAATAGTGAAGTTTTTATAGTACTTCTAAATACTTGTTTTTTTTGCTTTAAATTGTTTAATAAAATTTTTAATTGTTTTTTTTCATTTTGTTGTTCTGTTTGTTTATAATTATTATGATTTATGTAATAAACCACCGAAGACTAACTCGAAAAACCGGAAAGGTAGGTGTTTGCAATCATTTAAAATAATTTAAAGTTGCTTGTCTCATTACATGTAATTTTATATAACTTTCCAAAGCTACACTATATAATATAAAGCAAGAAGCATGTTAAAATTATTTAAGCTCATATTGTAAATAGGGATATAAATCCTATTTTTTAATTGTTTAAATATAATAAAAGAGATAGGATTCATAAATAGGGTTGTACGATGTATGGCAATGTTTAGATTTTATCTACTTTAAATCTTTATTAGACTGGATTTAATTTTATTTTTAACTAAAGAATGGTAGCCGATCTACAGCAATAGTTTATTCACAAATTTTATTTTGTGTTAGTTTCATCTTAATTTACTAAAACTTTATTAGTTTCTTATAACTTGTTTGTGTTTGGTTATTATTTAAGTTACAAAAACAAAAAGTCTTTTCTTAATTATTTTATAAAAAAAATTTTTACCAAATGAAAGAATTAATTGAATTATTAAAATTATTAGGTATTCATGTTAATATAAATGAATCTAGCTCTCCTATATTGTTATTTGCTTGTAGTATATTAGTCTTGTCTATTATAGCTTTATTTTGTTTTATAAATATCTTATTATATTTTACAATATTATATATAACAGATAATAAACTATTATTAGACAAATTATCAAGATATGTAATCTTAGTTAAGATAATTAATTTATATAAACAAACTAGAATAGCTTATCTATTATTTGAGGTTATACTTTTTTTAGTTAGTTTAGGGTCAGTTATCTGGTTATGTAGTAGAGTTGTTTATGGTTTAATGTAATCAAAATATATCTATTAGTATTTTGTCTTAGTTTTAGTTTTAATCTTAATCTAATATATATTAATAAAATTAAAGATTTCAAGAGATAGTCTTTAATTTTCTCACCTCTTCTAAACAAACAGAACAAACAATATGAATAATAATAATAAATTTTATATGCTGACTTGTTTTGCTAGAAGTTTTAATTAGTTTCATGTAAGAAAATTATGTACCTGTAGAAGATCAAAGCTTTGAGGTTACATATTGATTTTGTTAAGCTGAGGTTGGCAGATCTATTATTATTCTCTGGGTTTGGGGTGAGAGGTCAAAGTTTCGATGATTTTCTTGAAGAGTTCTTCAAACCTGAAAATTCCGAGGGATAACGTAGTTTGCGTCTTCCAAACCCTCTGGCTAGTATTAGTGGTAGTAGTAGTAAATTTTTATTTATATTTGAAGAATACGAATTAAAACAAGAGGTAGTTGAGAACAATGTTTTAAACTGAATCTAGCAAAATAACAAGAAGTTTTGTTAGTGAAAATAGAAGAACTTATAGTACTTTATTTAATTTGTCTGGCTGTCGTACAACAAGTCCTTATTTAAAGGAAAGTGGTAATAGTTTAATATTACCTAATAAAAATTTTAAGTTTCAAGCCTTGCGCTTCAGACCCTCTCCAACATTGCTTGGCTCGGGTGTAAGGGTCCCGTACAGGTGGGTGGCAGAACTTAAGGTATTTGTCTATTAACTCTAACGACTCTCTCCTTCCAGTTGATATACAGGGTGCGGGACCTGCCCTGCCGAAGTTCAAGTGTGGCGTACGCCACACACAGGGAACGGTCGTCTCTCAAAATTTAATGAAACTTTTATATTCTGAAAATAGTAAAGAAACCACCCCACAAAATATAAACTCTTATTTAATATCTCAACAAAAAAATTTATTATTAAGTCAAATTTCTGACTCAGCCGAATGGCATACAATAAATTACAAAATATTAAATTCTAATATCAATAAGGTTTTACTTGAATCTATAAAAGAACTAGAAAAATTACACAGAAATTTTATCTACTGTAATAGATAATCCTTTTTTAGTAAATAAATCTAAATTATGAACAATAATTTAGATTTATTTGAATTAACCCTAAAAAGTTATTGAATGGTTGATAATATAAATTCTGTCTCATTTGCTATAAATCAAAATGTTTTAAACTTTATTTTAGAATATTATAAAAAATATAAATTAATCCTAGATCCTGAAGTTAAACATCCTTTAGAGTTGAAGTTTAAGTTGACTTTAGTAGAAAAAAAAGGAATTAAAAAGTTTTAATAGTAAAAACCTTTTAGAAGCTGAAATTTTAATTATAGCTCACATTTTTAAAATTTGTTCAGATATTTATTTCCCTGTAAGATTAGAGTATAGAGGTAGATTATATTGTATTGTAAAATATTTAAATTATCAAGGTATAGAGTTAGCTAAATCTTTACCAATATTTTCTAAAGGAGAAAAGGTTAATTTAAATGATGAATTTAGTATACATTATTTAAAAATATTTGGTGCTAATTGTTTTGGTAATAAATTAAATAAAAATATCTGTTTTGTTTGTTAAGAGAATTAATAGGAAAGATAATAATAAGAAAGAGATTATTAAATTTCAAACTGGGGATTTAATTGCTAAGGCTAAAAAAAAATTATTATTTATCGCTTTTGGCTTTAAATTTAATAAGTATATTGAAGCTTTAAAAGTTAATGAAACTTATTTTTATTAGTCATTTGCCTATTCAATTGAATGCTTCTTGTAATGGTTTTAACATTTAAGTTTACTGTTAGAATACACTACTTTAGCTAAACAAGTTAATTTAGCTAAATCTAGTTGGGCAGATTATCCGGTTGATTTTATTCATTTTTGGCTCTAAGAATATTTAAAATCTGAATTATTTAATAATAATTAATTAAACAAGAAGGCTGAGTTTAATTTTGTTCATAAGGGAATGAATGTTGTTTATATGGGAGTAAGACAATAAAATTAAAACCTTTTATCTATACTAAAGATTTACTAAACTAAAATATTCTAGATAAACAAGTATTTAATACTAGAAAGCAGATTAGGGCTTTAATGCCTAATTTAGTGCATTCTCTAGATGTTGCTAGTTTAGCATTATTAATTGAAAATTACTTTAAAGAAGATAACAATAAAAAAAATTTTTTTTTTCTGTTCGCGATTGGTTTGCTGTAATAAGGTTAACTTAATTGGATAACTATTAAAATGAAGTTACTATAAAATATATATTACTGATTCTTTTCTTAAAAACTTTGATAATAATTTTAAGCAGTCAATCTTAAACCAATTTGGAAGAAGTTGTTATTCAGAAACTGATAAAACTATTAATCTCACAAATAATGCTGGAGAAAATATTAAATTAAAATATCCAGATTTAAATCAAGGTTTAAAACACCTACTAAATTAGAATTTATGGATAGTTCTTACATCATCTGTAGTTAAGAGATCTGAAAAATTTGAATCAATAAAAACGTTAATTCATTTAGTTAGAACACAATAGGGATTATTAATGAATTCTGAATTTATTGAAATAGAAGGTAATGGCAAACCTAACTTTAAAATATTTGAAGACTTTTGTCTACAATAAAACCAAAATAATTATTGTTTATCGTTAAAGGTAAATAATTTGTACTAAATATTTTTTTATGCTCTACTTTATTTAATATAGATTTATTTAGAGACATAGATTTTAGATTTATCGTACCTAAAGCTTTAGGAAAAATCAAACTTTTATAAGATAAAGCAATACTATCTGGAAGTGACTATCCTATTTAGAAATTACATCGTCAACTCTTAATAATTTTATATATATTTTTATAATAATCTAAATCAGGATTACCTGTTATTTTTATGTCTACTTGTCTACCAGACATATAGAACAAACTATTACCACTAAAACCTAACTTAACCAAAAATACTATAGGTACTATTAAGATGAAAATTTTCCATAATAAAATTAATAAAACTTGTCAAATTAAACTTATCAAAAGGAATCAATGCTTGGTTAAATACCTCATTTGTATCTAATTTTACTATATAATTTTGTTTCACAATTTTGTTTGATAGGTGTTTGTTAGAAGAAAATTTTTTGATTAGTTACACGATAGGGGATAAACGATTATATTTATTCAAGTCTTATTGACACTACAAATATTAGAGGTTAATTTCATTACAATACATAGATTTGCAAACAGTTAAGTATAGATTATACTTTACTGCTAGAGTCTGTAGTAAAACTCGAGTCTGTATTATTAATATTGTCACTAGAACCACTAGCTCCACTATCTGTAGGTTTATTATTCCCACTACCTGTAGGTTTATTTCCATCACCACCTGTACCGGAGCCTTTCAATATTTTATCTGTTGCAGTTTTACCCACAGCTATACCTGATCCAGTTATAACACCTTTAACAAAATGTTCAAGTAGTTTACCTCCACTTAACAATATAATAGGGACACCTAGAACACCTAAAGTTGTACAGAAAATTGATATATAGTTTTTAATATCAAGGATACCAACTACACTAGATAGGAAATCTAATAAGAAGAATAGACTATTAGAATCTATACACATTAAATTATTTAACATCATCATTTTTTTATATAAAGTAAAAATAATTAAGAAAAGACTTTTTGTTTTTGTAACTTAAATAATAACCAAACACAAACAAGTTATAAGAAACTAATAAAGTTTTAGTAAATTAAGATGAAACTAACACAAAATAAAATTTGTGAATAAACTATTGCTGTAGATCGGCTACCATTCTTTAGTTAAAAATAAAATTAAATCCAGTCTAATAAAGATTTAAAGTAGATAAAATCTAAACATTGCCATACATCGTACAACCCTATTTATGAATCCTATCTCTTTTATTATATTTAAACAATTAAAAAAGTCTGATATTTAATAAACAAAACAATAAAAACTCTGAAGTTTGGCTCTTTTATGTAAGAGTATAAACATAAAATATTAATATTTTATAATGACCCTCTTACCTAGAATCCGACAAAACCACGATTACGATATTTTAGTTTAGTCTACATTTAAAAATAAACTTTATATAAATTTAAAAATAAACTTTAATTCTTTGATAATAAATTGTAATAAAAATAACTAAATTAATAAAACAATGAAAAAAAATAACAAAAAAAAATATACTTTCTACAATGTAGCAAATCCAATTTTAACAAAGGAATAATAGCCTAGCCTATAACCTTATTAAACATTCTCTTCTCCTGGCCCACCCTTTTGCCTAGGGTGTGGTGATATGGTTGTTAAGAACTACTAAAACTAAAGAGCCTTGATCTTGATCTGGTTTAGAATCAATAGATAAACTAGAACCTGAATCAGTCTCAAAAACTCTATAATTTATTTTAAATGGATTAATAATTTGTTCGGTGTTTTAATTAAAAAATAAATTTTCATCTAAACTGGGTATATTCCATTTTATAGTCTCATGTTCAGTCTTAAAAATGTTATCGGCATTAAAAATATCATCAAGTTAAATGGTTTCATGTTCTATTCATTTTTATAATTTAAATTGGCTTGATATAAATCAGCTAAATTACTTGCTTCATAACTTAAAACTAGAGAAGTATCAGTTATAAAATCTAATCTAACCACAGAATAAATATTATTCACATGAATAAGTTAGGAGTTGTTCTAATATAAGGATTATTATTTATAAACACTCTAAGTTTACGGTTTAATTTAAAACCCGACTCCTTAACTCTTGAATATTTCTATAGTTACAAATAAAATTCTACTTTGTTCAAAATATCTTTATCTTATTATTTTATAATACTTAGGACATTTACTCTCTACATTCTATTTATTTAATAAATAAATAAAATATCCAATTTCCCCTTTAGTTCTTTTTAGCTTGTGCTAGACTTTTAGTTGTTGAGGTGATCTTACTTCGGGTTGGTAGAAAGTAATTATTTTTAAGCAAATAGATCCTAAATTAAAAGCTAATTGGGCCGGGCTTAGCCTAGCTACTCCTTAATTCCAACTAGCAAAAAACCAAATAATATGGAAGTATGAAGATTTAATCATAGTTTATAATTTTATACCTAATTAGATTTTATTTAAAAGAGTAAAAAAATAAAATTATAAATATTATAATATTTAACAAATGACTAGCTAAACCTTAACTGATCCCTTACGTATATTTTTATACTTAAGCTGGACAAACTAAAATGAAACAAACTAAAATAACCAAAAAAATTTAAAATATCTAAAAATAATTAATCATTTTTTGTATAAATTAATGTGATGCGTGGAGGTTTTATACAACCCTCTTCGCTTTAATATCATCCAACTAAATTGGCCGAACCTAAGTGGCCTTTTTACTATAAAATTTTTAGAATATTGATAATTCGGTTTAAATTATGCTTATTACACACCTTTATTGATTAATCTAAGGTATTAAATCTTTGTATCTTAAAGAAGAGAGAACCTACCTAAGTTTTATTTAGTTACCAACCTTTGGTTCTTAAAAGAGAGGCGGGGTAACCTACCTAAAAAGAAATACAATATAAAACAACAAAACAAGTTTCAATCGTCAGCAAGACAAGTAAAAGAACAAAATCCACGATGATAATTAAAAAGTTTAATATAACAAGTGGTTAATTTGTTGAACTCTCTTTATCCTTATGCTATGAAGAACAGTTAAAAATTGTTGGGCGTGACGTATGCCTGTCAAATTACTCTGTTGTTCTGGTTTGGTCGGATGTGATTGGTTGATTGTGTGGGCGAAGGTGATTAGCCAAGCCAGCCGTTGTTCTCTAAGGCGATCCGCCGTTCGTAGAGAGAAGGTATTCAGTCTTTGACTCTTAGTTTAAGTCTTAGTCTTCTACTTATTTTTAGTAGTCTTAGTCTAAGTCTTAATCTTAATTTTAAACAGATTTAATTAAACTAAAGATTTTAAGAGATAGTCTTTAGTTTTATAATTCTCATCTCTTCTAAAAAAAACAAAATTAAAAAAATGAAAAATAATAATAATAATTATAATAATAATTATAGTAATGATAATGATAAATCTTATTTACTAGCTTGTTTTGCTAGAAGTTTAGATCAGTTTCATGTGAAAAATAATATGATTCATTTATTGGGTAGTATTTTCTATACTAAATCTGTTATATTTGACTTATTAAAACGTTTTGCTACCAACTACAAATATAATGCAACAATAATAAGATTGTCACCTGTGGCAGATCTAAATTTTAATGTAATTGAACATAGTGAATATTTAGTTGAGGTTCAGTTTTCTATTTTTTATTTTCTGGAATTATATAGGGGTGGAGGTCAAAGTTTCGATGATTTTCTTGAAGAGTTGTTTAGTATGGAGTCTTTAGCTGAACAAAATAAAAATCCAAACTTTAAATATAGTAAAGTTTTATTTGTATTTGAAGATTTAAATTGGTTTACTTTACAGTTATTATTTAAAATGAAAGGTATTAAACTAAGTGGTGGAAGTATTAGTAAACGACAAATATTATCTAGTGCAGAACTTAGTTTAAGTTTGTTCTTACTTATGTTAGGCTTTACTGATATAGATGCTTATAATAGTTATAAATATTTAGCCAACCTCTCAAAAAGTGATGTAAAGTCGGATGAAAGTGATTTAACTATAGATATAGAAAGACAATCCTTGTATTATTTAATGAAAACTGGTCTATCTAAAGACAAAGATACTTTAAGTATTACTATAGCTAATTTAGACAAAGATATTTTAAATAAAAGAAGAAATCTTGAAAGTTTAGAATTATCTTTGTCATCTAAAAAGAATGAAATCTTAAGAGCGAAAAAATTATTAAGTAATTCAAAAAGTATTATAAACTTAAATAAAAATATTGAACTTATTAAAAAATTTATAGATAATAAAGAAAACGAACTTTTATTATTAAATTCAAAATTGTCAGATATTACTAAAGAAATAGATAATTTAACTGAAATTCCTTATACTGAATTAAAAGCTAAATATTTTAAAATTTATCATAATTTAAAAAAATATAATGATGTAACTATGTTAAAGAAACAATTATCTAAGGCTACTAATATCTCAAGGAGTTTTGTTAACAGAAAAGCAGGCTCGGCTCCCGTATCCCGTACCGGTTGTCGAGGTCTTTACACCCAGTCAACCCCACCCGCTGGGAGGCTTGTTGAATAAACGCTCGCGCCCTGAGGGTTGTGAAGGAGTCCTTACTTTCGGCAGAACTCTTGGTACTTTATCTAAATTAGATTTTTTAAAGGTAATTGGAAATAATTTAATAAGTGTAGGTGCTTTGGCGGTTATTGTTAGTCTATATGGTATTTCAAATGTGATGCTTAGTCATTTAAAAAATAAACATGGTTTTAATTTAATATTTTTTAGTAGTGGTAAAGAGGAAAATACCACTAGTGGTATGGCTTTATTTGCTTTATTTAAAAAATTTAAAGGTCCTAATTGGTTAAAATATTTAATTATGTTTGTATTATGTTTAATTTTGTTAATTATATTATACCTATATTCTCCTATTATTTTATATTATTATCTTTCAATAAATTTATTTTGGATCAAAGTAATAGGTAGTCTAGGTTGTTCCTTTGTTATTTTTTATAATCTGCTATCTTTACATTTCTTACTTAAATTTTCAGTAACGGACGATAAAGACCTTGTCTTTCCTCAGTTTCTCCCTAGTATTATAAGAAATTATTTACTAGATCTAAAAAGAATTAGTAAATATGAATATAATATATTGAATATTTTTATAAATATATATGTAAGGGGTATTTTTTTTCACTTTGTTATATTATTATTATTTTTAGCATATATAAATTATATCTGTTAACCTTTGCGAGTGTGGTGTGATTAAGTTAAACAAAAACAACATATAATTTTTGTTTTTAAGGTTAAATGCTCTGCAATTCGCAATTAATTTAACCCTTTTCTGTTAAATTTCCAACCTTAAGCTAGGTAATCTTAAACCCTTTTTTTCAAATCAACAATTAATTAGTCCAAAACTGATTTAAAAGAAGAGGTATTTACGTATAACTTAAGTAAGTGTATCAGAGCTATTTGTAATCACATCTCAACTATAATAATAGGATAAAAAAAATAAAACTAACAAATACATTTTATGTTATAGTATTTTGTTTTTTTACTTTTTATTTTTAAGAGACTGTAGATCTATTTCAAAGTCTTAAACTCTAATCTTTTTTCAATCTTTCTAGTGGTAGAGTATAAATAACCAGAAAATTGTATTAATAAATATAAACTAATAACTAAAAAAATGAAAATAAAAACAATAAATTTAAAATCTAATCTAAACCGAATAAACTTAAGAGATCACACATATAAGTTTTTTCAACAAACTAAATTTAATTCTAATTATATTATGATTATTACTAAAGCTTCTATTAATGATGGTAGCTCAATAATTAATTTAGGTAGAAAATTGTTACTTAATTTAAAAAATCAAGATGAGATTAATACATATAGAACTTTAGTTATAAATAGCTTCTTAAACCAAGAAGATAATATTAAACTAAATAGTAAAGATCAAATATTGATTAATTATATTGAAACGGACAAAGAGTATTATGATAATTATATAAAACAAATCTCTAATTCAAACAACTTAGATTTAGATTCAGGGAATGAATTAAGCCTTGCCATCAGTATTAACTGCCTATCTGGCACGTTCAAAAAACAAAACTCTAATCTTTTTTCAATCCTTCTAGTGGTAGAGTATAAATAACCAAAAAATAGCAGAGAATTATTGTGTTTTGGACAATACATAATTTTATTGCTATGAACTTTACCGCCATCGCCGGGTTGTATAGAATCCTAAAACTCAGAAAAGGTAAATGTTACTTTAACTTCTTTTCCTAGTAAGGTACTTTCTATAAACCCTTTAGCAAAATGGTGCAAACATAAAGCAACACAACTAATAAATTAATACCTAGAATCTTATCTACCGATGAATTACCTAACTTAGATAAACCATCTCACCCATCAGTTCCAGATGGAGGGGGTAATTCTAATAGTAGTTGGTACAAACCTTGGAGTTGGAAAGAAGGATTTAAAGGTTCATTAAGAGAAACATATAAAAACTCTCTACCTGATTATTCTAAACCATTTACTTGGTTAGATTTAGATACAGTTAAAACAATTGTAATTTGTTTAGGTGTTGTAACTATTGGTTATTGTACTTGGTTATATTGGCCTATTATTAGTAGTAATGTTGTAGCAGCTTCTATAGCTGTTAATGAATGGGTTCTAACTCCATGTTATAATTGGGCAAGTAAAACTTGTTCATACGTTTACAATAATTTATTTAGTTCAAGAGACCCTCCCGCTGGGTGGGGGTAACTCAGGAGGACCTGGTACAGGGGATACACCCTCTAATGTTGAAACTACAGATATACCATCTAATGTTGAACCTGAAGATATCGAAATAATAAATAGATATGAACGGACATTTACGGACGGTAATGGAACTGTTACACCACAAACCAGAGGAGTTAGAAATGAAGTAATGCAATATATGGCAGATATCAGACAAGGTAGTACTTCTGAAAGTTTAGCTCCAGTAATTGAAACTGCTGATGTAAATCCTAATATTAGTAGAGCAGCTTCACCTCAATTAAGTTCTTTTGATCCTACAACATCTGGTTTTAATGATCAAGCAGCTGTACAACCTAATACTGTATCAAGTGTTACTCCAACTAATCCCCGATCTACAATTATAGCTCCAATTCCTACTCAACCACAATCTACTTCTATTTTAGATCTTATTAGTTATCCTGCAAGTGTGTCTGATAACTCACTTACACCTAAGGCACCATCTATAGATCTATCATCAAATGCTTCCTCAAGTGATCTTACTCCTAAAGCACCATCTATAGATCTTCCACAAAACGAAGGTGGAACTATTAAAGGATTTATCAAAAATATAGGTAAAGGTAAAGGTAAAGGGTAAAAGTTGACAATAATACCAATTTAATGGATGTTATCTTTTTCTGTGTTACTATTTTTAATTGATAGTAACAACCCCTACCCAGCGGGCGGCTAAGAATTTTTACTAAATTTAAATTTTAATAAATAAACAAATTAAAGTAAGATACCGTATTCTTAAGTTATTATAATTGTCTTGTGTCAATTTAATATTTAAGTAGGAGTAAACTAAGAGATTAGTTTTATTACAATATTATTTATCCTTGATAGTTACGAAGGATAGTATAATATGTTATAAATAACTATAGTATAATAAGTTAGAAATAACTAAAAGAACTAATAATTATTTATTTAATTATTTTCGCGAATATTTCCTTCGAAGTAGGAGCGATTTTTAACAATATTTTTATTTTTAGTCTTGTAATAAGATTGTTAATATAAATATTAGTTAGTAATGGATAGTTATAAATCAAAATCTATGATTATCCATACAATTTCCTTCGGACTTGATTATTAAAAAGAGAAGTAGATTGTTTTTAAAAAACATAAATAGCTATAAAGCTCCTGCCCTCTCAATGTATTTCTTAATTTCTTTATATAGTAAGTAAGTATCAATGAGAGGGTCACTGAATTCATTCTAAATAGAATTGCAAAATAGAATTGCAAATTAAAGCCTTTAGTTGCTTAACTCGTTAAAACCGTAGTTATTCGAACGTTTCAATAAACGTAGGCACAAATATATTAATAAATAAAATGAAATTAAGACAAATACTATTGCCTATATGTGTATTATTAGGTACAGCTATAATGGCTATCTTTATCTATGATTTGTTAAATAATTTAGATGCTGATAGTTTAGTTACTAACAACAATGTAGTAGTAAACAATCAAATATCAGCTAGAGATGTTAAAAATTTAGCATCTAATCTAACATCTAACAATACTAATTCCACAATATCTTTTTCAGACGGCTCACCTGGATCACCAGCTGGGTTGATTGTGGGAGCTGCAATAGGTGGAATAGCTATAATAGCTTTAGGTTTAATAGGTATTTCAATCTGTTATATTTTTAATATACCTAGTGAAAATAGCTTAAGTTTTATACCTTTAATAGGTTGTTTCACTAAATTTAAAAATGTTAAATGGTTAAAATATTTTATTGTGTTTGTTTTATTAACATTATTATATTTCTTAAAGAATTACGAAGTTACTAAATTATTTAGTATATTTAGGATAATAATGGGGTTTAATTTAGCTTTAAATTTGTTTATATCTTATAATGCTATTTCTATTTTAATCTTATTAAAGAATTTACAAATGGTAAATTTAAAAATATTTAAATATTTACCTAAATCAATAAGAAAATATTTATTAGATCTGATTGAAATTAGTAGAAGTGAAACTAGAGAAATTAATGTATTCTTAAAATTATATATTAATGGTATATTAATTGCTACTTTTTATTTGATTATATTTAATATACTTATGTTTTATATTTCGTAATAATCTTAAATAAAAAATAACAACCCTCTTGCAGACCCGCCCTCTTGTTTTTTAAACAAAGCTGGGTGCGGGTATTTAACATTAAACAACCCAAACACCTACTTTTCTAAATAACAATTTAAATACAATTTGGCTAACACTAGATAATGGTTGATTTGAGTACATAGTAGCTAAGATTGATTTGTTCATAATTTTATTTTTTTTTTGTTTTTGTCACAATTAGAATTTATGTTTAAAATATTACACTGTTCAAAGTATAAACATACTAATATTTGAACTAGCGGGTTAAAGATAATAACATCAAATATTTGATTTATAAAAAGTTTATCTAGAATTAGGTCTTCCATCTCCACGTCGTCTTAGTCCAGTTACAAAGCCTCCAACAACGCCCGAGCTTGACCCTTCAGCTAAATCTTCAACTCTTGACCCTTCTGCTAATAGTCCACCTCCTTCCATACGTTCTATATCTCCAATTCTAACTAGAAGTTGGGCAGTTGATCTTGGATCAGAATCCGGTCGATTCTTACCTTTACCTATTCTTCCTCTTACAGTTTCCCATAAAGATCGGTATTCTCTAGCTCTTGTAGCAGCAGGTTGAGGTAATTGACCTAAACCACCATCATTGTCTCCTTTCTTTCTATTAGTAAAGAATCTCCAAATTTTCTTAACTACAGTTTTAGGAGCCGAGACAATTTTTTTTTGTTACTTTATAGATGGAAGTAAGTGCGGCTGACATAAGTCTAAGAGTCTCAATTGGATCATTGTAAGCAAGATAAGCGAAGTAAAATAATGCACAGGTTACCATTAGACCTAAGATTAATTTAGTGTAAAACCAATAATCGAAGTCATATTTAGGAGTTATGTCATTAATTTTACCACTATCAAACCAAGATTTATATGCTTTCTTAGAGTGTGACGTAATTTCACTTCTAGATAGGTCACTGTTTCTTTCTGAGATATAACTAATAGATTTTTTATTTACAGAACCTTTATTATTTACTGAATCTTTAACTTCATTTAATTGATTAATTAAGTTTTCGAATGAGGATCTTAAGAATTTAACTGTTTTATCCATATACTCTATTGTTAAATCCCTTAGGAAATAATATAGGAAAATAAATAGATAGAATAGTAAATCCCAACTAAATTTTTGTTCCACACCGACCATGCTTATCAAGTAAAGTAGTACAGCTGTAATAATATTCAGGTAAACTAATAGTCTAAATAATGATTTTAAGAAAACAAATATTTTTAGTAACGTTACTTTATCCAACTTAGATAAATAGGTTAGTCCTAGTCTATTTAATAAATATATAACACCTACTACGAAAATAGATTTAGCAAATTTATTTGATAAACTTGACAACACCCAGCTGGGTGGTGATTTTCTAGCTATACTTAATTTAGCTCTAGTTGCTTTAGCTAACTGAGTAGCTTTAGTTTTAGTAGCCAAGTTAATTACTGCCGCTTTATTGGTTAGTTTAGTTTTCATTTTTATATTTTATATTGGTTGGCTCACAATTAGAATTGTAGCATAATATTATTGTCTAAATATCCATTTAAACAATATATTAGCTACGTTTTTAGTAAAAATAAATATTTGTATTAATATTTGGCTGATTATATTTGTTTTTATCCATTCGATTTCACATCTAATTTGGTATTTAATATCTCCAATAAAATATTTCCGTTCATCTTTATTAATTATTGATGTAAATAAAAATTGTAATTTCGTTACAACAATGCTTAAGGTAAATAGGGAATAAAATAGTAAGGACAACCAAAATAAATGATAGAATAGGTCAGGTAATATAAAATCATACCCTAGATAGGATAAGATTATAAATACCACAGTTGATAAAGCAAATAGACCAATATTAACAAATAATATTATACTTAATAGATAAATTAATATTAACGTCATTTTAGTTTTTAAATTTTATATGTCACAATTAGAATTATAGTTGAAAACTTTTATATGCAGCACATTAATAAGTCCTCATCTATTCTTTTATATTTTAATCCCTAAACAAGTGATAATAAATTATCTATATAAATTATAAAACACATAATAAAAATCATCTCTTTGTACTAAAAGAGTATGTGATTTATATAAATTAATATACAATTCTAATTGTGACCCCTTATAATAAACTAAAAAATGAAAAAAAACGTAATAAACCTAATGAAGCCGTTGTCACAAGTAAATCTGATTCAGAATTTTACTACCTTTATTAGAAATTTTAAAGAAAGTAATAATCAATATATGCTACTTCAAGTTACATTAGTAATCCAAGATGAATATATCGCAACACTGTGCGACAAAACTAATGTTGATGTTTTAAATAGAAATGAGATGAGAGCAATACGAAATGAAATAAGAAGTAATTTCCGTAGAATATCTAACAATAAAAAAATTAAAGCTAACAGTATTATAATAGAACATGTTGTAATTAGTGAATCTAGCTATCGAGATATTAATGATAAACTTGCTTTAGCTGAAATATCAGGTTAAAAATTTGACAACCCTTTTCCTTAGGAGGTGTATATTATAAAGAGTTTATAATTTATATGAATTAATATACAATTCTAATTGTGACAAACCAAAATATAAAAATAAAATGAAAATTATGAATAACTCAAGACAAATATTATTTGCTCTATCTATTTTACTTGCAACAGCTATGATTGCTATATTTCTTTATGATTTGTTAAGTAATTTAGGTTCAGATAATGTTGCTCATGTTACATCTAATAATAATGTAATATTAAATAATCAAATGTCAGTTAGAAGTGTACAAAACGCATCTAACTTTACCACCAATGTTACTTACCCATCAGCAACTGAGAATTTAACTAATCCAGGAACTCTGGCTGTAACAATTATTTTTAGTGCACTAGGTTTAATATTAATAGTAGCCGGAGGGTACTCTCTACTTGTTTGCTATGGTCTTGTATCCCATCCTTTACCAATACCTGCTGCAGCAGCAGCTGTTATAGAGGCAGGTGCAGAATCATTCTTAAACCAATAACCCGTACAGCGGGTTAGATTTGTAGCTTAAACTATTTTTTTAATAAAAGAGTATGTAATTTTAGTACAAAATTAATGTACAATTCTAATTGTGACAAACCAAATAATATAAACTCATATGAACACAACAAAAATAAAAATTAATTCCTGGGAAAACTACGACTACCCAATAAACAACCAATTAATAGTAGCAACTCATATAGAAACTGCACTAAAAAGCTTTTGGATTGATACATTCGATCAACTAGACTCAGCAGACAACTACCATATTAGAATTCAATTTAAGTTTTTGACAACTGAAAGTGAGTACAGATCTCTATCATATATTCAAACAGTTAACCATACTGATTTAGAAAGATTAATTAATAATTTTAAAGAATATTGGGATCTTAGAAATGATGATTATCATAATACTTCAATTAAATCAATTGTATTCACTTATAAAATTCTTTTTGGTAAAGTTGGAAGCAGATTAGTACAGCATAAAAAAGTTATTAACTCATTAAAAGCTCCATTTAAATTCGGTGGCTTTAAGTTACCTAAAACAATGGATATAACTAAATGGAGTGGTAACATTAAATTCGATGAGGATTACTCTAAAGCTATTGTTTATATTAATAAATCTCTAAGGGAATATCATGTTTCATTGTTTGATAATTATCAAGAAATAAAAATCATTGTTAATAATGATGTATTATTAGAGTTTACAGACACTGTTAATGATGTTTATGATCTATCTTCATTTACTAGAACAATAAAAAATCAAAATTATATTTTTGTTAATGGAGAACTAATTGTTAAACAAATTGACAGAAAAGTTAATTTCTTAAATACTATAACAAAAGATGAATCTTTAAGTGATAATTTTATTACAATGGACCTTGAAACTAGAACAATAGAGGGGAAAATGCAACAATATTGTGTCTCTACTTATTATGAAGACGGTGATGGTATAGATAGACCAAGATCTTTTTATTTAAGTGATTATACAACACCAGAAGCTATGATGAAAGATGCAGTAGATAGTTTATTAACTAGCAAATTTGATGGCTATAAAGTATATCTACACAATTTCTCTAACTTTGATGCTGTGTTTTTAATTAGAATATTGAGTGAATTAGGTCAAAAAATAAGACCGGTAATTAGAGACGGTAGAATAATCAATATCGCTTTAGATTACGGTATTACTAAATATACTAAGTACACAATATACTTTAGAGACTCCTACTTATTATTGTCTAATTCCTTAAAAGATTTAGCTAAAAATTTCAATGTGGAAAACAAAGGTTTATTTCCATACTCATTCGTTAATGATCCTAACATTAAATTGAATTACTTAGGTTTAATTCCAGATATTAAATACTTTAATGGAATTACTGTTGAACAATATGATGAATATTGTAAGACTATTCATGGGTTGTGGTCTCTAGAATATCAAACTAAATATTATTGTGAACTAGATTGTATGGTACTTTATAAAGTAATCAAAACATTTAGCAAACAAATATTTGAGTTGTTTAAACTAGATATTAATAAATATCCAACATTACCTTCGTTAGCTTTGGCTATTTATAGAAGTAACTTCTTGAAAGATAATTTTAAAATTTCTCTAATTGATGGTACTATGTACAATGACCTTAAAAAAGCTTATAGTGGCGGTATGGTTGACGTTTACAAACCTACGAATGAACCTGATACAAAAGTATTCAGTTATGATGTTAATTCGTTGTATCCTTTTACTATGAGAGATTGCCCGATGCCAATTGGTACACCTAAATATTTTGAAGGTGACATTAGTAAAGTAGACCCTAATGCTTTCGGTATATTTCAAGTGGAAATTCAAGCACCAGATAACTTAAAATACCCTGTGCTACAAACTAAAGTTCAAACTCCTAACGGTAATAGAACTATAGCTCCGCTAGGTAATTGGAATGGTTGGTATTTTTCTGCTGAAATTTATAATGCAATAAAATACGGATATAAATTTAATATTTTAAGAGGATATATATTTAATAAAGGTTTTATCTTTACTGAATACGTTGACTTCTTATATAAATTAAAAGCTAACAGTACAAAAGGTACTCCAAACTATTTAATTGCTAAATTATTATTAAATAGCTTATATGGTAAATTCGGTATGGACCCTGAAAATGATAAACATGTTATCATTAATTCAGATAAAGCTAAAGAATATCACAACAATTTTGTTGTTACAAATGTGATTGACCTTGGTAATAATAAAGAATTAATTTCTTATTATAAACCTGTGTCTGATAAAATAGAAAATAACAAACCGTCATCTAAAAACATCTCGATACCTGTAGCTCTAGCTATAACTGCATATGCTAGAATACATATGTCTGTCTTAAAAAGATCTGCTTTATCATCAAATTTAGATATATTTTATATGGATACTGATAGTCTAAGCTTAAATGGTGAACTTGATCCTAAATTTATAGGAACTGAACTAGGTAAACTTAAATTGGAACATATTTTTAATGAAGTTATATACTTAGCACCCAAAGTTTATGCTGGTAAGACAGATACTTACGAATATGTTAAAATCAAAGGACTTAAAAATCCTATTTCTTTCGATGAAATGAAACCATTGCTTAACAAAGGTGATAGTCTTCAGATTAATCAAGAAAAATGGTATAAACATATTGACGAAGGTCTAATAACAGTAAAAAATGAAATTTATACTCTAATGATCACCGATAATAAGAGAGAATTACTTTTTAATGAAACAGGAAACTTTATTAATACAAAACCATATGTTTTATCTAATGGATTGTTATTAACGAATAAAGATAATGAACAATAACCCGCCGGGTGTTTGTTATTGTAATCGTATAACCCTTTTAATTATTTGTTTGTACAAGCATCAACCTCTGACCCTCTAAGCTGGCTTTACAAGAGATCGTTATTTGATTTAAATAAAATGAAACCTTGATAATCAGCTGAACATCGGCCAGTGGATTCCCCTTTCAATATTTTATTTTGGTTAACCTTCTTTAGTAACGAAATAATGTCTAGATAGAAAAGGATTTAAACCAAATCTCCCATACAATGAATTCATTAAAATTTTAGAAATAAGATACATTGCGGAACCTTTTTCGGATGATTCTTTAATTAAATTCAATTCTTCAATATATTCTTTAAAAATAAAATCAGATTTGAAAATATAACCACCCCCCGCTGGGCCGAATTTCAAATTGATAACCATATTTTTCGCAATTTTTAATTTCTTCACTAAAATACCATCCAGTCCAAGTTCCTGTTGGGAATATACAAGTACCTTGATTTCTAATTGGTAACAGTGGATGTTTAATACTATCTGGTGCTTCCACTTTAACTTTATAAAACCCAAAATTGTTTTTATATAAATGAGCATAATCTTGAATTAAGGTGATATCACCTATAAAATATCCAATAATATCTGTAGGGTATTTATATTTTAACATAACACTAGGATATAATGAATTAATATCATAATGTTTAACAGTTTTGAATAAAGTTTTAATAAAATCAATACTTGTATGAGTTACCATTTTTGCTATATTTAATAACTTAAATTTATTTACTGAAACATCTTTACCTTGTGGGTAGATAGGTCCTTTAGGAATATACATATCAACATGACCTCCGAAATATCCTTGAACTAAATCGTTATAAACTCTTCTAGATAATAAAGGAATTTCTAAACTTTTAGGTAAAAATTTAGATCTAAAGATTCTAAATGCTAAAGAAGGAAGTGTAGGAGCTTTTAAAACATTAACCTCAAATTTATCAAATATTAAATTACAAAATGATTTAAGTATTTGGTATAAAGACATACAATCTCTACTACAATAGTTTAAAGTTTCATATTTAAGGCTCCATTTTCTACCTTGAAATCTTTTTACATATTCATTATAATCTTCTAATGTAACTTTACTTGAATCAAAAAATTCATATGCTGGTACATCTCCTTTATAATTAAGATTATCTTTGTTAGGAAAATAATAAGGAAATACATCTTTTTGAATTTCAACATTGAATGCTTTACCTAATTTAGAAAGTGAGCTTAATAACAATAGCATAGAATCTCTAATATTTAGACTATATTGATAATTACCTTTTTCATCTGCACCATATTTAATATTTAAACTTATAAATTTACCATCTTTATAGATAGGATTTATAGTAATGTCTGATCTACTTAATAAATATTTAACTAAGAAAATAAGATCAAATTTAGATCCATTATGAATATAAAGATGAGTTCTATTAAATTCTTTAGTAAATAATTTATCAAATGCTGCTTTAAGTAAATCATCAAGAGTAGGATAATCTGCTATATAAAATTGATTTTGAAAATGAGCTCGACCAAAACAAATAGCTAAAATTTTAAATACATTATCTTCTAAATAAGTTTCAATATCAAAAGTTGTAATATTAAATTTAGGTCTAATAATTTGTAATGGATCATTTTTATCTATATCCATTTCTTCTTCTTTAGAAGGCATCTTATTTAATTTAGGTTTTTTGAATGGTTTAATTATATCTAATCTATTTGTAGTTAGATTTCCATCTCCATCTTTAATTAATTTAGGATTTCCTTCACTGTCTAATTTATATTTAGGTTTACCTATATTATCATTAAACATAAAAAAAGGATTATTTTGATCAAAAAAAATAATTTCACCTGAATTAAATGAACGTTTGAATTTATCAGTTTTAGTTAAAGTATCATTAAATAATAATATTTCTTTATTGCCTTTATAATATACTGTAAAATCAGTACTTTTATAATTTACAGGTTTAACAGATATAGATTCCCCTCCCGGGGTTATTATCAAAATTTGGATTTTTTATTTCATAAACACCAGCTGCAGTGCCAGATGGAATAACTTTACCCCATCCTTTGTAATTAGTGTTTAATGGAATATTTTTAATAGGTTGTATTCCATTTTCAATATCTAATTCGTATTTTTTACTTAAAGCTAAATTTCTGACATATTTTCTGTATTCATTTCTATCACTTTCTATATAACAAATTAAAACTTTATCAGTTATTTCATCGTGATATTTTTCGTCGTATATGTTAAATTGATTATTTATCAAATCTAAGTATCTTGTTTTATCTTCCAACCCCCCCGCTGGGCCGCGGGTGTTTGTTATATTTAAAGTAACTTTATTACTTAATGAATAAATAATATTACCTTTATCTGCAGATAGTTTAATTAATATGCTAATGAATTGTGATTTAGCTTTGTATTTACGGAAGAAAGTAGAAACATAGGATCTTAAAGATCTGCTTGTTAATAGTGTATTTAAATTTATTGTTTTTATTTTCATTTTCTTTATATTGTTTTATTTAAAGAAAACAATTTCTAACTATTTATACTCCAGTAGAAAATTGACAAATCTTAGAGTTTTGTTTTTAGATCGATGATAAGATCAAGATCCATTGGTTGCTTGTTTTATTTTTATTAATAGGGTTAAAATCCCCGTATTTTAATCTAAATCAAAGTTTTTAGTTTGAGCCAAATTTGAAACATATTTTATGTAATCTTCTTTATTAGATTCAATAAAGTAAATCAATATTTTATCTTTAGCTGAAGATTTAAATTTATTTTCATTTTTTAAAAATGTTCGTTCAACTGAATTTATATAAGCTCTAACTTGATCTTTTTGTTTGAGGTTAATTAACATTTTTTTAGATAAGTTATAACTTGATTTACCTCCCTCAGCTGTAACTTTTATTAAAAAGTAAACATATTGAGAGTTAAATTTAGTCTGGTTGAAAAATTTATTTATATTTTGTCTCAGGTTGTTTTGATTTAGATTTTTTTTGATTGTTATTGTTTTAATTTCCATTTTGTTTTGTTATTTTATTTTATATTTAAAGAAAACAATTTCTAACTGTTTAAATACTCTAGTAGAAAGTTGACAAACATTAGAGTAAAACTATTTTATAACATATAGTCTCTTTTATATAACTTTAAATAGTAATATTATAATTTTATATAATAATCTAATGTCATTTAAAGCTTGAATTTTTAATAAAAGAGATAGGTTTTATAACCCTATTTTATTGATTGAAATTTTAATATTAAGAGTATGTGTTTTAAATCTATTTTTAATATTAGCTGTAGATCTAGGTGTTTTTGTTGGATCCTAGGTAAAGGGTTTTAATTTATATCTAATAAATCTAACCAAGAGGTATTAATATAATTTAAATATTCTTCATCAACCCTAAACCGAAAATAAATTTTAATTATTAAACTTATCTAGTCTTTGTTGATTTTATTACATAAATCATTTTTATAAAAATTAGTATAAACAGAAAAATGAAAACATTATTAATATTATTACCTATTTATTTTGTATTTATACATCTTAGTTTAATAATAATTTGCTCTTTATATGCTGCTTTAAGTTTGTATCGTATATATCAAGGTTATTTATTATTGTCAGATGAAAGTAAATTATTTAATTTAGCATCTTGTTACTTAATCTTAAGTATGGCATTTGAAGCTGGACTTAAATTAAAATATATAATAAGTTATTTATTTAGTAATTTTTAAGTTGAAAAACAAAATAAAGTTATTGAACCTATCTAGTCTTTGTTGATTTATTACATAAATCATTTTAATTATTAAAAACATATAGAAAAACAAAATGAAAAAATTAAATAAATTTATTACGGCTTATGCCAAACAATTTAAATTAAACAAAGAACTATTAAAAGGTTCTTTAAGATCGTCGTTAATCTCTTTAATGAAAATATTATTATTACATAAACTTCAGAAAACGAGATTTTTTAAATCAATAAGCTTAGTGTTAACAATAATAACAAAATGGAGTTTATATACAACATTAATAACTTTAGGTTATTCACTAGTTGCCAGTGTTGCAGGTTTTAAATATGATTTATCTTTTATAATTGGTATTTTCTCAGCGTTGTGGGTATTAACATCTGAATTAAGTTTAGATATCTTGTTTGATTATTGGGACAAAGTTATAGGTTATTATAATAGAATAGTTGCTAAAATAGTAGTTAAACTACAAAAGAAACCAGAAACAGTAGATTATGCGGAAAAAGCTAAAAGTTTATTTGCTAAATACAAAAACAAAATGCCAACAGATCCAAAACTTAAATTATCCAATGAAGAGGATATGTTAGAGTACTTAGTCACAAGAGAAATTGAAGAAGAAAGAAGACGAGATCCTAATTATAAACCTAAATCAAAAGGTTGGATCTCTACCTTAACTGGCTGGTATCCACTAAGTTTTAAAGATACTTTATATTATCTAACTTATCTGGCCGGAGCAATCAGAGCACTTTCTGCTTCATATTACTTTCTTGATCAAATAAGAGTATTTTTTGAAGGTTTACAATCTGTAACTAATACACTTAGGGAAATTAATAACTTTAGACGAAATGTTCCTGGTTATTTAGTTAGTTGGGTATGGAACAGAATATGGCCTTTTGGAGGTGACGGTAACATTAATGTACCACCAGCACCAGCTCCTGCTCCTGCTAATAATAACAATAACTCTTGGTTTAGTTGGATTCCTAATTTGTTGGGTTATTCTTCAAATAACCAACCTCAACCAGAAGCTGAAAATAGAAATAGTTCAATTATAAATTGGCTAAAAAATATCTGGCCTTTTGGGGGTGGAAATGATAGTTATCAACCTCCAAGCGATGGAGAACCTAACGCTGGAACAGCTCAATCAAATGGTATAGGTTTCTTAGGTTATTTTTTAAGATTAATAAGAAATCGTAGTAATTCAGGTGGAGTTCAACAAGTAGGTAATATTGATAATTTAGGACATGAACATGAAGATGAAAGTGAACAAGTATTAAGAGAACGGAAATCAATACTTAAATTAATGGTAAAAGTTTTCAAAAATAAATCTGGTATTGAAATTACTGACGATAAACATCTACTTCAATTAATTAAAGATGACCCTAGAATTAATGATTTAATTTATAGTGATGCATTGTTAGAAGGTTTTTATACAACTTGTATTCAGTTATTGTATATTGCTGATATCAATAGAATAAGTGAAATTAATAGATTAATATTAATTAAATATTCTAATTTAATTAATGAAGCCGACAATGATACTGATGCTAGTTCTAGTTCAAATGATTCAGAATCTTATGGTCATACTATTACACAACCAGAAAGATCACAACCAATAGATACTTTAGATCAAAACGATCCTGCTTTTGGTGTACCGGGTGGTTGGGATGTAAATGAATTTGCTTATCTAATTATTTTTATTAAAAAACTTCCTGTTATATTAAGTAATTCTATAAATTATCTTAACAAACTTTCTATTTTATTTATTAGTAAAATTAAACAACTTAAAACAAAAACTGTTGAACAAATAACTAAAATTGAAAATAAAATTAATTCTGTACTAGTAAGTCCTGCTGCACCTAACTCTCCAAAATAAGGTAATTATTATTTAAGTAAAGTTTATCATATTTGTAATTATAATGATTATGATTTACCATTTAAAGTTATGATTAAATTCTTTGATTTATTAGCTCTTGATGAAGCTTGGGGCAATTATCCTAATAAAACTATTAAAAATATTGCTAAAGATCGATGTATTTTATTAAATATTAAGTTACAATCTTGTAATTTCTATTTTAATGGTGATATTTTTAATCCATTTATCCTACAAGATTATAGTCATGTAAATAATAATACTATTTATATAGTAAATAAAAACATACCTATAGACTTAACTGAGAATAATTTTATTTTTGACTGCACTTTCTTAAACGGCGCTATTATTAATAACGTAGTTAGAGATCTTGATAGATCTATTTGTGGTACTGATATTGATATTATCTTTGAATATAAATTCATATCAGAAGTAGATTATCAAAGTAAAATTAATGAAATCAAGTAAACCCCTATTTTGCAACATTTTAAAATTTTTATAACACACTCCAAATTTAAAAATTTTAAATAAACAAACCGATGGGGTAATAATTAATGACTCAACTAGATATATAGTACAGGCACTAACCATAACTATACCTAAACGAGAGTCATCTAATTAACCCTCTTAAAGTTGTAAACAATATTAATTCTCTTTTGAGGTAATGAACAGGGTTTATTTAAAATTTTTAAAATAATAAATCCATTCTCAAAGATCTTTGGGGGTTAATCCCTTTTCCATCAATTTAGGCAAATACTTATTTAGGAATGATTATTTTTAGTACATGTACAATATAATGGCTGTCGTAATCGACTTTAAGTCCTTTATTTTGTTTTTGAACTTGTCTCGTATAGGTATTAACAAATTTAGTTACTTATTTCGTATAATTACCTCCTCGTGGAGTGTAATAAAACTTAAGGTGGTTACTGGAAAATCAAAACCTCTTGGTTCTCTTGCAATCCAAAAGTCAGTTATATAAAATTCAATAAAGATTCGTTTTCCTATTGTAGAACTAAAGAATAACCCAACCACCCCGTAGATGCTGGGAGCGGGTGCATAATTTTCAGTAATTGTATATGTATATACAAATGTATATATCCAAGTTAATAAATAGTTTATATGTCCAGGATAGACTTAAAATAAAACATTAAGGGTTCCATTTTAAATTTACCTGTTTTACTTCTTTACATACAGGAGTGAAAGCATGAGAGGGGGTCCTAACGTTTTCTAAATATTCCATAAGTTTTGCCTACTGCTCAATATAAGTTAGGCTTTCAACCATTTAATTTAAAGTAAATAGGACAACAAATGTTGCAAAAGTAGAACAACACGTGAAAATAAATAAGAAGAACAAAATAAAATATATCCAAAAATTAGTGGACAACCGCCAACCATTTAATAGTTTAGTTATTACAATATGTATATATTTACCTAGAGGGAGAGATATTACTTTAGTTTCCCAATAAGGAGTGTAAAGATTTCTATCACTGATTAATTTAATAGTATAGATAAATATCAACATCCAAAATAAATAAAGCATTATAAACTGTAAAGTTAAATTATCAGATAATAAACTTATTATTTTAGCCTTAAATTCAAAACTTAGGATTTCAGTAGGTTCTAATGAACAATTTGTTATGGTAGGTGTATTTGAGTTAGATACAGAAGCTGAGGGAGCGAGATTTATTGCTGACAAAATTTTATAAAAAGAATAAGCAGAAGCACAGTTAAATATTATTAGACAAAATAGAATAAAATAAATCCAAATATTTGCACTGTTTCTCCAAATATTTACATAAGAAGTTAGAAATTTATGAATATATTTCCCTAATGGATATTCTAATACTTTATTGAAATTAATTTCCTTATCTATAATAATTTTACAACTAAAAATAATAACCAACATAATAAGTAAATATAGAATAACAAAGTGAAGTGTCAAATTAATAGAAAGAATTTCAATTATAGCTTTCATAAAAGGTGTATTTAATAAATCACCTTTTTCTAAGGGACTATTAATAAATTTGTTAATCCAATCTGGATCCTTTGTATAAACACCACCATCGCAACTAGCTTCAGGTATCAAAGGTATATTAAAAATATAACACAATGAAATACCTAAAAAGATAATAATATTAAATAATATAATTTTTTGTAAAGTTCTAACAATAATATTATTAGAGAATTTAAAATTATTTAATATAAAACTAGTTACCAATGAAGACAGAACACCGGAAATAACAATAACAATAAAACCAGATACAGTTAAATCTTCAAATGCTTTATAGCTAAGAACTAATATAAAAACAATTATACTAATATTTAAAGAGTTAATATTTTTATAAATTTTATTACTTAAGTTGTTCAAGTTACTAATAAAATTTTTATAAGTTAAATTAAATTTTTTCATTTTTTTTTATAATATAATTTAAGCCTACGTCTCAACAACGTTCGAATAACTACAGTTTTAAATGAGTTAAGCGACTAAAGGCTTTATTTGGTAATTCTATTTTTAGAATTAATTGAACTTTTTAGATCGAATAAAGTGACCCTCATAAAGGGCAGGAGCTTTTCAGCTGTTTATATTTGTTAAAACAATCTGCTTCTCATTTTTAATAATCAACACCAAAGGAGATTGTATGGATAATTATAGAGGTTGATTTATAATTACCCATTACTAACTGATATTTATATTAACAATCTTATTACAAGACTAAAATAAAATATAGTTAAAAATCGCTCCTACTTCGAAGGAAGTATTCGCGAAAATAATTAAATAAATAATTATTAGTTCTTTTAGTTAGTTATAACTTGTAATACTATCCTTCGTAACTATCACCCCCTTGACGCGGGGTAGGACAAATAGCAAAAAGTTAAACTAATTACTTAGCTAACTCCTAAATAATCACTTAAAAGGAGTCTTAGTAGGAATAAAGGGCTTTCTGTGTATACCCCACTAACCTCTAGATTAAATTGTCAACTTTAAATAAATCTGTTAATAAGTTATCATAAATTCTTAAAACAATTAATTTTAGACCCAGGAATTAATTAATCCCATTTAATTTTTTTTATTAATGGTTAACAAGAGCGAGGTGACTCGAACACCTACCGATGATTTTGGAGATCGCCATACTAACCAATTAATACTACGCTCTTAAAATTGAATATAAAAACCCTTTTATAACCTTAAGTATGCAATATATAACTTATATACATTTAAGAATAAAAAAGGCTAAACACCCTATTGGACTCGAACCAATAAACAGTTGCTTCGAAGACAAACGCTGTACCAATTCAGCTAAAGGTGTATAATTTCTATTCATTAGAAGCTAGTCCCGCGAAGCTCGAATCTAAGACAGACAAAAAAAATTATTTTAATAATATTAGGAAAAAAATGAAAATAAATCAAAATGGGCTTAATTGTAATAGCTTTTTTTATTTTTTGTTTGTTGGTACTAAGAATAAAATGTAGAAATATAGTAAAACTCTACCCTCACTTTGGGAAGCGTAAACAAAAAAAAAACAACAATTAAAACCTACCTTGCTACCACCTTTAAAGGTCAAAGCTTTTCTAAAACTGTGAATAAAAAGAGTATTTCAGGTTAACTGGATAGGTTAGAAACAAAAACCTTTATGCTTCACCTTAACCCAAAGAAGAAGGGGAGGGGCCTACCCACCCAGCGGGTGTGGTTTTTGGTAAAGAACAAAAGATTAGTTTTAGCCTTCCCCCGAATGGGGGTCAGACCCTCCAATAAAAACAAAACAAGTGTGAGCTTTGACTTCGTAGAAGGGAGGGGACACAAAATATAAAACAAATTTTTCATTTTTTGTTATACACCTTATACTCGGAATTTTATTTTACGAGTAAAGAGACTTGAACTCTTACAATAAAATTAATCATGAATACCTAAAATTCACCCGGCTACCATTTCGGCATACTCGTTATAATAATTAATAGAAAACAATCTATTTGTGCCTTTATTGCGAAGGTAGGTTGAAAACCGTAACGGCCTCCCGAATAATTGTCAACTTTATCGTGCGGACCGAAGGTTGAATAAGAGCCTCTACTTAAATTACATTTTTGATATAATTGAAACAGAAAATGTAAAACATAAAATTTTCTATTTTTAACGGGTTACGATGAAGAAAAATATTTAAGCTTAAATGCTTAAAAAAAAAAATAAGGAGTAGAGTAATCGAAACTCTGTCTATAAAGTGTAAATTTACTGCTAAACCACTCAGCTAACTCCCTGTCCTTTAATTTTGTTTTTGTTTTTATTTTTTAGTACAAATTTAACTATGTCTTCTTTTATTTTGTTTTTTTATCTTTTTTTTTTTATTATATTTACATTCAACACAAACCCCCCTCCAAAGTGCTGTTATTACATTAGTTAAGTTTAAATAGAAGCACAACCCCGCGTTCCTACCGAAGGTGCCTTCGGATTCGAAGGTTAAGAGGGTAAACCTTCCCTTTGTACTCTAGCTTCGCAATAAAGGGGGTTAAATTATGTATTAAATATCCAGCTGCACCTTCCAGTACAGCTACCCTGCTATGACTTTTGAGATGTTACTCAAATGGCTTAAATAGATCTAATAATAATTAATATTGAAACTATTTTATATTTATATTATTAAATATAAAGCTTTTTCTGCTCTGCTCATTTTAAGTGAGGTGAGAGCTATAAAATTAAAACCTCGATATATTTTCCACCAAAATAAGCTCCTTCCCAGCGACAGACGGTTAGTTCATCCCGGATTTGTGCTTCACCGTTGCGCCTAATGATCAACGATTACTCGAAATTCCTCCTTCATGCCACCAAGTTTCAGGTAACAATCCGTAACGTTAATTTATTATTTTGATTTTTTTTAATGATTAGCTCATCCTTATGCTCTTTAGGTTTTTATTTAATTTTAAATCAATCATAAAATTGAATTAATAATATTATAACAGTTTGTCTCCGAAAGCCGAAGGCGAATGAGTTCTAACGAACTATCCTAGTGCAAGCACTTATTTAGATCTGTAGGAACATCCACCCTAGCTTCAAAAGATACAGACTAGACCGGAGCCCTGTGCAGTATCAAGGAGAAAAAATACAAACAAATCCTACTAAATTAAATTCTGTATCTTTAATTTAAAAAATAAATTAAACTGTTAAAAATAAAAAACTACCTTTCCTTAACAAAGGAGGGTAAGAGAAGTTTTGCGTCACTTTGTGAAAATCTTTATAGCACGTCTATAGCCCAGTTCATGAGGGCCATAAGGGCTTGTCTTAGCCCCAAATGATACTTTATCAGAATCATAAATTGTTAAGTATAAATTAACAATAGGGATTGCGTCCGTTAACGGATTTAACCTAACTTTTCACAATACGGACTGAAGACAGCCATGCAACACCTGTAGTAAGTACCTGTTATCTAGCATAGATAACAAAATAACTCCTTTTACCTTTGAAAAAGGAAACATGTTAATTATTTAACTAAAAGTTTTTATACAAGAACTGGTAAGGTTTTACGCGGATTATCGCATTAAATAACATGCTTCACTTCGTTTGCTCCGAAACCGACTAATTTTTTTGTTTTCAACTTTGCAGTCGTACTCACAAGGCGGAATGGTTTTCGTGTTAACATCGTCTCTAGGTTATTTCTCCCTAGTAACTACCATTCATCGTTGACAGTGAGGGATACAAGGGTCTCTAATCCTTTTTTCTGTCCTCACCTTCGTTTCTCAGCGTCAATCTTCAGTGGATAAATGCCTTCGCCCTTAACACTCTGCTTATTATTTATGGTTAGTACACCTACCTTAAGTATTGTTTTAACCTCTGTTAGATTCTAGCTTTAATTGACCCTTTAATAAATATTATAACACTTATAGCATTATAATAGTAAACTTAAAATTGGATACTTAAAGCCGCCTACAAACCCTTTACGCCTGATCAAGACGAATAACGTTTGCGTCTCTCGCCTTACCGAGTCTTCTGGCACGAGCATTTGGACGACACTAATAGTAAGGTGGTATCATTATTTTCCCTTACGTTATCCTCGATGACACACCAAGGATTTCAGTTAGCTAGTTCACTCTTGCGAGCATTGACTAATATTCTTGACTGCTGGTAGCAAAACGCTACTTGGGAGATTTAATTCCCAATGTGGTCATTTGTTCTGTCAAACATGACTATCGATCATCGGCTTGGGAGGCTTCTACCCTTCCAACTACCTAATCAAATGTAAATTGAATCCTTGTTGCGGAAAATTTCCCTTTCTTTCTTTAAAGTTTACCTTTTGTTTTGTTCTTTTTACCTTTCTAGGACATCTTTGTTATCCTTGAAAGTTTCATTAATTCAATAAAAGTTTTACCTTTTGATATCTATAATGAAAAAAACTATCTTCTATTTCTGAAGTCTACAAGGGCATCTCAATTACAATACTCACCCCTACACCTTGTACACTTAAATCGTAAAATTTAAATTTTTTATTTAACTTTAATTAACATTAACGTTAATATCGACTAACCATGTACAAACGATTTGCATGTCTTAAAACTACTGAAAAACGTTCAATCGGAACCAAAATTAAATTCCTACTAGA